GGTAGGGGGTGAGCTAAATGAATACGTTAGCATTATCGACAAATATGAGATTGAGTTATCTGGTGATATGAAGGCGCTGAAACATGAATTCTCGGGGTTTTTTAGGGGTCTGATAAACTTTTGGCTTATATTGGCACTGTGTCTTCGATACTACAAGGTTGTATCGATCCCCATCTTCCTCCTCAAAAAAAATAAGTTTGTCGTTCAAACCTACACAACCTACACGCTTTTTAGCGCCTAGCGCTGTATTCCTTTGAAATCGTGTAAGTTTGTTTGCTACTTTTTTTGCTTTTAGTGGCTATCCTTCTTAGAGATACAGTCTTTTGACTTCAATCTCTTGTTTATATTGAAGTTTAAGATCAGTACCACACCTTGCTACCTTACTTTGAAGATCTGCTATCTGCTATAACTTGTGCATATTCCTCTTCTTTTATAAGCATGACATTCCCATCCTGATAATGTCCGATAAGGATTGTGTTTGGTAACTTTTGTAATTTTGTAATGTTTTAAGTGTGAGGTCTGCTAGGAGTGCAAATTCAAAAAATTGCAGGTAGTTAGGAAGCTGCTTTATAAAGTTTGATTTGTTTTCTTTATAAGTGTGACCTGTTGGTCCTACCATGATTTAATTCATAAAGATTTCGTATTGTAGGAGTGATGTCACTGTCACGGATGAACTTTGTCACGTTTTGCTGAATAGCGTATATTTTCTCATATGAGTCTGAGTTTTTGAACTCTTCAGCAGTGTCCCCCAAAGTTTTTTGAAAATGGTCTTCTATGCCTTCAGACATAGCTTTGTCTTTCCTTCCAAAGATTGCAGCATAGAGACAGATTTTAACAGCAGGTTTGTTGTAATAAATGTCTTTACCTGCTTTCGCGAATTCCTCTTCTATGTAATTCCAAACACCTATTTTTCTTATTATTCCTTTTGTCTTACAAAGATCTTGATAGTTTTATAAGTGTAATAACAAAAAAGCAGGTTTAGTTTTTTGAAATACGAGTAAGCTTTCCTATGTTGCTGATGCATAGCTGTGGACAGCTATGCATCAGCAAAAACAATCAATATTACTATTGTTATTTATAAACAATAGCTGTTTTTTTCATTGTTAGCTCTCTATCCTGTTAACTCTTTGAGCTCTTTTTTGAAACATCTTTAAGATTCATCTTTTTGGTGTTTTTCAAGTATTGTTTCAGGATGCTGTTCTACTAACGTAGCGGCTTCAACAGAAGAGATCTTATACAATGTAGTGAGTAAATAGCTGCCTTGATGTTTTGAAATTTTACCGACGTTTACTGATTCCAAGATCAGAATTATACTTGATGTTTTTGAAGTGAGAGGTTTTGCGGTTTCAACACTAAACACGTTCAATGTTTTTCTTAACTCATCTTGGGATTTTCGAGCAATCCAACTTCCAATGCCGATTCCAACTAAAAAAAAAGCACCAACAATGAGCCACCCAGTGGCTATGTCATTTCTGTTTGGAGGTAAATGTGTATTCGCAGTTGCTAATTGATAGCACTCTGCTGGTTCTTTTTTGTTCTTCATCAAAGAACCGTGATTTCTCATTCTTGAGGCCAGAGGGCTACAGGAAATAGAACCAAAAGGCCGAGTGGGCCCGAAGCCAACTTGACTCCTTCCAGCTCTTTCTGGTTCATCAATGTGTGTTAATTCTATTCTAGCTCGCGATAGAGTTGGAGTAGCTGATGCTTGAAGACTAGGAATTGTGAACATATCAGTTTGATCCATAAGTTCAGGCGGAGCAGCCCATCTACCGTTGAATCTATCTAATGGCATAACCGCATCATTTCCTCCTACCCAATCTTTTAATTTAGAATTATTAAATAATTCTTGGTCATAACGCAAATCTGTAGCTTCTAAAATCTCTCCTTCTTGTTGCAATTTTTGAAACCCAACAGTAGTAACCTTTTGGGATTGTTCTAAAGTTTCGCCTGTAAGTTTTCTTTGACTCATATCACCTGCTAATCTTTCGCTGTAGTTATTGAGGTTATCATACGCTAGATCACGGTATCCTTTCCGCTTAAAGCCTGAGCTTTTCAATCTAGGTGAATCGGGGGGCGTTACGGGCAAATCAATTTCGGCATTTCCTAAACGGTCTAGTGTTTGTAGCGGAAATGCTGGTTCTGTATACTTCCCTCTGGCATTATATCTGCCTTGTGTCGATTGAAAGTAACGTGATTCCCAGTGAGGATCATATGACCCGTCATCGCACCTGCTTACAAGAATGTATTTTCCGCGACCGTCTGTTACAGCTGTCATTCTTCTTGCAGCACGACCACAATCTACTAGATTACTACTTCGCAATACTATCACTGCAGAATTTGCATCAAGACCGGCATCGTACATCAACGAGTGAAAATACTCATTGAAATTGAGTTTCTTTTGATAATGTAACTCGCGAACTTGTGCTACTGTAAGCTTAGGAAGATTCATGAAAGTTCTAAAGTTTGATAAATTTCCTATAAAACCAGAACTAACATCATTTAAGTCTTTTCCCATCTTTCCTAAATAATTTCCCATATAATCTCCTCCTTTTGTTATAGTTGTTATCTATGAATGTTAAAGTTAAGCTAAGTATGCATCAGAAAATCTAATAATTTTTTCGAATGAATGATTCTTATCATAATAAATATCTCCCAAAATAGAAATAAAATGCCTTTACACATCACATACAAAATTGAAAATACATTCTCAATTTTGTAGAGCATGTACTCTCTCCCTCAACTTACAAATGATGTTGTATCATGTTGTACCATACTGTATTGTATGAAATACTATGAAGCGACCTTACGTAAGGGTTTCATTTTGTAGTAGTGACTAAATATGGGTCAAATTTTTTATATATACTTTGTATGCACATACAAAGCTTTCTTTCATCTCAGTTTTTAGGGAGGAGGAAATCTGATTTTTGAGGCAAATTGTATTAGTATTATAATATAAACATAGCCTAAAAAACAACTGACTACTTTTATAAACTAATGCGAATTTTACAAGTGGGAATGATACTGTTTTTATACTTAAATTTTGTGAATTGAAATCGTAGGTTGTTAATATTTGATTGTTTTTATTGATTATTGTGAAGTATTATCTTATTTATTTAACTTAGCAGCTGAGCAGCAGCTTTTCAAGCCTAGGTTTCTCAGACAATTTATTTTTGTAAACAAATTTATAGAATGGCCCACCTTGAAAAGCTGTTTTTTAGAAAATAATGGTACAGAAGCAGTTTTTGCTGGCTTGTGAGTCATTATTTTTGTGCTTCTTCCTGCTTCATTTTTTTCCAGCTCAGCTAGAAATGTGTTTTTTTAGGTATTCGCTGTTGATCACTTTTTTCTAGAAACTCAGCCGGCATTGCGCTAATGATCTCATCGTTTCTTAAAGAACCTGAAGGAGCCGGCAATGTTGTCATCGATTTTATTTAAAGTAACACACATCTCAACACAAACAGTAGGTACCTTCGTGGCATCTATGTCTATCTCGTGATGTCCTCTTGCTATTTCTTTTCTTGCATTTAAAAAATCTTTTGTATAAGTGGGATAACGACTAAGGTTGTCACGAAAGTAGTTGAAATTTATAACAATTTAATAATCACCTTTCTCCCAACCAGCCCAGTCTACACGTAGTCTCACAATATCCCCAGGTTTCATTCTCTCTCCTGCAGAGCTTTCCTGTTGAGGTTGATCTTCTTGCAGAGCTAGCTCTGTATCTGTGTGTGTTATACCCATTAAAAATAAGCGCATTGCGTGCTCTTCTTCAAGACCTTCAAAATTGTTGTCGATTGATATTACTAAATCGGCAAATTGTGTTTTCTTGATCAATTCTTCTTGTGTTTTTATCACTTCCCTGTTTCTTTTTTTTGTTCATCAAGTAAAAAATTCTCCTCGCCTGCAAATTTATCTCTAAACCAGTTTCCTATTTTTTGAAAAACGCCCCCCAATTTGAAAAACTAGGTTGTTGTTTATATGTTTTTTTTTGCTTTAATTGTAAAGCTTTAATTCTAAATAAAAACTATGAAAATCGAACCCTTCTTTTATTTACAAAGTTCACTTTATGTCTTTGAACGTAAAACGGTGACAATCAAGAAAGAAAAAAAGATATCTTAAAAACAAAATCTATGGCTAAGGATTGCGATAAAGCCCAAACGTGTTGTGTGGAGCATTCATCTTTTCTGCATACTCTGCAAATTGTCTTTCAATGACGTTTAAATCAGAAAAGTCTTCGATAACACGATTTGTAGCAATATACCATTCGATGGAATAGAAAGGTGTCTTTGTCTTTAAAACATGTTGGCATAGAGCCCCCCAACTGGCGTTCTTTGTCCAGTTTGCGCAGGCTTCTCTATTCTTTACCTTAATTTCTAAAGTAGTTTCAAGTTTTTTGAGGTTAACCTTGTCATCTAGATTTGCGTCTTTCCACTGGTTTGTCGCACGTTGAAGAACCTTAATTTCTTTATCATACCGTTCAATAAAAAAGCGAAGTTGATTTAGATATTGATCCACAATAGGATGGAATTCAGTTCGATGTACATCCCTCATTGCATCAAAATCAAAACATCGGTTTGATTTTAGAACAATATAAATAGAGTTGAGCGCTTTTGTAGTGTTTTTATTATTTTTGTTGGGATAAAAAGGTTGGGATAAAAAGGAGCTATTTTAATCAAAACATGTACTGTGCGACAAGTCGGTTCTTCTAGCTCTTTAGCTGTAGATTCTTCTTCAAATTTTAAATCAAATACCAAAAGCACACAATTTGAGTTTTTTGTGAGCATCATTTCTTTCTCTGCAAGAAGCTTTAAAATAGGCTCGTCATGTCTACTTGTAAAAATGACTTGATGGGTAGGGGGTTTCCTTGTAAAACACTGTTCATCACAAATCCAAGACAAGCTGTTTTCTATCTGAGTTACCCCATCCTGGTAATATTGCTGGATTTGTCCTCTACCCTTTAACACGTTTCGTGTAAAGGCTAACTTTAAGTTCTCGCTGACAACCTCATATTCAATACTTTCATCATTGTTTGTGATCAATTATTAAGGAAAGCCGGAAGGATGTACGGGGACATCTTACTTCGGAAGGTTGTGGTTTGTGCTATAAAAGAAAAAAGGCATCTCTGTTTGGGAAAACATTGCGAGTTGTATATAAAGCAGATCGATCAAGATATGCATTTTCCCCTCTTGTTATACCATCCAGATTCTGTGAATCTCAGTGCATCTCAAAAGGTCAATTACGTATAATTAAAGATTATACAATTTCATTATGATAGCACTGAAATTTTTAATACACCAAGACAAACTTTTGATACAATCTTTCGTGACAGAAAGATGAGTTTGTGGGACACATGACAAGCAGATGCTAACAACTATTCATCTTTAAAAATTGACACTAACATTTCTCATTTTTTCACTACGGCGGAAGGATTCGAACCTGCGAATAGCGGCGTCAAAGGCCGCTGCCTTACCACTTGGCCACGCCGTATATAAAGACAAAAAATATTTCAAAACATACTTTATATATTTATAAACATAAAATCAAAGTTTGTCAAGTCAAATTCTTTTATCCAGTACTTTTTCATCCCGAAAGTTAAGGCCAAGATTATTCATCAAAATACCTCAATAAGTTTTCGTTTGTGACTTTGGGCGCACCTCAGTCCAGCTACTCCTTGCCCTCTTTCACGTGCTCTTTATAAACTTTAATTTATAAAGTACAGCCTGCCCCTACGGGGCAGGCTGTACTGAGTACGCCCTTCAAAGAAAGGCTGGTGATGGTAGTATTGGCGCATTGCAATGCTGTGAACCAATATCTTCACCAACTTGAATTCACTTCGACTCCTTGTATAAAACAAATTTTATCCAAATTTGCCTGAAGTTGAGGCAATAAGGAAGGCTGCATAAGTCAAAACGTACCCTGCTGAGAAATGAGCTAACCCTACTAACCGGGCTTGAACAATCGATAGTGCAACTGGTTTATCTTTCCATCGAACTAAACTTGCTAAAGGTGTACGCTCATGCGCCCAGGCTAAAGTTTCGATAAGTTCTTGCCAATATCCTCTCCATGATATTAAAAACATAAATCCAGTGGCATAAATAAGATGTCCAAAAAGGAACATCCATGCCCAAACAGATAAACTGTTCATACCAAAAGGATTATATCCATTGATAAGCTGAGAAGAGTTTAACCAAAGATAATCTCGTAACCAACCCATTAAGTAGGTAGAAGACTCGTTAAATTGATTCACATTTCCTTGCCATACACCAAGGTGTTTCCAATGAAAATAGAAAGTCACCCAACCTATCGTGTTTAACATCCAAAATACTGCCAAATAAAAAGCATCCCAAGCCGAAATATCACAAGTCCCTCCTCGTCCAGGGCCGTCACAAGGGAAACTGTAACCAAAATCTTTTTTATCTGGCATGAGTTTTGAGCCTCTTGCGTCAAGAGCACCTTTTACCAGAATAAGAGTTGTTGTATGTAACCCTAAAGCAATGGCATGGTGAACTAAGAAATCTCCTGGTCCTATTGTTAAAAACAAAGAGTTATTGTTATTGTTAATAGCTTCTAACCAACCAGGTAGCCACAAAGTTTGCCCTGCAGCAAAAGCGGGGCTATTTGATTGAGATAACAATAGATCAAAACCGTACACTGTTTTGCCATGAGAAGATTGAATCCATTGTGCAAAAACAGGCTCAATTAAGATCTGTTTCTCCGGAGTTCCGAAAGCTTGCATAACATCATTGTGCACATAAAGACCTAATGTATGGAATCCTAAGAATAAACTTACCCAGCTAAGGTGAGAAATAATAGCTTCTTTATGATCAAGTATTCTCGCTAACACATTGCCAGCATTCTGTTCTGGATCATAATCTCTAATAAAAAAGATTGCACCATGAGCAAATGCACCGCAAAGGATAAAGCCGGCGATGTATTGGTGATGTGTGTACAAAGAAGCTTGAGTAGTGAAATCTTGTGCTAAAAAAGCATAAGGAGGAAGTGAATACATGTGTTGCGCCACCAAAGAAGTCACAGTACCAACACTTGCTAAAGCTAAACCTAGTTGAAAATGTAGAGAGTTGTTTACAGTATCAAACAATCCTTTGTGGCCAGCCCCTAAACCACCAGCTGGAGGAGTGTGTGCATCTACTATTTCTCTTAGACTATGACCGATACCGAAATTAGTTCGATACATGTGACCAGCCAAAATAAAGACTACCGCAATAGCTAAATGATGATGTGCTATATCAGTAAGCCAAAGACTTTGTGTCTGTGGGTGGAACCCACCTAAAAAAGTTAACAAAGCAGTTCCAGCTCCTTGAGAAGACCCAAAAAGGTGGTCTGCAGTGTCTGGATTTTGTGCATAAACAGCCCAATCGCCTTTAAAAAAAGGTGTTAATCCTTGTGGATGAGGTGCTGATGTTAACAAATTGTTCCATCTCACGTGCTGACCACGTGCTTCTGGTATTGCAACGTGAACTAAATGACCGGTCCAAGCCAATGAACTTACACCAAATAGCCCGGCAAGATGATGGTTTAATCGCGATTCAGCATTTTTAAACCAAGACAAAGAAGGTTGAAAACGAGGTTGAAGATGCAACCACCCCCCGAACAATAAAAAAGCTGAAACAATAACAAGAAACAAAGCTCCTTGGTATAAATCCTGTGGTGAACGAGCCCCAATAGTGTACCACCATTGATAAACACCAGATGTTGCTATGTTCACTGGGCCTTCAGCGCCCCCACGAGTAAAAGCTTCTACAGCTGGTTGACCAAAATGAGGATCCCAGATAGCATGAGCAATAGGTCGAATATGCAATGGGTCTGCCACCCATTGACTAAAGTTACCTTGCCATGCTACGTGGAAAAGGTTCCCAGAAGTCCATAAGAAAATAATTGCTAATTGCCCAAAATGTGAGGCAAAGATTTTTTGATACAGTGTTTCTTCAGTGATGCCATCATGACTTTCAAAATCATGAGCAGTCGCTATACCGTACCAAATCCGTCGAGTAGTTGGGTCTTGTGCTAAACCCTGGCTAAATCTTGGAAACTTTGTTGCCATACTCTTTTACAACTCCTCCGTTTCTAAAAAATGTTGACGTCTATCTACGATCTCCAACAAAGAAGGCTTTGTAGCCCTCCCATCTTTCTTATCCTTACCTATACACAAATAAAGTGAACCACCACTAAATAAACTGATTCACTTTATTTAGTGATGGTAATCACCTTGCCCTTACCGTCCTTTTGGGCGGTAAGGGCAAGGTGAAAGGAATGGGGAGCGTTGCACAAGTGAAAGGGACACCTCTGCAAGTGACGCTTGCTGGGAAAGCAAAGAAAGACTAGGAAAATATTCGATAAAGACGCCATTTTGAACACAGCAAAGCTGTGTTAGTGAAGAACAGCTTGTCTGTCGCCACACTTGTGATTGAACTCCTTTTATAAAAAAGGCTGAACTTGCTTAGTCATACTAAGCAACTAAGCAAGTTCAGCCTTTTTTATAAGTTTAAGTTTAACAAGGCAAGCTTGTACAATTTCTCCTCCTAGCTCGCTGCTTTGAATTATCCGTGCTTACACTTTATTTATAATTGATAAAGTATAAAGTGCTCAGCACAGATAAAAAGGAGATAGGCCGGGAGGAAGGGGAAAAATGCTAATTTTTCCCTCATTTTATCCAACAGCTATGATTCTTGCTAAGAAGAAAGACCATGTTGTAGCAATCCCACCTAATAAATAATGAGCAACACCTACGGCACGACCTTGTGTAATGCTTAAAGCTCGCGGTTGTATAGCCGGTGCTACTTTTAATTTATTGTGAGCCCATACAATAGATTCAATAAGTTCTTGCCAGTAACCACGTCCACTAAATAAGAACATCAAACTAAAGGCCCAAACAAAATGTGCCCCTAAAAAGATCAAACCATAAGCCGATAAGGCTGAACCATAGGATTGGATAACCTGCGATGATTGCGCCCACAAGAAATCGCGAAGCCATCCATTAATTGTGTTAGCACTTTGTGCAAAGTTTCCTCCAGTAATATGAGAAACCCCAGCAGTATTGACAGTACCCCACACATCAGATTGCATCTTCCAACTAAAATGGAAAATAGCAATAGATAACGAGTTGTACATCCAAAATAAACCTAAAAACACATGATCCCACGGAGATACTTGACACGTACCTCCTCGTCCTGGACCATCACAAGGAAAACGGAATCCAAGATTAGCCTTATCAGGGATAAGGCGAGAACTACGGGCATAAAGTACACCTTTTAGAAGGATAAGTACAGTCACGTGGATTGTAAACGCATGAATATGGTGAACTAAGAAATCAGCTGTTCCTAAAGAAATAGGCATGAGTGCCACTTTTCCGCCAACAGCTACCAAATCACCCCCCCAAGTTGCACTTGTTGAAGCTAATGCATTCGGAGCCGTGAATTGCGGCGCTAAGAAATGAGTATTTTGTATCCATTGCGCAAAAATAGGTTGTAATTGGATTGCTGTATCAGAGAACATATCTTGAGGTCTTCCCAATGCACTCATAGTGTCATTGTGAATATATAACCCAAAACTATGGAACCCTAAAAATATACAAACCCAGTTTAGATGAGAAATAATGGCATCACGGTGTCGAATAACGCGATCTAATAAATTGTTATAGTTGTTTGTTGGATCGTAATCACGTACCATAAAGATAGCAGCATGAGCTCCTGCGCCTACTATACAAAAACCGCCAATCCATGTGTGATGTGTAAACAATGATAGTTGAGTTCCGTAATCTGTAGCTAGGTATGGGTACGGTGGCATTGAATACATATGATGCGAGCAAGAACACTCCATACTTGTACTTCACAAGTATGTACAAAATGTACTTGCGTGGACTATATCTTCAATTCGTTTTCAATATATGCTTCACTAAATAAAGTAGCTAAATTTTGATCTATGTTTTGCGCCTGTCGGATTTTGCCAACGGAGGCATACAAGTTTTTGTAACGTCTCATACCTTTTTGACTAAGGAGTGCCACTTTTTTAAGCTCATTCCGTCGAAGAATGACACGCTTCCAGCGTATAAACATCAATTTTTTTTTTGTCAACAGAGGATACCTATCAAAATAATCAATAAGAGCTTCCAAGTTTGAAAGACGAGTCAATTCAAGCTTGTACACATCGTTTTTTATTTCACGAATGTGCGTTGATTGATCCCAATTTGCAGATTTTGTCAAAATCTGAATTTGTTTAACAAGTTCTAGATTTTGTAGTTTCGCAATGTCTTTTGAAGCTTTATAAGTATTATCTTTACAAAGAGCAAGTGGACCTTCACTAAGTTCACGCTCCTTTTCGCTCGTGCTTAGTAAATTAGGTTTTTCAAGACTTGCTACTTGTACAAGTGCATTAATTTTTAACAACAACTGAAATTCGCCTTTTTGAGAGAGATAAAAGCTATAGCGTTCTCGAAATCTTACAAGATAGCGTTGATTAGGTGACAATGAAGCGTAAAATCCGCCTTCAGCGTCTGTAAATCCCGCGAACCAACCTGAATTGAAGTCAAGTTGTACAGTTGATTGTTTTAATATAATTTTTGCACTCAGATTTTGTTTCATCTCTTGAAAAGAGGATGCTTCGACTAGCATCTTAGATTCTTCGAATTTTTCTCGTTGATCAGAAAGCGTGTTGTAAGCATTTATCCAGTGAGCAAAACGCTTCTGTACTTTAGTAAGTAGCAAATTGCCATTAAACAACTGAATAAGCTGTTTTATATGACGTAATTTATACACTGAATAGCGATAATAGCTAATCCCACTGTTTTTGTCTATAAAAGGTGTGACCGTACCAAAACCTAATTCCTTTTTGATCTTATAAAGCACTTGTGAATGCTTTTGATTTATTCGAAAACATGGACGCACATTTTTTGGATTTTGAAGTGTAGGAATTTTTGTTAACGCAAAACTACCATCTCCTTCTGTAAACCCGATAAACCACTCAAAAAAAATGCGTTTTTGATCTGTCATCTTAGAAGTAGGTAAACCTATACTGGATACAAATTGATCAAAATTGAAAACAAATGCTTCGCGTGTAGTCTCTGAGGATCCTATTTCTATCTTGTTGTGTTTATTCATCTTAGAAAAATAGTTTCCTGCTGATTGACTCTATCTGTAAGATTTTTCCATAAATGTCAGTTTTTTTTAATGCGATGAGAAACACACCTTTGAGTACACTACTCTTTGTTGTTTACAAATCAAACAGATTTAGGACTCCAGATTAAATACTTTGTAGTAAAAGAGATAAAAAACAAACTTTGCTTTGCTCACCTTCCCATCTCTAGTGGTTCACCGTCCCATACCCATACCCCCTTCGGGGGTAAGAAGGGGGTAAGGGCAGGGGCAGGTGGAAGGGTGGTGTAAAGTGGTAGGGTAAGGTGATGTGCTGCAAAGTTTTTGTATCTCTTATTCGAGTTGTTCCAGCATATAGCGAAGTTTAACGTGACCCATGATATTAAGCCACAATAATTGATAAAGAACCAAAAAGAGCTAAATTAATAGCTAACTGAGCATGCCATGATGTTGTCAGTATTTCATAAAGGCCTTTGTGGCCTTCGCCTGTAAAAGGACCTTTATGTGCTTCTAAAATTTCTTTTATACTATGACCAATTCCCCAGTTTGTACGGTATTGATGTCCGGCAACAATAAAAAGCACAGCAATCGCTAAATGATGGTGTGCAGTATCAGTCAGCCATAAGCCACCAGTTGTTGGGTTTAATCCACCACGGAAAGTTAAGAAATCACTATATTCGTTCCAGTTTATAGAGAAAAAAGGAGCTAACCCTTTTGCAAAACTAGGATATAGTTGAGCCATTAACTCACGGTTTAACAAAAATTCATGCGGTAAAGGAATCTCTTTTGGATCAATACCAGCATCTAGCAGTTTATTAATTGGTAAAGACACATGAATCTGATGTCCCGCCCAAGCTAAACTTCCTAAGCCAAGAAGGCCAGCAAGGTGGTGATTTAGCATTGATTCTACGTTTTGAAACCACTCTAATCTTGGTGCTGCTTTGTGATAATGAAACCAACCGGCAAAAAACATGGCTCCCGCTAAAATTAAACCACCAATAGCAGTCGTATATAATTGCAATTCACTTGTTATACCACTTCCACGCCATAATTGAAAAAAACCTGATGTGATTTGTATACCTTGGAATCCACCACCTACATCACCATTTAAGATTTCTTGACCTACGATAGGCCAAACAACCTGTGCACTTGGTTTTAGATGAATTGGGTCTTGTAACCAAGCCTCATAATTCGAAAATCGTGCACCATGAAAATACATTCCACTCAACCAAATTAAGATGATTCCTAATTGGCCAAAATGGGCGCTAAATACTTTTCTCGAGATCTCTTCCAAATCATTAGTATGACTATCAAAATCATGTGCATCTGCATGCAAATTCCAAATCCAAGCAGTTGTGGAAGGTCCTTTAGACAAAGTACGTGAAAAATGTCCAGGTTTAGCCCATCTTTCAAAACTAGTTGCCGTTGGATTGCTGTCGACCACAATTTTCACCTTTTTAGCTTCTCGCTCTGGTGCACTAATTGTCATCCAATCTCTCCTAAAAACATATACTATAAGGCAGATGCTACTAAAGCATCTGCCCGGTAATTTACTGTATTTTAAATCAGTAAATCAGGCTGTGTGCTTGACACTTTACTAGACCTTTAATACCAGCTATCACGTACCCCACCCACCACTAAATAAAGTGGTCCACCTCCCCCCGACTTTACCCCCTTCTGACCCCCTTCTGACCCCCTTCTTATGGGTATGGGGAAGGTGGGGGTGGGGGTGGGATAACACTTAGCTGGAAGAGAAAGTAAAAAATCGTCAAACACAAAGCTGACTCTTCTATAAAAAGCTTTGATCGCTTTTGTTTTTAAAGCCTTTTGCGCGTAAACACGACAAAATTGTTTTTGTATTCGCAAGCGATTCAAATAAGGCTTTAAAAAAGAGCCGGACAAGAGGTAGAACGTTTGACTACGAGCACCCTAGCAAATTATGCTTGCTGGGGAGCTTGTATGTACATATGTATGTACATAGCAAAGCACATAGCAAGCGTCAATGTACATAACAAAGTAAGTGTAAAGCTTTAAAATAACTTCCATCTACTTACATAGCCATAGCTTGAACAATAGGCATGCTATGATAGCCGTTGAACCTCTCTTATCAACTCAATATACTTTACAGTTTTTTCGCTTATACTTCTCCATCTCTTTAAAGTATCCACACGAGGTAAAGATAAAGTAAAATTTGAGAAAGGCAAACAACAAATGCATGACTATATTTGATACATTTATAAAAGCCATCTTTTATTACTACACCGACTCAACCCTCTTCCTTAAAATCTTAAAACAATAAAAATGAAATGTCATTTGTGAAAAATTTGGAGGATTGAAATATCACGTCAATTTCAGTCCACAAATAAAAAGATTCATTTTTATTGCAAACATTAATAAAACACATAGTAGAAGTAAAGAATAAAAATTTTAGTAATGTTGAGCTGTTTTTTTAAAGTTTGAGTATGTTATATATTATATACAACAGAGTTTCCGCCTAAATCAGATACTATTTTAGTCGTACAACAAGACGACAATGCAATAAAAAATATGTAACAAATTCCTTTGACGACATTTATCTTAGGTTGTGCACATGCCCTGTAGGAATTGAACCCACGACATTAGGTTTTGGAAACCTACGTTCTACCAACTGAACTAAGAGCATTTTTGTTTATATATTATATATAAATCTATTTTACATAATACAAAATTTAAGGCAAATTTGGCTTGTCAGTCCATGTTTTATACCCGGTAAGCACCAAAAAATCAACACTTTTAGGTGCTGGCTAAAAAAGGTTGAGCTAAAAAAAGTGTACAAACCCTTGGTCTTGCCAAGCTTCCAATCACAAATAAAGTGCTTGCACAGCTTGCCTTTACCCGTACCCCCTTCTTACCCAGCCCTTCCACCTGCCCCTGCCCCTCCCCCTGCCCCTCCCCCTGCCCCTGCCCCTACGGGGATGGGGATGGGGATGGGCCGGGTGCGTACCCGAGCTTCGCATACTCTTACTCTTACTCAAGCCAAGCTCGAGTATGCGAAGCTCGAGTAAGAGTAAGAAGTGCGCCCTTCGGGGGTATGGGTAAAAAGGGGGTATCACCTACGGTGGACCCCTACACTTTTATCTGTACTATACTTCCACAACAAAGCTTTCCCGTCCCACCACAAATAAAGAGGACCCAGAAGGCTCTTTATAAAGCGCAGCCAGCCATAAAATGGAGAATCGGTTCTTTGCTAAAAGATTATCGATTGAGTTTTTAATCTTGTATGTATTTATACCGATATTTTTTACAAAACAGCCATTTTACACCAAGAATACGAGTTTTGCGTGCTTTCAAAGTCACGTTGTTCGCCTTATTTATGCATTAGAGAATCTAAATTCGCGTGTTTTTAAAATATTTGACAGATTTTGACAAATCTGGCTTATTTTGAAAATAGCAATTTTTTATAAATTTGATTTCTCAAAGCAAGCATACTGTTTCTAAAAATTGTTAAAGCAAGTTCTGGCTTTGTCAAAATGTTGAGTTTTAGGGTGTGGCAAACTGTGCTCCTGTAGGAAAATGAGTTTAAACCCACCTTTTCAAGGTTGATAATTTTTCACCTAACTCGGCTTCTCTTCAAACAGCGCTCATTTGTCATCATGGAGAAGGTAAGCACAAGCAGTCAACGAAAACTCAATTCACCCTTATAATGTTCGATTGTGATTTTTGTTTTACTACGGGCTTCTTTTCTTCTTAGAGGCACATTCTAAAAATGACTTTGCTGCACCTAGGCAGAGCATTTTTAAAGATTATTGGGTGTTTCAAGGATGCATGCTATTATTTTTCCAGCAAAAGCTGTGAATGCTGTACAATGCCTTGCAGTTTGCCAGTCGAAGCAAAGCTTTTCGCCAGCTCACGGGCTTTGCTTTTTTCCACCTGCAAAAATTGTAAGATAGCAAAAATCATATCTGCATCATATGCGCGATGATAAAAATATTCACTTTCTTAGACGCAAACTCTTAAAAAGGCATACCTGATGTCGTATATATATGTTTGCATAGAAACTGAGTTTTGCAGCCAATCGAGGAGTTCTTTGTGGTAACACGGGCTTAACAGAAAGTGACACACAACTTCTCAACTCCTCACAATCATAGGTCTTTACAATCATAGGTCTTTCCTTATTTTTGACATAAAAAGCGACTAAAGACCTAAGGAAAGATGAAAATGTGACATCACTGAGATCATAGGCGGTGTCCTCTGTCATGTAATACAAAATACAAAACACCATCAATTTTCTCGAAGCCTTCAATATCCTTCAATATCGTAGCTAATATTTGGGCGATTCCAAATCTTTTTATCTCTTTTAATCTTGTCTTATCTTGTAACATCCGCTCCCCAAAAAAATAGTTTTCTAGATATTCAAGTTACAAATAGTTTTTTAGATCTTCAAGTTGCTCCGATCTTAAAAACGGATCAGCTCCTTGTAGTTCGCGCAATTTGCTTTCAGATTCTTGACGGGATTCCTTCTTTACATAATCACCAAAATACTCTTCCAATTTTTGAGTATTCTGTAACAACTGGTAGAAAAAAAAAAAAACGTTTTGTGCAAATTTTTTATCAAAGATGTAATGCGAATTAAGATACTGGTTTGATAGTGTTTTCATTGTTTTGTTCTGTACTAAATCCATAGGATGGCAGTCAAATAAATTGTGTTTCTTGAGTGTATTGAGGCACCTAATTAACAAATTAAATGTAGCATAGAGGGTATTTAAAACAACTTTTTCTTGCTTGTATTTTTAATATAACAAAGTTTGACTTCGTAGGCTTATCTCTTCCCCCTTATTCCATAAGGGGAAGAGGACTTTAAGGGGAAGAGGACTTTTAAACAAAAAGAAAAAAAAGCAAACTTCAGTTTAATGATTAACAAACTCCATTTCCATTTCCATTATTAAAAATGTTTCCATTACCATTTCCATTACCATTTCCATTTCCATTACCATTATTAAAAATGTTTCCATTTCCATTACCATTTCCATTTCCATTTCCATTATTAGAAATGAAAGTTTGAATCTTTTTAAAAATACCTTTGTACGGCGTTTTTAAATCTATTAGAAGATCTTGTTTTCCTATTAATCGTCGTGCTGCATTCTCAAAAGCAATACCAGATAAAGTCAATTTTTTCCTTAACACAAGAGGTTCACCGCGGTTTGTTGAAATGATAACGTGAACATCTTCGGGTATTGCTCCTAAAAGCGGAATACCCAGCACATCTTGAACATCTTGAACTGACATCATATCATGACGTTGTATCATGTCTGGTCGCACTCTGTTTATTAATAGTTTTACGTTGTATATCCCATTAGCCTCTAAAAGGCCTGCCACTCGATCCGCATCACGCATAGCTGTTATTTCTGGAGTGGTCACAATAATAGCTTCTTGTGCTGGTGATATAGCATTTATAAACCCTACATCAATCCCAGCTGGGCAATCAATAAGAATAAAATGATACCCAAGAGCAGCAATAGAGGATACTAAACTATCCATGTTTTGGCGTGTCACATTGTATCGTTGACGGTTTTTTGAAATAGCTAACAAGCACAAATTTTTTAATCGTTTATCTCTTATAAGGGCTTGATCAAGTCGACATTCCCCCTCAAAGATGTCCATAGCTGTATATAACACCCGATTCTCTAGCCCTAAAAGTAAATCTAAATTTCTTAATCCAATATCAGCATCAATAAGCGCTACACGATACCCTAGTCTGGCTATCGACACTCCTAAATTCGCTGTCGTTGTTGTTTTACCTACTCCTCCTTTTCCTGAAGTAATAACTATAGTTCTAGAATTTGGATCTTTATCAGCTGTCATCTCGTTTTTTGTTAACTCTGAAACAGGCAAAGATTGATCCTTTTCAAGGAGTGCTTTACTACGAAATTTATACTCCTTGTAATCAAAAATAGTAGAAAATACATCTTTTCTCGCAAATGGGGAAATACGAGGTCGATTTAGTATATGTTTTGGATTGGTCATAAAATATTTTTGTTGATTATAATGTAACGGAGCGCTTAATGGACAAAAAACTCTTACACAGCTATGCTATGTATCCTACATTTTTTAGCACAAAAGTTTTGCATCTACGCGTACCTGTTTGTAGCAGAATTGCGTTTGGAGCTGTGTTGGAAGCTATATTCTCCAAACCCCTTTGCCTTCTCTTTTGGGGTGACTTCTTTTCTTATCTCAGCAAATCTTAATAAATAATGAATAAGGAATAAGAAAAACTTCTCCCAACTGGCCCACCCTTTCACCTTGCCCTTACCCGTCCCCACTTCTTACCACTAAATAAAGTAATACGGGTAAGAAGGGAATCACTTTCGGAGAAAGGTGAAAGCACTCCTTACTCGAGCTTCGCTTACTCGAGTAAGAGTAAGAGTAAGAAGTGCGCCCTGCCCGCCCTGCCCCTGCCCCTGCCCCTGCCCCTGTCCCTGCCCCTACGGGGATGGGGATGGGGATGGGGATGGCACGGCTGCGTACTCGAGCTTCGCATACTCGAGTAAGAGTAAGAATAAGAGTAAGAGTAAGAAGTACGCCCGTAGGGGAGGGACCCTTTCAGCGGGGTAAGAGTAAGAAGTGCTTTAACTTTCACTTTATTTAGTAAACAATCTTAAGGTGACGCCATTTAACCTACTACCTTTACTCCTCTTCTAACTCCTTTTTGCATGGTCGTACACTAAAAAGGTTAACATAGAAAGGCCGTTTTTGTTGTGGTAAAGGTTTATTAAGGCTTTACTAAGATGTGAACTTATCAGCTACAGCGATCAAACGGAGGACCCCACTTATTAAAATAATAAATGTTAAGTTATCAAATTGCAAGTGCGATTTTTTTTATAAAGAAAGTGATGAGGGTAGGCAAAAAAAGTGTTTTCTTTGCTAAAACACTCAAGCTTTTTTTTAGCGCGGCTATTGCAAGTTATTTGATTTGTTAGATGAAAAGTTAATAATCAATTTTATATGATATACCAACAATTAAAAAAATGAAAAAAATATTTACGCTTTCTTTAAAAAGTAATGATTTCATTACCAAATCGGCTACAGTGTAACCTAAACAGATATACCTTCCTATTCTCACCACCTGTCCCACCCTTACCCGTACCATTTTATTTAGTGGTCAGAAGAACGCACTCCTTACTCTTACTCGAGCTTGGCATACTCGAGCCAAGCTCGAGTAAGAGTAAGAGTAAGAGTAAGAAGTGCGCCCTGCCCGCCCTTCTCCTGCCCCTGCCCCTGCCCCTACGGGGATGGGGATGGGGATGGGGATGGCACGGCTGCACAAAGTGCGCCCTACGGGGATGGGGATGAGGATGGGCATGGTGATGGGGAAGGGGATACTAAATAAAGTGAACCACCACTCAATAGAGTGGTTCACCGAAGGTGATGGGCGGGGTACGTGTAAGAAGGGGGGTATCCCAAAGGGTCCCCATCCCTTTCACTTGTGCTACGCACAAGTGATTCCCTGCCCCTAAAGCGGATAGTCAAATAATGCATCAAGCTAAAAGCTTTGTCTATCTCTAGGTATAAATTCTATTCATATATGCCTTTGCGAAGTTCTTGACAGAATAAAAACATCGGTGTATACTGATATTGTACAATTTATAAAAAATGCCCTTGTGGTGAAATTGGTATACACACCAGTTTTAGAAACTGGCGCCTTACAGCTTGCCGGTTCAAGTCCGGCCGAGGGCAAAGCCCAATGACAAATGAAAGATTATAAAATTGTTTGTCATGTTGTGAAGGAAGGGTGGCAGAGTGGTCGAATGCAACGGTTTTGAAAACCGTCGTAGGTAACACTACCGAGGGTTCGAATCCCTCCCCTTCCGTTTTGTTCGCTTTGCTTTTTCATTAACATTAATCAGACGTTTCTCTTAAAAAAATGTCAACTTCTCAAATCACTTTCTGGCCCCACAGGCCAGGTTGTGGGCTTTTTATAAAGTGTAGCCCGCCCATCACCTTCGGTGAACCACTTAATAAAAAGTTCTTTCAGACACCCTCTTCAAGGGTAAGTGTGAGGAGTGAGGTATAATCTTTGTGGATAATAACCTCTTTATTTGTAATCAATTAATGTCACAAAAAAGTGAGATTGGCATAAACAAAAAACATGTTTTTCATTATTCATGAAGCAACAGATGCGGATTTCTTCTGTCTCTAGATTTATAAATCTATCCTCAAACTTAAAATCAAAACAATAAAACATGTAATCTTATTTTTATGTCACTATAATTTTTTTCTAACTGCGAAGCTCTAAAATGGGGGGTCCAAGTGCACTAGTGCAAATTATTATATGTATAGGGCGTTTCTTTAGTAAATCCTGGTCTCTCAATCGATAGTCACAATATGGCTGGATTTGTCCTATGCTTTCTAACAGGTTTTGGGTAGAGAATATACATGCCCTGCCACCATAAATGGTGGCCAGGTATTACTCACAGGCATGACTCACCGGCTTGTTTGTAGCAAAGTTTTACTTCTTTGCTCTATTGACAAATCTTGTCATACCAGCTTAAGATAAACTCCCGTCACCCCCCTATTGTGCGGGGGCATCCTAAGTACACGGCAATACACAGAGAAAAGCTTTGTTTATCTTTCAAACGAGGATGTAGCTATTTTGGTTTATAACCCTTATTCCACCAATAAAATAGTTGACATAACAAATCCAAACTGAGCCAAAAAGATATAGTTATTTAGAAGAAACAATGCATGCTCCGCATCAAGCAAAGTGTATAATACTCTTTGCTCATCTCTTTGAATATTTTTCCGTAGAGGAGGAACGCCTGTGCTTCGACTTAGAATTAACTCACTTCTGTATTCCTGCCATTTTTCAGCTGTAATATCAGACAACTGCGCTATAGCTCCATTTACAGAACTGGGAAATGAATTTACTCGATTGTTTAATAGTGATTCTTTCACCTAAGTTTCTAGAAAGAAAGAAATCTTATTTTTTAGACAAATTTTATTTGTATTATAAAAAAACATTGGATAAACCACAATGAACTACTTTTATAAACGAATTATAATAAAAACCTTCTACCCCCTATTACAACATTTTTTCGAGCAAATTTTCTAGTTGAGGATAAAAACATATTATCATTTTCTTTTTATGAAGTAAACATTTTTTTGTATTAAGTGGATATTTGGTAAATTTATACTCAAAGTGGCTTTAGAAGCTTTACAATGCAAAGCAAATAGTTTCAAAAGCTGGCATGTAAAAAAAACTGTCCTTTTTTTTATTTTTTTGTTGGTACCCTATATAAATTGTTTTTTTGTATAAAAATGAGACTTGTTTTTTCTTTTTAGAAATGAGCGGGAACAGAACTTGAACCTGCGATCTCAAGATTATAAACTTCGCGAATTACCAAGCTTCTCTATCCGGTAAGTATATCGCGTTTTTTTTTTTTGCAGCTATTCCGTACTGGGCAACATCGTAGATGTCACTTGCAATCACTTGCTTTTTTTTTCATTTAAAAGCTACCTACATGCTTTGCAAAGTCAGCTCTTCAAAAACTACTTGGTGCTAAAGCTAGGAAAGCTCGAAGCCAGCAAAGATAGATTGCTGGCTTTACAGAGTAAAATAACACAGATACACCCCGAAAAACGGGGTTTACCGGCTGTTCTTTTCAACTATACACAATAAAGTATAGCTCATTTGCTGAAAGCTATACTTGCTAGGTTTGTTCCTGAAACCACTTGCGAAGTCAAGGGCTAAAACCCTTAGACTTTGCTTCGCGAAGCAAAGTCTAGAACATGTGCTTCTTTACTTTGAAAAAAGTCAAAATAAGAGATCGTAGACTTCACAAAGCAAGTGATTCCACTCCACAGCGTGCGTAACAAGACTTATTGCTATTGCGCAACTTCGTTTATTGTGTGTGCATAGACACAAAGACACCTGCTTTACTACTCAGTAATGAACCTTTTTACTTTATCATCTAAAGAAGCCGGGTAAAAAGTAAATGGTCAGACTCTGACAACTAACACAATCATCAATTGGTATAATTAGGAGTAAAATGAAGAGGAATGCAAAGAACATGAGACACAGCTTACACAGCAAAGCTGTGTATCAGCTGTGTTAGAAGCTGACCTTCTTTCGGCTAGTGTTCTATCAGGATAGCTGCATGAGACATGAAATACAGAACCCTAGCAGCCTTAGCTGCTTGTATCGACTGTCTGGCTGCCTGGTGCTGATACATGAGAAGTATCCTCAGCTTGTCTATCTTGACTTTTCAAAAAAAACTCGCAATCTGCCCCGTAAGGGACATCTTCAACATTTTTTCATCTTCATTATATATTTCAAAGAAATCATCCTCGCTAATAAAATAGCGTATGTGCTCGAAAGGTGGATACGGGTTAAAACCATATGGCATATGGGTAATGGCCTTCAACTTGGCAAAGACAGAAATGGTGTTTCTGGGTTAAATCAAACACAAGATCACCCTCTTTAGGTAGAGAAATGACTTCATGAGTATGAGTGGCTCCTGGATAGAGAATACGATCAGTGTCTTTATAAAAATTGACTTCAGCTCGAGAATCTGGTTTAAGAAAGCCGTTTCTTCGCAACAAGAGGCTGTTTTCAAAAAACAATTCCCAAACACTTTGTGTAAAATGATGGGGAAGTTTATAGTAATCAAAATCCTGTGATATTTGATCAATGGTGAAATAAGCAAGATTCAATACTTGGCAAAACTTATAAACAAGACAAGTAATATTAATCATATCTTATTCAAATAAAGAGTAGTAAAAACTGCGAATAAATCAGAATCAAGTGTATCCTTGTTAAGGATTCATCCACTTACGTTATTTCAAATATTTATTGATCATTGAAGACTCCCCTGCTTGAAATGACTCTAGACCCTCGTTAAAAAGTGAGATGAACGGGTTTTGTTTCCTCGTGCTTCATATATGTGTACGAGTATATGCACGAGTGTATCTAAAAAGTGTGCACTAGCAACGCAATCAGGAGCTTTGTATTTATCATTAGATATCGTGCGTTGACCATAAAGAAATGCTTTTCGAATCAACTCGGTATCTTCGCTAGACCTCTCATCAATCTTATAACACGATCCCCTACAATCCCAAACCCAGTCGCATACGGCGGCCAGACGGTAATTTCTGTCAGGATTGTGGTTTCCGTCATTTTCTAATGACCTTAAATAAATATTTGTTTGATATAAGGAAGGTGTGTTTTTTATTTCAACTACTTCGCCAGCAGGGGGGTTGCCTTCTTGTTTCATACAAGCAAGATATGAAGGATTCACTCTAAAGAAAGTGACACCCTTGACTTTAGACGCTGGATCTAGAGTTATACGGTCTTTCAACAGCAATAAAGGAGAAGAAACCACATCCTGCAGGGTTTGAATGAAAGAGCGGCTATGCACAAAACCAGCCTTATCCTCTTGTCTCACCCAATTTCCAAGTGTAAGCGAATTCATTTGCAGAAAAATGAACTTTATTTCGTTTTCTTTTAAAGGAATGAGCCGTTGTGCATTATACATCCTTTCGTTATGGGGATCGCACCACTCCTCCTTTTGTAGACCTCTGACCGCACCTTGTGCGACCTGAGCTTCTTGTTCCTTACTGCGTGCTTCTCCATCTATATCTGCTTGCGTTCTTATAGGCCGAACAAGTCCATGCGTCGGTCCACTGTCATATCCACTACCCGTCTGTTCTTGTTCGTCGAATAAGCCTTGTGAATCTGGTGGAGCTTTTGTACTAACAGGTGTGAGTTTAGAGGTAGAACGAGAGATTTGTGTACAGGGTGTCGGAGACTGCCTTGGCGGCTGTTCGGATGAGTGAAATTGTCCGCCACCTCCAGAAGCGGCAACAAGACTACCGCTCGACGACGACCTTCTTGTACGGGTTTGAGCACTGAAATGGAGTGTTGATCCCGCACACCCTCCGCCTCTCAATCTTATCACTGGATGTGACTGTGTAAGATTCTGCTCACCTCGTGTTTCAGAAGAATTGCCGCGCTCTGGACTAGGGCTTGTGTCAGTGGAAGGTTCAGACCTCGCGTGCAATCTCCCTGGAGAAGTTGTCGATCGCCCGGGTGTACTAATAGCATCGAAGGGCAAAGCCCTTATCCTATTTTGTGCTTGCTTTAGGTATAAAACATTGAATATAAATTTTGAAAACAGAATAGCGCAAAAAGAAATCGCTTTAAAGCTGCAACATCGAAAGGATTCGAATCACTTCGAATCCATAAAAGTAGGTGCTCTTTCGAAAAAGAGTTGTGTGCTGACTCACTTAAATCGGTGAAAGGATCGCGCACATCCACTGTAGTTCCATCCCAGTCACATATTAAATTGAGCTTTCTCCAATCGTCAGAGAGTTTTGTATTGTGTATGTTGATATTTGTTTTTTGTGTTTCTTCAATCATTTTAAATAGTATATATATTTTTGACTGTCCTCACTGTCCTTACCTCACCTGAGCTTGACAGGAAAACTAGTGTACTTGCGTCGAGGAAAGTAGTAATAATTTGCAAAAATTTGTGTAACACCTTGAAAAAACAGCACAATACATAAATCTATGTTTTTCTTAAAGACTTTTTAAAATAAAAAATAAATTATTGTTTTTAGTTTGAGGTACAAGGGTACAAGTAAGAGCGTAAACCTGCGTCGTAAAGCACTTTTTTTGAGCCTTAAATAGATGGTACTTTGCTCTTTTTGCGCAAGTTTTGTATTGTTGTTTCGAGAAAATTGTTGAAGGTTTTCTTCCCCATAGGTTGTCAATTTCGTATATCTTCTCTCACCATTATACTTTGATTTCCTTGCTGTGCAAGTTTCTTTGCTATTTGCGTCAATTTCGTGACAAATACCTTGTCACTTTCATATACATTTTTCATTACTTCACGAACCCACGATTTTTCAGCTGTGCAGGTAATTGCACAGCAAAAATGTGCAATCACCGTAGGTGTATACAGTAAGATTAACACAAGCTGTGAATAAACTATACATCACGTATTAATAGTGTTCGCAGATATAAGTTAAACTTTTATGTGTGTCTTGCTTGATCAGGTGAATTCCACGAATTTGTACACGTGATCGGTTTCGTATTTGCACTTTCTTGGATTCTTCAGCTTCTTTCAAAATCGATCGAAGGATACTAGAAAACTTCTTTTTTACTTAAAGGTATTTCGCCTTTAGTTTTAAATATAAATTATGTATAAGAATTGTAACACTCTCTTAATGAATAGGTTTCTGCGGGATTAAATTGGATGTACTTATCATACCATTCTTTCACTGGTACGGTTGCATCATAAAAATTATTCCAAATGACTGCTGATTTGGTGGCATCATTACTGTTTTGGGTAACTGAAGGAGACTTTGTACCACTCATAAAACATAAAATTATTAATTATTAAAATAATATATGGATTGAAATAAAAAGCAGAATTTGAAAGAACCGCTTTTTTCAATGGCTTTAAGCTGTTGACAAGCGTAGCTTGCTAGAAAAGTAGAAAATATAGCGTCAACGTCAAGGTTTGTCAATTTATTTTTTTCAACATGAGTTCTGGCACTCATTGTAGATATTCTTCAGAATCTTCACCTTTCTCGCTCTTCCGATACATTTCAACGCTCACAGCACATATCAGTCTCAGGTCCACTAACGTGCTTTTCTGAGAAAGAGGTTGCTCAGCAGAAAGGTTTTCAAGCAATTCTTGCATACTTTCTCCCATATATTCAAAATCTGTGTAACCGACATCATTCTCCATAACAATGCCACGCTCCCCCTTTTTCCAGCCATTCCAAATTGTGCGCCACTTTACATGATCGCCAGGTTTAAATTGACTCACTCCTTCCTCTACCAACTCATATTCTTCCAGAGTGCTTCCCGAGGATAAGGATTCCACACCCATCAAATTCAAATACATCTGACGATTTTGTCGGCTACTTTCCAAATTCTTTTTTCATTTTTCTACTAGTTTATCAACATCATCATCCTTGAACAATTTTTTTAGTTCTTTCTTCTGCGCCTGTTCTAGTTTTTCTTGTTCCTGAATTTGACTGATTTGTTCATTCCTTAATTTTTTACCTTCTAGGCGTCACCATTCTTGTACTACGTCAAGTCGTGATCTTTGATCTTCCTTTCGGGTATTTCGAGAAGGGTTTCCTGTCATTTTGAAAACTAAATTAGCGTTTCTCTGCTCTTCTTCTTTGAACTGCATACATATAGTATGAAAAATGTATGAAAGCAGAACCTCGTTTTTGAATGAATTGTTTTTCAATAAAAAGTCGACTAAGAGTCAAAAAAATAATTTTAAAAAGCATACAAACAAAAATGTGTTCTCTCATAAACTCTCCTTGCAAACGAAGCTTAGCGTGTGCAGTACAAAATAATAATAAGAAAAAAATATGTGGGGATTTGTTTGCATATGCATCGTCATAAATATGGTGTGAAAATAGGGTGTGAATGTAAAAGAAATAAAAACCAGTTTCATCTCTTTCACTTACTTCTTTAACTTACTTATTTGTATCCACCACTTATGGTGGATACAAAAGACTTTGCTTTACAAAGGGTTAAGCAGAGCTTTAGTTGCAAGCAATCACCTGCAATCACCTGTTTTGCATATGCAAAACAGGTGATTGCAGGTGAACAGCATTCTAAACTTACGAAATAGGTAACAAGTAAAGTGTATACCTTGCAAAATTTTATGTGTTGCTTGCACCGCTACTGTGTTACGTTACTGTGTTACAGTGAAAAAAATCTAAAATTCTCTATTCTCTAAAGAAATGTCTTCAATAGGTGCATACCTGATTTTTTTTGGTGGGGTATTGTCCTTTTTACGTGCACCGCGTCGTGGATAAGAATTGATATCACCATAATCTTGTGATGGTCTATTTCTTGAAATCTTCCAGTAGCTCAAAAAAAAAGGAGAATAGGCCTTAAAAACCTCCTTTTACCTTTTAGGCTCTTCCCAGTTCAATTCTTTCGTTAAAGAAATTTCGTGAGCTTCGAAGTTTTTTAACTCTTTACTCAAGTTTATTAAGTCTTGATTCAATGATTCAAGACTGTTGAATCTGGGTCGTTTTTTGACAAGAACACTTTTTCCTTAATATTTTCTTTTAAGTTTCCAATCCTGTCTTGAATATTGTTTCAACTTTTTTAAGTAATCTCTTTCACTTTACTTTTACTAACCAAAGTGTTGAATAGAGTTGTATCATAATTGTTGGCCTTTTCTACAAATTCTTTGAAATTCCAGTAACGTTCTCTATGAATAATTATAGAAATATCGGTGGGAGGAGAGATTTCTTTCACCTCGTTTTTGGGAGGTCTTGGGGTCAATTTTAGTAAAAGATGTAAAGAGATCCTTTTTAGTGTTGTTGTTTCAAAAGACCCATCACCTGGAGAGTCGAAATCATGAATCGTGTTGAAGCCTTTCCTAATACAGTTTGCTAGTAATAAACAATCTTTTGTTAATTGCTTTGGTTTAAATAAACACCAGCCATGCCACCTTGTCCGTTTTGATGTGTTCGGTAAATTTGAATTTTCAACAAATTCATGCTGTCTGGAAAAATTCGAGTAAAAGTTAGGAACGGAATACCAGGCATTTTTTTTGCAACTTTGTTTTCTTCCCATTTTTGAAAATTGATATATAGTGTATGACAACTTATAAAATTATCAATTTTTGCAGTGAGATCTTCGGCACCCCAAAAAAGCGATGATTAGCGAATAGTTGGAAGGACGGGTCACTAAAGTTATAAAAATGTTGTGATCGCAACTGACTAGCCATTTTGACGAATTTGTGAGTTTTTCAATATGCATTTCCATTTTATAAAGATTGTTGTTTTCTCATTTAGTATCCACTAATTATATAAAAACTTGCATGCTTTGCAAAACAAACTCCCGAACAGAGATACCTCCAATAAAAAGTTGAACGGGGTTTTTTTCTCGGTGCTACTTTCAACTGCGTCTTCGGAGCAGGTCATTTACAAGTCATTCCTTGCAGACTTTGCTTGCTGTTTTTGCTTTGCAAAGCAAAGTCCGGAACAGAGTGCAAAGTAGCCGGAACCTGAATGATAGTTCAGGCTACTTTGCGTTCAAGCTTTAGCTTTTCGCTTTGTGGTATGGCTTTGCTTTGCAAAGCAAAGCCATATAAAAAAAGAATGAGCTTTATAGCTTGTCAATTGTGTCAAATTCGAATTTAATCTCTTTCCACACTTCACATGCTGCCGCTAGTTCTGGACTCCATTTACATGCAGCGCGTATAACATCTCCGCCCTCGCGTGCAAGGTCACGACCTTCGTTGCGGGCTTGTGTACAAGCTTCAAGTGCTACGCGGTTAGCAACAGCACCTGGAGCGTTCCCCCAAGGCACAGGGGGCTCCCAGTTTCCTGGGAGTGTGGACTATATCATCATCTCGAGAGCAATAAGTGAATAATATTTTGTGACAAATTGCTACAATGACCACTAAAGCGGATTCTCGAGATGCTGGGCGCTCATGTACGATTATTGTTGGGACTCACGTACTAGTCTCTGAACGTTCCGGGGGACTTACACCCTTCCCCGGCTTCGCTGCTGATTGCCATGTGTTGTATACCTGAGTTTCACAAAAAAGAATAGAATGCAAGCTCTGTGCTTTCTTTTTGTATTGTATTTTTTTGAGGGACTAGATATAACATTTAGGGTTCCAGCAATTCACCCAGTTTGCACTCAATGTCACCAATGAGTGGCACCAAGCGCTTATAAATAGCGCCAATGCCCTAAAGTTCCTCCTCCGAACTGTAGACATGCGTCATCGCCAAAGATTTCTACTAACGCAGGCATGTGCCAAACGTGAATACCACCAGATGCTACAGGCATAACTCCAGGAAGAGATACCCAATCTTGTGTAAAGTAAACACCACGGCTACGATCTTTTTCAATGTAGTCGTCACGCATTAGATCAACGAAACCTAATGTTACTTCACGTTCACCTTCTAGTTTTCCTACAACAGTACCAGAGTGAAGATGGTCACCACCTGACAAACGTAATGCTTTAGCAAGTACACGGAAATGAATACCGTGGTTTCTTTGACGGTCAATTACGGCGTGCATTGCTCTGTGAATGTGCAATAACAAACTTTCATCGCGGCAAAAGTGAGCTAGAGTAGTGTTTGCTGTGAACCCACCAGTTAAATAGTCATGCATAATAATAGGCACACCGAACTCTTTAGCTGCAGTTGCACGTTTCAGCATTTCATCAACATTTCCAGCAGTAGCATTTAAGTAATGTCCTTTTACTTCACCAGTTTCTGCTTGAGCTTTGTAAATAGCTTCAGCTACGAAAAGGAAACGATCTCTCCAACGCATGAAAGGTTGAGAGTTTACGTTTTCATCATCTTTTGTAAAGTCAAGACCACCACGTAAACATTCGTAAACAGCACGACCGTAGTTTTTAGCAGATAAACCCAGTTTAGGTTTGATAGTACAACCTAATAAAGAACGACCATATTTGTTTAGTTTGTCACGCTCAACTTGAATACCATGAGGAGCACCTTGGAATGTTTTTACGTATGCTGGAGGTATACGAAGATCTTCTAAACGTAGAGCACGAAGAGCTTTGAAACCAAATACGTTACCCACAATAGAAGTGAACAAGTTTGTCACTGATCCTTCTTCAAAAAGATCAAGCGGATATGCTACATAAGCAATGTATTGGTTGTCTTCGCCCGGAACCGGCTCAATGTCATAACAACGTCCTTTGTATTTATCTAGACTTGTTAAACCATCTGTCCATACAGTTGTCCAAGTACCTGTAGATGATTCAGCAGCAACTGCAGCACCAGCTTCTTCAGGCGGTACTCCTTGTTGTGGAGTCATACGGAAAGCGGCCAAAATATCTGTCTCTTTTGTTTGATAGTCTGGAGTAAAGTACGTTAGTCGATAATCTTTAACACCGGCTTTAAAACCTGCGCCAGCTTTTGTTTCTGTTTGTGGAGCCATGAGTCACAATTCAGTTCAAATACACACAGAATCATACAATCTACCCGTTTCTTTTTTTTCTGTTGTCTTTCTCCTCTTTCCTTTCTAGTTTTCCTGGCATAGCAACACGGTATCATCAAAGCTCTGTTGGAAATGACTTGGAAAGAGAAGTGAAATTATTTGAATATAGATAGTTATTATACTATTTTTTTAATCTATAATACTACGAAAAAATATGAAAGTCAACTGCCCTTCTGCGTACTTTTTCGAAGAGGAAAAAAAGGTTAGCAGGGGAAAGAAATTACGCTTATAGCAAAGCAAAAGGTGAAATGGAAGGTATGCTCTCCATTTCGTTTTTTTCATTTCAATATATTGTACTAAGATATTGTACTAAGGAAAAGTTGTAGATTTAAGGTTGAATGCATAGTGAAAGTACACAAACAAATTTCATGCACTTTGTTTCTTAAAAAAAGGTTAGATAAATAAAAAAGGGGGGAAGCAAAGTTTATGCTCTTCTTTGCAAAATCATGTGTATGTTTTTCTATACTTTAATATATTCTTAGGAATTTATAATAAACATATAAAACATCAATTTTTTTGGATTTCAAAGGCTGTAAAATAGGCCAACTAGTAGGTCAAAAACAATGCAAAAACCAAAATCTTTGTGACTTGATATTTCAAATTTAAAAACTGTTCGATAGTTTTAGATAAATAGAGTTTACTTTAATAAGTATCTAACAAAATATACAGCAAAAGTCGAACTCTTCGCTTAGTGAAAAAACAAGCTACCTTTCTTTTCGTAACAAAGTAAAGCTATGTCATCACTTGCTTTCCAAAACAAAGTGTGTCATTGGCCCTTTCAAGTAAGCAGGCAGGGGCGGCTTTTACTTACTTCCTTCGAGGTGCCTACCTCCTTTCCCTTTCACTTAAAGATAAATATAAATATAAATATAAAAGCGTGTGGTACTTTATTTGTGTTAGGAGATAGGAAAAGCAGAGAAGACTTTACTGGTGCAAAGCCCGTTTGCTTTCTAAGGAAAAAAATGACTACAAAAATTACTAGGACTAGGAGAAAACACAATGAAATTAGCTGTTTACGGAAAAGGTGGAATAGGTAAATCAACGACAAGCTGTAATATTTCAATTGCTTTAGCAAGACGAGGTAAAAAAGTATTACAAATTGGTTGTGACCCAAAACACGATAGTACATTTACTTTAACAGGTTTTCTAATTCCCACTATTATCGATACTTTACAGGCTAAAGATTATCATTATGAAGATGTCTGGGCAGAAGATGTTATTTATCAAGGATATGGTGGCGTAGACTGTGTCGAAGCGGGAGGCCCACCAGCTGGTGCTGGATGCGGAGGCTACGTTGTAGGCGAAACCGTAAAATTATTAAGAGAGGTGAATGCTTTTCACGAATATGATGTTATTTTATTTGATGTTTTAGGTGATGTTGTTTGTGGGGGTTTTGCAGCTCCTTTGAATTATGCTGATTACTGTCTGATTATAGCCGACAATGGATTTGATGCGTTATTCGCAGCTAATCGAATCGTAGCTTCAGTTCGTGAAAAAGCTCGTACTCACCCTCTACGTTTGGCTGGTTTAATCGGCAATCGAACATCAAAAAGAGATCTCATCGATAAATACGTGGAACATTGTAAAATGCCAGTCTTAGAAGTGTTACCTCTCATCGAGGATGTAAGAGTTTCCCGTGTAAAAGGAAAAACTCTATTTGAGATGGCAGAAATTGAACCTTCTTTATATTACGTTTGTGATTTTTATTTAAATATAGCTGACCAATTACTTTCTCAACCTGAAGGAGTCGTACCTCGTGAACTTCCTGACCGCGAGCTTTTTAGTTTGCTTTCTGATTTCTATTTAAATCCTCAAGCCCAAAATACAACTGAAGAGGCTGCTGAGTCACTTGATTTCATGATGGTTTAAGCTATGGTCCATTTCTATTGAAATTGAAAGCCACGTACTCCCGACCTTAGACCCCGCCCATCACCTTCGGTGAACCACTCTATTTAGTGGTGGTTCACTTTATTTAGTATCCTCTTCCCCATCCCCATCCCCATCCCGCCCATCCCCTGCCCCTGCCCCATCCCCGTAGGGGCAGGGGCAGGGGATGGGCGGGCAGGGGGAGGGGCAGGGGAAGGGCGCACTTCTTACTTTTACTCGAGTATGCTTCCTTCGAGTATGCGAAGCTCGAGTAAGGGTAAGAGCAAGGTGAAAGGTGTAAAAAGAAGGTAAGGGTTAGACTTATGGGTAAGGGGTGGGAGGAAAGTGAAGCGACCTTACGTAAGGGTTTCATTTTGTAGTAGTGACTAAATATGGGTCAAATTTTTTAAATTCAACTTTTAAGATAAGATAAATAAGGAAATCATGTCTACAGCACCCTTAAGCACTTTAAAAATAGATTGTGAAACAGGAAATTATCATACTTTTTGTCCTATTAGTTGTGTCGCTTGGTTGTATCAAAACATAGAAGACAGCTTTTTTCTTGTAATAGGAACAAAAACATGTGGTTATTTCTTGCAAAATGCGTTAGGCGTTATGATTTTTGCAGAGCCTCGATATGCTATGGCCGAATTAGAAGAAGGTGACATTTCTGCTCAACTCACTGATTACAAAGAGTTGAAAAGAATTTGCTTAAAAATTAAACAAGATCGAAATCCAAGTGTTATTATTTGGATTGGGACATGCACAACTGAAATAATTAAAATGGATTTAGAAGGAATGGCTCCGCGATTAGAGGCAGATATTGGCATTCCTATCGTCGTGGCTCGTGCAAATGGTTTAGATTATGCTTTTACACAAGGCGAAGATACTGTGCTTGCTGCTATGGCGCATCGCTGCCCAACCATTCAAGCGCAAAGTCTCGAACAAACGCCAATTTCTACAAACAAGTTCACATCAAAAGCATCTCAAGCAGACTTTGCTTCGCAAAGCCTACGAAATATAGGTGAGGAGGACAAACTCCCTTTCACGCAAGGGGGAGGAAAAGCTCTTCAACAACAATCTTGGATCAAAAATATTTTTAATCTGAGTTCTGTAAACAAGAATACATCTGCCTTGGATGATGTTAGTCAGTCAAATAAAAATAAAAATGAAAAGGTAAGTAAGAATCACCCGCCTTTAGTGTTATTTGGTTCTTTACCAAGTACAGTAAGCAGCCAATTAACGATGGAATTACAACGTCAGGGTATTACTGTTTCAGGTTGGCTCCCATCACCGAGGTATACTGAGTTGCCAGCATTAGGAGAGGGAGTGTACGTGTGCGGAGTGAATCCATTTTTAAGTCGAACAGCTACAACACTTCTTCGTCGACGTCGATGCAAACTTATTGGGGCTCCTTTTCCTATAGGACCAGATGGTACGCGGGCTTGGGTTGAGAAAATATGTTCCGTGTTTGCTTTGCCGTGCGAAGGAATGGAGAAACGCGAAAATGATATTTGGAAAGGAGTAGAAGATTATTTGCAATTAGTTCGCGGCAAATCTGTTTTTTTTATGGGAGATAATTTGTTTGAGATTTCTTTGGCTCGTTTTTTAATCCGATGTGGAATGGTGGTTTATGAAATCGGAATTCCTTATATGGACAAAAGATTTCAAGCCGCTGAATTAGCCTTTTTAGAGAAAACTTGTCGTGAAATGAATGTACCTATGCCGCGAATTGTAGAAAAACCTGACAATTATCATCAAATTCAGCGAATACGAGAACTACAACCAGATTTAGCCATTACTGGGATGGCTCATGCGAATCCGCTAGAAGCTCGTGGAATTAGTACAAAGTGGTCAGTCGAATTTACATTTGCTCAGATACATGGGTTTACCAATTCTAGAGATATTTTAGAATTAGTGACTCGCCCTTTGCGACGTAATCAATCTCTTCAAGGCTTAGGGTGGGCTTCATTAGTGAAATCTAGTCCGAATTCTTAAACTATTTTCGTATTATACGACTTAGTACAATACTACTAAGAAAAGCTTATTTGGTTTAAAACTCAATGTTTTTTTACTTTACTTTCTTTCCTACACTTACCCTTCCCATACCCATACCCCCTTTCGGGGGTAAGAAGGGGGTAAGAAGGGGGTAAGAAGGGGGTAAGAAGTGCGCCCTGCCCACCCTTCCCCTGCCCCTTCCCCTGCCCCATCCCCTGCCCCTGCCCCTGCCCCGTAGGGGATGGGGATGGGGATGGGGATGGGGATGGGGATGAAAATCGGGATCGGGACCATTTTATTTAGTGGTGGGGGGTAAGGATGGGCAAGAAGAGAACCTGGGAAGGCGAGCTTTAAGGGGCGCTGTGTTAAAGTGTCACATGAGAACTGTGTTAGAAGCTTACAAGTTTCACTGTGTCACAAATTATGCATTTTTTTTTATTTGAAGGGCCTTAAAGATACATTTTTGAATACAAGGAAGAAATGTAAATTCATATATGTATAATATGGTTATCCCAAATATTTTTTTGTTAAACCGTCGTACACTGCTTTTATCTACACTTCAAAGATAGCTTCGATAGATAAAGCCAAAGAATGTGCTAGCTATGTACTTTCTTTCCCAAGCAAAATCAAGCAAGCTTGACCTCCCAATCACTCGCTTTGCAAGTGAAAAAAGCAAAGTGTATAAGCTACCCTTGACAGCAGCGTGTCTCGTACGCCTACCCCCCTCCCCTTGCCTTTTCGGAGGATTGCACTTTATAAACATTATAAAGTTTATAAATATCCTTGAAGGGGCCTCAAATGGGGGAGTTAAGAGGGTTCTATACGCCCATATAGAACATATAGAAGGTAAGCTTTTTTTAGAAAAAATATTAAATTTACTTTTTTTAATAAGACTATGACTTTCATTTTTCAATTCACACTACTTGCTTTTATTGGTCTTTCTTTTCTTTTAGTTGTTGGAGTACCGGTTGTTTTTGCTTCTCCTGAAGGTTGGACAGAGAACAAAGGAACAGTCTTTTCTGGTCTTGGCTTGTGGGTTCTTCTTGTTCTTTTAGTAGGTGTTTTTAATTCTTTTGTTGTATAAGTGTTTAGTTTTTATACAAATAAATTCCCGGTTATTTGACGTAGTAAGGATAGTAACATCCCCCTTTGATGGTGTCTACTACAAGCTTTTTATAAAGTGCAGCTTGCCCTTACCCCGTACCCCTTACCCATACCCTCTTTTGACCCCCTTCTGACCCATACCCATACCCCCTTCGGGGGTCCAGAAGGGGGTATGGGTATCCCAAAGGCACGGCTCCGTACTTTTACTCTTATTCGAGTATGCTTCGCATACTCGAGCTTCGCATACTCGAGCGAAGCTCGAGTAAGAGTAAGAGTAAGAGTAAGAAGTGCGCCCTTCCCCTGCCCCTTCCCCTGCCCCTACGGGGATGGGGATGGGGATGGGGATGGCACGGCTGCACAAAGTGCGCCCTAAGGGGATGGGGATGGGGACGGGGACCCACCACAAATAAAGTGGAAGGTGGAGGGAAAGAGGAGCGTAGCACACGTGAAAAAGCAGTATAAAAGAAAAATTTAATGAAATGAAGTAAATATATTTTTTTTAATAAACTGAAAATCTTGAAAACTCAACATGATACTATAATGTAGATTCCTTTTATAACCATGTTGAATACTTATTGAGCTCAGCAGGAATCGAACCTGCATTAGAAGCTTAGAAGGCTCCTGTCTTATCCGTTAGACGATGAACCCTATTTTGATTATACCTGAAATAAATAAAAGTTTCAAGTACTTGAATATAAAGCAAAGCTTGCCCTTTGGTGTTATAAGTTTTATTAAGTTTAATCTAAGTCAAATCTTGTGACTACTAAAGTTTAGTATTTCGCAACCCTCCCTAAAAAAGCGTCTAAAAATAAGCTAAATAAAAAGTAGTTCGATCTTTTGCTGCACGCTTGAATTCATAAACTTTTTTCTGCTATTATATTTTTATAACTTTATAAAAAAAACGTAATACCTTGTTTGATTCATAAAATTTAATGTGAAAAATTGTGTACAAATCTTTGTCAATATTGACAAATTCTTTATGTATAATTTATTTGGGAGTGATGTCTGAGTGGCCGAAAGAGCTCGATTGCTAATCGAGTGTACGAGAAATCGTACCGAGGGTTCGAATCCCTCTCGCTCCGATTCTTATTTCAATTTTATATATTGCAAAGCTCTCTTTTTCGCCTCGCCCTCCATCAAGCGTAGCTTGCAAAGGTGATGAGCTCAATTTTTTTTACATCTCCGTTGTTGGAATATTCTGTTTCTGCAGTTCGACCTTCCCCCCATCCCCATCCCTTACGGCTCTTTATCAACTTTATAAAGTGCAGCGGGATAAAGATGAGGATACAAATAAAATCATTTCCTTCGTCTAAGAGAATAGGTAAGTTCAACGAGGGAAAAAAAGGTGAGTTTGCTGAAGTAAGGGACGTAAAGCACAGTTTGGCATACTTCAAAAATTCTGGCTTTGGTGGCTCAACACAGCTTGAGCTTAAATGGAGTCTTTTTGCCTTTGATTGGGGTTTCTCAATCAAAGGCAAAAAGACTCCATTCAAATGAGAGGGATTTAATACAAATGTGCTAGGTGACGTGAACACAGTTTGTATTGTATTTTAAAACACTCAATAAAATGTTGTAGACATAAAAATTGTGTTACAAAAAGAAAAAAGATTAAACTTAAAAAATAGGTTTCACTTCATCCAAAAGAACAGAACTATTATAGATTTCTAAAATAATTAATAAGAAAACAGCGAAAAGCGCCATAAAAACACCCATAATAACTGTAGTTCCCCAGCCTGGGCCGACTTTGCCTGACTCTGAATTTAAAGGTTTTAATAACGTGCCAAGTGTTGTTTCAATTCCTTTGCTACTTCCAGCGCCGTTTTCATTAAAAGATTTTTTTGTTGGTGCAGTGCTACCTGTTGCCATAATATGTATAAAATTGTTTGATATCTATTTACTTTCTGTCATAGTCTAGAGAATGAAAAAGTTTTTGCATTGATTTGTTTTAAAAAAGCTTAGACTTAAAGTATTGGCTCTTTTGCAGTTTTAACGAAGCGCTGGATAACAAAACTTGCAAGCTTTCCCTGATGGTCATTTTTATAATTTGAGTTTTGGCGAAAAAAGATTTGCTAAAAGAAAAAAACAAATTATAAAATTTTATGACATTTAATCTTCATGCTCTTCAAAAGGATCCCGAAGTTGTTTTGATGGAGGGCCAAACCCTACGTAAATAGAATATCCTGTGATGCTTAAAAGAAGACACCATAAGAAAATCGTGTAAAAAAAAGCTGGACTTTCCATAGTTGTAATAATATTAATAAAATTTAAAAATGAAATGTTTTTTTTACCACTTGCTTTATGAATTTAAAACTGAATCTGAAAATGGCTACCCCGTCCTCCCATCCCACCCCACCACAAATAAAGTGGTCCCGATCCCCATCCCCATCGCAGGGGCAGGGGATGGGCGGGTAGGGCGCACTTCTTACTCTTACTCTTATTCAAGTATGCGAAGCATACTTGAATAAGAGTAAGAGTACGGAGCCGTGCCTTTGGTATACCCATATGCATACCCATACCCATACCCATACCCCCTTCGGGGGTAAGAAGTGGGTAAGAAGTGGGTAAGAAGTGGGTAAGAAGGGGGTATGAAGGGGGTATGAGTAAGGGCAGTTGGAAGGGCGGGTGGCCAATCTCCACCTTATAAAGAGCTCTCCATACACTGTATACAGTGTATGGAGGATGGAAAAAAAACGCCGGTAGGGCGGAATAGTTGAGAAGGTTGCAGAGGTGGCGTATGTAAAAAAATAAAAACCTAGAAAAGCGAACACAGAATTGTTCCTATTTAACAATACGTGGTGGTTCTCTAAAAAATATTGAAAAAAATATAATCCCCAATGTACCTACTAATAAAAAAGTATAAACTAAAGCTTCCATAAGGATTATTTGATAATAAAACTTGTTTCTTATAAAAAGAGGCTTACACCCGTTTCAGTAATGAAACTATGTCAGCATGCTGTTTTATCCTATACCCCCTTTCAGAGCGCATCTCAAAGCGCTCTGAAAGGGGGTAACCTGGGCGGAGTTTAGGCTGCTACGTTTACATTGCTTTGTTGCGTATAAACAGCAAAGCAAGTGAAAAAACTTTATCGGTATATACGGCAAAGAAGTGTTGATCTTAGCAAAACCGTATTTGACGTAGCCTGCATAACCTTAAGACCACATACCATGTATTAAAGCTATGTACTAAATTAAACAAAGTGCTTACATCTTCGGTGTCACCTGTGGTGTGTCATCTTTGGTGTGGCCTTAGCAAGCTTTGCTTGCTAAAGTGGCCATACACTTTATAGGGTGTAAGGCTAGAATTCAAAAGTAAAAAACAAAATTCTAGCGAGTTGTAAACACTAGAATTTACACAGATTGACGTCGAGTTGTTGGGTCACCAATTTTTTGGAATGCACCAAATTCAACTTGATCATCAATATCAGCATCAATTCCAGCGAATACTTTACGGAATAGAGCTCGTGCTCCATGCCAAATATGACCAAAAAAGAAAAGAAGAGCGAAGCACAAATGGCCAAAAGTAAACCAGCCTCGTGGACTTGTACGGAAAACCCCGTCTGATTGTAAAGTTGCGCGATCAAACTCAAAAACTTCACCTAATTGTGCGCGTCGAGCATACTTTTTAACAGTCGCAGGATCATTAAAAGTAACACCATCAAGCTCTCCGCCATAAAAAGTGACAGACACACCAACTTGCTCAATACTGTATTTTGATTCTGCTCGTCTAAATGGTACATCTGCACGAACAACGCCGTCTTTGTCTATAAGAAGAACAGGAAATGTTTCAAAGAAAGTTGGCATTCGACGAACAAAAAGTTCATTACCTTCTTTGTCTGTAAACACCGCATGACCAAGCCAACCTACAGCAATTCCGTCACCACTGTTCATAGCGCCAGCACGGAACAAACCGCCTTTAGCTGGGTTGTTTCCAATGTAGTCGTAGAAAGCTAGTTTTTCGGGTATACGTGCCCAAGCTTGAGAAAGAGTTTTACCTTCTCCTAAACTCGATTGTACGCGTTTTTCAATTTCTTGTTGGAAAAAACCTAAGTCCCACTGATAACGAGTTGGTCCAAACAGCTCGATAGGCGTTGCAGCTGAGCCATACCACATAGTTCCTGCAACAACAAATGCAGCCCAAAACACTGCTGCTATACTACTAGATAGCACAGTTTCAATATTTCCCATACGTAAACCGTTGTACAAACGTTCAGAAGGTCGTACACACAAATGGAAAAGACCAGCTAATACTCCTAAAATACCAGCCGCAATATGATGCTTTGTGGACTATATCTTCAACCTCACAGTATATACATACAACCTGTTACCCTTACACCATCACCATTCCCATTCCCATTCCCATCCCTATCCCGTCCCATCCCCATCCCCATCCCCATCCCCATCCCCATCCCCTACGGGGCAGGGGCAGGGGCAGGGGCAGGGGCAGGGGAAGGGCGGGCAGGGCGCACTTCTTACCCCCTTCTTACCCCCTTCTTACCCCCGAAGGGGGTATGGGTATGGGTATGGGTCAGAAGGGTGTATGGGTAAGGGCAGTTGTAAGGGCGGGGTATCTCTCCTTTGGAAGTCACTTTATTTTTTATTTAGTGAGTATCCTAGTCCAGGTTCCGTTTATTTCACTTTATAAACCGCCAACAACCTAAATAAAGTGGTTCACTTTATTTGTTATTTAGTCATTCCCTTCTTACTACTAAATAAAGAGGTACGGGTAAGGGAATGACCTGCACCTTCGGTACAGTTGAAAAGGTGGGGTGACGAATTAGGAAGGGGAAGACAGTTATATATGTATACATGTATATAAGTACTCTTTAAACCTGATTTCTAAAGGTAGAGTCGATGCCAAATTGAACTTATAAAAAGAACACCAAATAACTAAATACGTGTAGTGGTTACTTTTTGATAAGTTTGAATTTTTTATTGGGTCTCTCAAATTTTTGAACACTTATCAAATATCAAATTTTTCACAACAAAAACAAATTTATTTGCGATTTATTGAAACGCAAAGTTTTTTCAGTCGAGTTATAATTCTTGGAGTGTATATCTCTTGGGTTTGCCTACGTAAATAAATACGCCACCACCGTTTGAATGCAATATTTTTTTGCCCATACAGTGAAAATTTTTCAAGATAAGCAATAAGAATTGTCTGAGCTGCTAAAGAACAAAATTCAATTCTGTACACCTTCGATTTTTTCACTAATCGAACCCTTGCTTTCTTTTGGAGAGGAGAGAGCCCGCTTTCCATAAGAAATGCAATTTGTTGCAGAACTTCGCGTTCACCATGCAAATCTTGTTGAGTCAAAGTCAATTTTTGGTCAAAACCCCAATAAGTGTTTGTGTGTTGATGATGTGTTTTGAGCCTAAAATTTGCATAAAAACACCCTTTTGCTTCTATAAACCCAGATAACCAACCATTTTGTAAAGAAGGAATTACACGTTGTTCTTTCAAAACAAAATCTGAAGACCAGATATCTTTTCTCAAGTTAACCCACTTTTGAAATTGAATATACCTTTTTGGAAAAACGAGATTGCCATTAAATAATGACATAATTCGTTGAATTCCTTGTTTATCTTCAACTCTATACTGCCAATAAACTTTTTCCTTCCTCGTAAAAGACAAAATTGTACCAAAACCTAAAGTGGAGCGAATTCTATGTAATATTTTTGCATCATTTTGACAAACTGAGAACCCTAAGCGGTGTCGATTATTGTCAATGCGAGAATAAAAAGATGCGTCACCTTCGGCAAACCCTATAAACCACTCCAAAAATGAAAAATCAATCTTAGCTTTATGTTGAGGTGGAGTATACTCCTTAAACTCAAAATGTGAAATTGTTTTTACTTGCTTCGTCACGAAGCTTGAACTTCGTGAACACAGTTCCGATGTTGCAACTGGATCACTTTTGGAGAAAGCGAAAACGAGGCCTCCTGAACAGGAATCAGCTTCAGGTGTTAAAATTTGAAAAGTATTTCTGAGATTTGTTGTACTTATATTGTGAGGTGCTTCGCGTGTAGTCTCTGAGGATCCTATTTCGATTTTGTCTTGTTTATTCATTTTACAAAAATAGTTTCCTGCTGATTGTTTCTACCTAATGGATTTTACCAATTCATTTTTCAAAATTGGACCACAGGGTTAAAGCATATACTTATAATACAACAAAAATATAAGCCTGCGCTTACACAGCACTTTGTGCTTCTAGTGCAAAGCAACGAAATGTTCCAGCATATAGCGAAGTTTTATCAATTCATTTTACAATGAACGCGACCCATCATCTTAAGCCGCAATACCACCAGGATTATATGGGTCAAACCCTTCAGCCCCCCAAGAAGGGGAAACAGGTTGAACACTTCCTGTTATTCCGTAGGGGTCAGAAACCCAAATGCCAGGCCCAAAAACGCCAGTCACATGAAAAGCACCGAATCCAAAACAGATAAGACCAGAAAGGAAGAGATGAATACCAAATATTTTAGGTAAATCTAATGCTGGTTTTTTTGTTCGTGGATCTCTAAACAATTCTAAAGGTAGAGTCGATGCCTTTGTTACCAGAGGACACCTCTCATTCGAAACCGTGCGTGCGGCTTTCACCGCACACGGCTACTCGGTTTATTAAAGGTTATGACCTATACTTCTCAATTCGTTTCATATTATAGAAAGGTGTGTACTTCATTTTGAGAAAGTGAGATCTTGTCCTGTTTTGGTATCCTGACAATGCCTATGTACAGGCTAAAGGTTTTTATAAACGCTTTTGCCGCCCGCATTTTTAGGAATTATATGATCCACTTATAGAAGCTCTGTCTTTCTAAAAAAAGCATTGCACAACGCACACTTACTGTTTTGTGACTGGAGAAGAGACACAATAGTTTTAGACAACACTGAATTGCTACTTATTATTTTGGCCCAGTAGAAAAAATTCTCATCTTCATTTTTTCTTCGATTTTTCTTCGATCACCTAGGACCTTAATATAACCATTAATACCTATGTGAAAGCTTGTGTGATATGCAAGTATAAACTTGCTTCCAGGTACACAGAAAGTCCATTTTCGCCCCCATAAAGGCTTCAAAACCGAGTTGATAATTTACTTGACCTAGTTTGTCTTTTACTCCAATGACGCAGATTTTGGAATAAAAAATCTTCTTACAGGGTCGGCCTTTCCAGCAGGTTTGAGCTTTTCGGCAAGATCGAATCTTTGAAAGGGTTTGAGGAATTTTACCCCATCAATCCCCTGCCGTTCGTTTCTCGGTGTTGTCTAGAGTGACTCGTCGTACTGCTGCTAGACGAGCTTTCCAAGATCTAAGTAAAATGTGTTGAAGTTTTCAAACTTCCTTAATATGACCTGATTTTGAAGCTGAAAAAATTTTGTCTTGCTGTTTGAAGACATATTTGTCGATGTCAGGCCAACATATATCTCTCCAATTCTTATCGATATTTTCGATCTGACATACAAACTACAAATTTCATCATTTCATTTTTCATTATAAACCGCGATTCATGTCAGCGTATCCCGGCCATTACGCCCAACACTTTTCATGCAAGCCCTGTACTCAGGGAGGGCATTTGCTTCTTGAATCATCCTACCCAGCATCGCCATTCGATTGACTCGTACCTTAAAAGGAGCTAATGCTGGGTTACTTCGTTCCATGTGTTCATTTGTTTGAATTCGTTAGAGCATATCTTTCCACCGAGGGTCGGAGAAAACGCGACGGGTCGGTTGGGAAAACCTCCCGATCTCTACCTTATTTGATATCTCAAACGCAACAGCTGTACTTGATCACTTGCTAACCTGCAAGTGAACGTACATAGCCTATAAACCGTTGCTGGGTCTTCTCGATGGTTCAACGATATTTTGCTTGTTCTGCTCCACGATATCCCATTCCTTGATATGATCTTAGATATTATCTTAGTCCGGATCGATTATAGAATTCTTGCTTGCAATTGGTACCTTTTTAGCTATTATGACCCAAATTGCTTTCGTTCCCGCTTTACGGTAGAGTTGTCATTCTCTTTCCGTAGGGAAAACCCATAGGGTTCTTTACGTGCTTTCAACCCCGCGTTAGGGCGATAGGACTTGTCGTAAAACTCACCTATATGAACGCATAGTTATCAAAATGACTAAATCAGTGTTAGTCATTCTTCTCGTCATCCCTCTTATACAAGATTTCGACGAAACGAATCGCACTCCCAATAAACCCAATGCCAAATTGAAGCCATAAAGAGAGCACCAGACAACAGAATATGTGCTGTGGCTACTCCTTCATAAGTCCAAATTCCTGGATTAGTCGCCGTTTCACCTGTGATAGTCCAGTTACCCCACGATTGTGTGATACCCAAACGAGTCATAAAAGGCAGCACAAACATACCCTGTCTCCACATAGGGTTTAAAATAGGATCAGATGGATCAAAAACTGTAAGTTCATATAAAGCCATCGATCCAGCCCAACCAGACACTAAAGCTGTATGCATCAAATGCACGGCAATTAATCTGCCCGGATCATTTAACACAACCGTGTGTACACGATACCATGGAAGTCCCATATTATTTTTCTTAATAAAATTGTTTGTATTTACTTTCTTTCTATATCCTGTTTTCCTCTCAATTATTTGCTTTAAAAGATATAGCTTTTTGATATGCCTTCCTTGTCACCTCCTCTTTCTGTCTGAATCTCAACTTTGTTCAAATTCGCAAATCCTTTGGAGTAATCCAAAAGAAAAGGTGTCCCCACTACTAAATAAATTGGTTCACTTTATTTAGTAGTGGGGACACCTTCGGCGAACCATCACCATCCCCGTAGGGGCAGGGCGCACTTCTTACTCTTACTCTTACTCTTACTCGAGCTTCCCTCGAGTATGCTTGGCTCGAGTATGCGAAGCTCGAGTAAGAGTAAGAGTAAGAGTATGCTTCCCTCGAGTACGCAGCCGTGCCTTTGGAATACCCATACCTATACCCATACCCATACAGGAGGTAAGAAAGGGGTCAGAAGGGGGTAAGGGCAGGGGCAGGTGGGTGAGGTCGACTTGAAAAGTAAGTTGTGAATTTGGCAAAAATGACCCGTCGGATATGCTATCTATTTTAAAAATTACCAGACAGAAGATTTTGACATTATTTCCTAGATACACCGTTTATGCTAAATCTATGTGCTGACCCAATTAAAGCGGCACAGCTTGGCTGTGTTAAAAAAGTAACCGTTGTTAAAGATTTCCACCACGACTAGCTAACAACACGACAACAAGTGGACCAGCTGCTAGAACAAAAAGTAAAGAAGTCAACTGAAGAAATATCTCTAAATTCATAATGTTTTTTTGACATAGTTGTTAAAACACGTTAAGAACCTCCTTAGTCATTAGTAAATAGATTTTCTTTCACTTTTGAAATCTTGTAAGTTGACGCATTGTTTTAAGACATCTAAGATTTTTAAAAATAAATCATATTTACAAAAATACTGTTTTTTTATACTTATTTGTTTGATAAACAAAACAGTGTTTAAGAAGGTTCTCATTGGTTTTCGTACGCCGAGGCATACACTTATAGTGACTAGTTAAATCTAGTGAAATAAAGTGACGAGTTAAATACAAACTTGAAAAATGTTCAAGCAAATCTTTGTTCCCGCTCCTTACCCATTTAAAGAAGTCCACCACTTTTTACCCGCAACTTCCAATTTATAAGATCTGCTCTTTATTCTTTATTTATTCTTTATAAAGTGTTACGCTTACAGCGTAAAGCTTACCCTTACCCGTACCCTGGCCATCACCGAAGGTGATGTTCGTGAGTAAGTAGTGGCAAGCAAAAGGTCCGTAAAGGAGAAAAGCTTTGCTTCTAGGGAAAACAAACCACGTTTTCTACCACAAAGAGATAGAAAAAACTTATGTACCTCGGAAACGCGATTGAAATAACGCTAAGCATTAACGATAAGTTGACTCAAAATATAATAAAAATGTATTGCAAGATAATATTTAACGAGTTGCAGGTCTTGCGAGTTCAATTCCAAGACGAACAGCTAAAACGCCTGTTATTAGTGCAGCAAAAAGAGCGACAAATATTTCGCTATCAGAAAGTGGCATAAATCCTCCTTAAAAATTCAATTTCTGTGAGCTTGCTTACACAATGGTTGCTCCCCTTTTATTGAAAAGCTTGTTTTGCCATACCTCTGCAAGCGTAGATTGCTTTCACAGCAAGTTAAGCTTGTAGGTTTTGCTTCTTTCACTTGCTTTATCAGAACCTAAAGGTTCAGACTTTGACAAAGCCAACAAGCTCAGCTTGTAGCGCAAATCAGCCAGCACCTAAAACTGAACACTTTCACAAAGCCAGCAAGCTAGGCTTGCAGACTTTGCTTGTACATAGCTTCGCTGATCAAGCAAAGCAAGTGATTTAAAAGGATTTGCCCTGCAAGTGATTGGGAGGAGAGCAAAAATGAGTTATAGCAAAAGGATAAATCAAACTCACACTAAAGATACGGCTTTATCGGAAACTTACTGACGCTTGCCAAACAAAAGCTAATAACAAAAAGAAAACTGGTATAACAGGCAACACGTCAACAATGGGATCAAACGGCGCGTACGCCTCTGGTAATTTTGCAAGTATTAGATCCATAAGGAGTAACTATCGTTCCTAAAACATTTATTAGAATAACTTTCAAGCTAAAGCTTTTTTACCAAAACTTAATAAAGTCTTTAAGAAAAAAAGCTGCGACTCACTAGACTTACCCTCTTTAAATTAAAATTATAAAATTAAAATTATAGGTCATCTTTGATTGATTTTCGTTTGAAAATTCAATCCTTCATCAAAGTCAGATAAAATCTTTTGGTAGTGTACACGATAAGTACAATTTTAGATTTTGTTTCTTTTTAATCAGTCGAAACACCGTTCGACTTACTTAACCGAACACAACAAAGTTGTATTAGGTTAAAGAACCTGAATTTGTTATTGTTAAAATGAAGTTTTTCAATATCACTAAAAAAAGCAATCTTTAACACAGCTTTATAGAAGTAAGCTGTGAACCAGCAAGTTTTTAACTTGTAACCCAAGATAGACAGTCTGAACTTTGATCAAATTGACAATGCCAGAAGGGGTGATTGCTATTCACTCTAAAAAAACAAAGAAAAACTTGTTTAAGTTTTTTTATTTCACAAACTATTTTACCAAACTGTAGTCAATTAAAACCCAATAATTCGTAAATGTTTGCTATAAGTCAAGATAAGGTATTCACTATATTACTATATGAGTGATTATACGTCCACAGTTCACTTTGTTAAACCCTCTCTTTGTTGCTAGATGCGAAGTATTTCTAGATCTAAACCTGAAGATAGATACCTTCTAACCTGCCTTACCCGTACCCCTTTCACCTTGCCCTTATCTCCTTCTTACCCATACCCCCTTCTTACCCATACCCATACCCATACCCATACCCATACCCCCGAAGGGGGTAAGAAGGGGGTAAGAAGGGGGTATGGGTATTCCAAAGGGATGGCTGCGTACTCTTACTCTTACTCTTACTCGAGCTTCGCTCGAGTATGCGAATATGCGAAGCTCGAGTATGCGAAGCTCGAGTATGCGAAGCTCGAGTAAGAAGTGCACCTTTCGGGGGTAAAGATGGGGAGGGTGCACTTTATAAAGAGCCCTTTTTGTACTATCTAAATAAACAAATAAAGTGTATGAGTCAAAGCAGGCTGTAGTAATTCCACCCTTCGGTGACCCTTAAAAGAGATACGGTTACAGGCCGCTTTGCGCTGAGATCTGGACTTTGCAAGCAAAACAAGTGGTGAGGGAAAACTTTGTCACAGGGAAAACTTTGTCAGGAAGGCTTTTCTTGTGTTTTATCAAAGTGTATGAAAAAATTCATAAGTGACGCTTGATAAGATAAAAGGTGCGTTGCACCATATTTTTGCACATATTAATATCGAGCAAAGTTGGCTAGCAAGAGGGCAATCTTATATAACACAACAACTTCGAGTTTGGTTCATTTATTAACGAACTTTAATAAAATCAAAACGAAAAAAGTTTGGTTTTTTATATCGAGAATATCTACCCCAACCTTTCTCTAGAATCCAAAATCGTTTATTTTGCTGTTTTTCTTGAGCATCATTACTTTGCTGATCTTGAGCATCATTACTTTGCTGATTTAGTGAAGATGCAGGTGAAATTCGCGTGATAGAAGTAGACTCTTCTGGTGTTTTGTTAAATTCATTACCGAACGGCTCTTTTACAGTGTTTGTAAATTGTGCTGTTATTGGATGCTTTTTTAACTTTGGTTCAGGTTTTTGTGGTTTTTTGTCTGTCATTCTTGATAAATAAGAATAATCTTTTGATTTCTTATCTTTGATTTCTCCTCCTTGCCCGAAATCGGTAGGCTCTTTATTAAGAGGCGTTGTCGTTGACTCCTTTCCTGATGATATTTTTGTCAACCCCATCTTAGTGCTGAGAAGCGCTTCGTTTAATACTTTATCCTCCCACCAAGATGGGGACAATGGAGTACTGCTTTCTGATAAAGTCAGAGTCTTTTCAACGGCATTGGCGTGCTCCTTGTACCTTTGGTGTGTTTGTTGATCACTTTCGTCGTCCACAGTAAAAGGGTGTGCGCCGGACATTTTCATTTGAAACAAAGAACAAATTCGAAGAATCTCGTGTTTTCGCAACTTTTGAAATCTTATCAAATGATCAGCCAAAAAGTCAAGAAGTTCACGGTTCTCATCTAAAAGCAAGAAAGCGGTGTAGAAAGAAGTAGTGACTAAATTATGATATGAGTAATCGCGCTCAAGCCAATACAGATCATTCCAAGTTTTTCCAGATTGAGCCTGTAAAGAAATGCAACCCTTCTTTTTCCTCCCCTCTTTAGAGTTCAGAAAAAGCGCTTTTTGCGAAAGCCTTGTCATACTAGAAGCAAAGCCTCCTTTCCCCTGCCCCTGCCCCTGCCCCTGCCCCGTAGGGGATGGGGATGGGGATGGGGCAGATAAGCGATTTTTTACTTCTTTGAAAAGATTGTGTGAAGCTTTACTTTGCAGAAGTGTCGCATCGCTATCACTCAATTTTTTTTGACTTAAGGTTGGCAAACTCAAAGCGTGATTGTAATAAAAATCAGCGTCAACCCATTCTTCATTACGTTCTCTTTCCTCAACTTTAGGCAAATAAATTCTATACCATTTGCTATACGGCCTTTCTGACATTTCAATACCCTTATAAATTTTTTCTTGCCACCAAGCAAGAATTAACCTTTCTTGTTCAATCTCCTCGAGCAATAAATAGATTCCACCCTGTTTTTCCACAAGCTCATGGAGCTTCTGTTTAGAAGCATCAGATTCTTGTAAATAAGAACTTGATGTTCTTCGGTTTAATCCATCTCTATCCAATTCCTCACACAATTTCGCGAAGATAGGAAAAAGATCGTCATTTGATATTTCTTCTTCATTTAAAGAAGCAATTAATCTATTTGTTTTCAACGAAAACAGTTTTTTTGAGTAAAGATACCACCTATCTACCATAAGATGAATTAAAGAACTTGCAATAAGCAATTCAGGCAGACCTAAATTTGACTGCCAAAGCCATGCCCGCTTATGGTGAGCCAGTTTAAATGAAGCATGGTCAATTTTTTGTAACACAGCTTCTAGCACAGCTGGTGCACTCACTAGCCTATGCAAACCTTTGCCACCGTCCTGCCATCCCGTACCCCTTTCGGGCGCACTTCTGACTTGAGCTTCGCTCGAGTACGCAGCCGTCCCATCCTCTACGGGGAAGGGTGGGGTAAGAAGTGCGCCTTCGTGGGGAACGACTGTTTGAGGGGGAGATAAAAGATGCAAGCAGCTAGAGTCATTTTTAAAAGAGTTTCCACTCAGCTGTAACATTTCTGCCGCTTTTCCAGCATAAAGTCCAATGATTATGGTTTCAAGATCGATTTTTCGATGATGAGCTTGAGGTGATGTCAGTTTTTGCCAGCTTGTTTTTGTAAATGGGAACTGATTGTTGTTGTCTGGTGAAAAAGCGAGAAATCCTACTTTTGGATGGCTTCTTAGCACACTTTGTACAACTCCTTTGCCGGCTTGATAATAAGCAAGCCGGCTTGTGTTAAAAGCCTGTTTCATCTTTTCTGAAAAATGATTCTTCTTTAAAGTTGCCGTTCGCGATACCCCTTTCCAGGGTATTCCGTCCTGTACAAACACACCAGACACAGCATATAAACCATATGCAACGTCTCCGGATAGTCTTTCTTCGTCAAACTTTACAGAAGCTTGTGCTGGCCCTTCCACCTGGCTACCCTTTACCGATACTCTACGCCAAGGCTGGCCAGGTGATGGAGTTCTACTTGCCGAGTTAACCAAATCCGGCAAGTTGCTCTTAGAAGAAACAGGTGCAAAAGAAACGGGAGCTCCCGTAACATAATTTAAACCGTGTTCTAAAGTTTCAACGGTATGAACTGTGTCATGAAGTATAGCTCGAATAGCAGACTGATTGATCGCTGATGCTATGTCTGCACCACTCATATCAGCTGTTCTAGTTGCTAGATAGTCCCAAGGCATTTTTTCTACAGAACCAATTTTTTTGGTATGAAGCTTGAAAAGATCAATCCTTTTTTTATGACTCGGAAGCTGTAAATGAATTATTTTTTCAAATCTGCCTGGTCGAAGAAGGGCAGGATCAAGAACAGCAGGTCGATTAGTTGTAGCTATAAGAACAACACCATTTAAAGGACGAAGGCCATCAATCTCAGTTAAAAGACGTAATAAAAGATTTACTCGTGTCACTTCCGTTTCTTTTTTTTTTTGGTGAATTGATACGTCTTTCAAGTGAGTTGTATTAAACCTAGTATCGCTTTTTGAAAGAAGTTCGCTTTGAAGAGAGTAACTTAATCGACCATAAGGATCTTCTTCTAAAGAAAACAAAGAGTCAGGTGCACCAATATCATTCGTCACAACCCCCTCTCTTGATTCTGCTATTGCATCAATCTCATCCATAAACAAAATACATGGAGCTTGTTTACGAGCAATTTGAAACATTTCATGTAATCGCTCATATGGGCGTTCTCCTAGATCAGTTCTACTTAAAGCACTCATCGATTGAACTACGACTGGAACTTGAGCTTCACCAGCAATTGCTTGAACAAGAAAAGTTTTACCAGTTCCCGGTGGGCCTACTAAAAGAACAGCTCGTGGTACACCTCCGCCACGCCCAGAATTCCGAAGAAACCATATAATTTCACTCAGAGCTGGAATTTTCTCATCCAAACCAGCTACATCTTGCAATCGTTTATGTGGCTTATAAAACAATTTAGGAGGCACATGTTGTAACCATTTTCTAAATTCTTCAGAAGTGACAGCAAGACCAAAATGGGTGTGAGCCATCCTAATCAGAAAATCTTTCAATGTGGCTTTATACAAATACTTAGCAACGCCTCGAAGTGCAAACACTAAGAAGAAACGATAGATTAGAAGCCATGAATATTTTGTTAAAGGTTCAAAAGTAAGGTGTTGACTTAACACTTTCCTTCCAAAATAAGGAGTCAGCTGAAACTTGTTTATCTGTTCTAAGACAAAATACGCCCATTCTCGAAGTTTTGGCGGAACCCAATTGTATTGGCTTGTTGTCAGAGGCTTACTTGGCATTCCTGGTGAAGAAAGATAAGAATTTTCTGCCGCAAGGAGACCTGAACTGTGCGGAAAGCGGCCTGAATCTTGTTCAGATTCAGGTTTTCGGGATGAAAGTATAACCTTATTTTTTGAAACAAGATTATGTGTGAATTCTTGAGGTGGAGCTTGAAACTTGTTATTCTTTAAATACCCGTTCATTTTTGTGTGCGAATCTTTATGTACTACAAAATCATGTTTGGGTAAATTAATTTTCTCATAATCAAGACGAGTTAGTGGCCACTCAACTGATTTTTCTTTCGGTGTTCTTATTGTCACCCAAGGAAGAAAAGTGTTTACGCGTTGAATTTTAAAATGATGATGTGGGTTTTTTTTCAGAAGGGGATCAAGCCTTCTCTCTTCCTTAAAAAAATATTGACGAAGTTGATACTCTATCATTTTTCGCCATTCATCTTTAGTAATCTCAGGCATGATGTGATGAGTCTCAAAAGGTGTTGCTAAATTTGTTGAAATAACTTGTTTCTTTCTTAAACGAGAATTGACTTTTAATATTCGATGCTGAGAACCAACATCATTTTTCGCTTCAAATTTTGTAGGTTTAGTCAAACAAATATCAGTTCTCCGCCCACGAGCTTTTATTTTAGTCAGAGGTGGGTTAGTTGGAGATAATATTTCAGTAGCAATGTTTTTAAGTTCACGATTAATTACTCGTTTCCGCAGAACATTTTGAATTCCAAAAAAACTGGATTTACGATCACTTAACATGTTCTCCGTGCCCCAAAGCGAAGAAATCCAAGGGTTTAAATTGGTATGCTTTGTATCTGGTAAATCAGATGTTTTTTTTTCTTTGCGCACTGCATAGCCTTTTTTGTATGCAAATTTTTGTAAAATTTTTCCCAACTCCGCCTTTCGATCTTTTTCTCTGGCTTCGGCTAGGCTGTCTTTATTCTTTTCTTCATCTTCAATAGAAGGACTCACCTTCAATGCCTCTAAGCCTTCTTTTGGATGACTTAAATAGTCCTTATAATCTCTTCTCAACTTTGCAAACATTTTTTCTACTTCTTTTTCTTCTTCTAACTCAATAACACGATATCTAAGCTTTAATTCCGGTACTTTATTATGATCCCGATTTAGCCTTTCCTCTGCACTTTTGTAAAACTCAGACGCTAACCCTTCTTGAAAATGAAAAGGGCTAAAGAATGATGGGGAAAACATATCTCGAAAAAGATAAGCAGGTAAAGCTGGTGGTAAATTGATCTCCATAGGAATAAGAGAGATCTTCCTTGCAAATCTTTGATTATTAAACACATTAAAAGGCAAACCCTGTTTGCATACTTGAGCTTCGCATACTCGAGGGAAGCTCGAGTAAGAGGAAGAGGAAGAGGAAGAGGAAGAAGTGCCCCCTGCCCGCCCTTCCCCGTAGTGGATGGGGTGGGTAAGGTTGAGAGATGGCAACAAATGGCGTATGATGAACCGTCTATGCAAATCAAAAATATCTTTTTTTGTTAACTCAGGAAACTGATATCCTGACATTAAACGTGGTATAGTCCACGTAGTTTTATAAAAATGAGAAGAAAAAGAAGGAAGCGAATTATTTGAAAAATCTGCGCGATCAAAGGACTCAGAAGACTTTTGGGACTCTAAAGAGATCACTTCTGTTACAACTTTGTCATTTTCATCCTCTTTCCAGCTTTCTGCATCGGAATCAGAGTGACCTTTGTCATTCCCTAAAATCTCACCAAAAGTTTTATCTTTTTTCTCTTCATTCTCTTCAAATACCTCAATATCTAAATCATCTTTCTCCTCATTCTCTTCAAATACCTCATTATCTAAATCATCTTTCTCCTCATTCTCTTCAAATACCTCATCATCTAAATCATCTAATTCTGGAGGAGGCAAAACACCTTGTGAATAAAATAAAGACTTTAATTTGTTTTCAAATACATGAAACTCGTCCCCATTGGTTAACTCTTTATTTTGATCAAACCACAATCTCAGTTTTCGAGTATCCAAAACTTGCGAAGTAAGTGTAGACTTTTGAAAAGCCTGGCCATTACTGTCTAATACGCGCCTAAGCGCGTCGCCCCCTTGAATGGTTGTGTTTTTACGCGGCGTGGATGATAATTCACAAGCAACTAGGTTTGATTCTAGAAAATTCTTTTGAGTATTTGCCGACATCAAAGAGATATTATCTTGAACTAAATGACTACCTTGGATGCTTTCTTTATAAGCAGGATTTAGTTCAACACAGTGGCAATAAGTAAATCCAATTTTACCTTCTTGTATTAAAGGTAATTTTTGAAGCTGCTTTTCATTATCTGTACTTTTTGGGGATAGGTTTTTCACCTCTCCTAATGCTAATTTTGAAACACCAAAATCGGATACGGGTAAATCTTCAGTAATTTTCGTTTTACTTTGGATTTTATTGTTATCATCTGTCCCCTCTCCAAAAAAGCCATCCTTTTGGGGTAATCCAAAGGACCTGGCAGAGCGAAAAGAAGATAAAAAAAGCGCAGAATCAAGTTTAGATGGTATATTGTCACCTCCTAAATACACTTGTTCTTTACTTGTGTGAAAAGGAAAATAATCCCATAAGCTAATTTTATTGGTCAGAGGAAACCAATTTTTAGTTTTTGTTAAAGGATTTTTAATTTGATGATAATAAAACTTTTTTTCTTTTTTCGTCGCATCTTTTGAAAAAAGAATAGGATTGTAATCGTTACGTGCTGGAATCTGATACCATGATTGAATACCCAAAGATCTGTTTTGGGAAAAAAGTGCTTGCGGGCTTTGTTGTACACCTCCTCCGAGTACGCAGCCGTCCCTTTCGGATACCCCCGAAGGGGGTAAGGAGCGGATGCAAGCAGGAGTCTGTAACGTGTTCAATTTGTCAAAACTTGGCAGAGTGGTATGGTCAGAAAATATACCAGCATATTGTTGTCGAGATTGTTTATCCCAAGGCGATTGAAGTCGTATCAAAACACGTTTCTTGTATAAGTCGACTTTTGAAATAATTGAACTATCACACAATGACTCCGTTTTCTCATTTTGTCCTAATGTCACGTATTGAGAGGTCACGTTTTCAAAGGAATCCCATAATGATTTTTGAGAGGGTTCACTTAACCCGGGTAACTTGCCATCTATAAAAACGGCAAACCAACGATTCCCTTCTTGTCTTTGTATTGTGGTACAAAGAGCAACCAAATACAAAGTAGCACCACAAGCCAAAGTAAACGCAGAAGGCCTAGGGAAGATGCGGTTTACCCATTCGACAACAAGCTCCTGATAAGAAAATACTAAATCCAAAAGCTTTTCAGTTGTCATCTTTGACGCAGAATCACCTGAACCTGGACTCGGGTCAATGTCCTTTGCGTCCAGTTCAGAGTTTTTAAACACACCCCCCACTTCCTGGAAACCTATTTCCTTGTGTACGTAGTCACCTGTATTATTTGAAAAAGGTTCTTTATCAAGGGCAGCCCTTCGCCCTGCCATCCCGTACCCCTTTATTTTTTGGTACGAAAGGGTGCCATTCTTTATTAATGTGCATTCTTTATTAATAAAGATGGGATGGCTAGCCTGGATAGAGATTCTTTTGGGCGTGAGTTCATTTTGTGCAGGATAAAAAAACGAAATATGCTTGTTTAATAATGTATTTTTTGATATTGTCATAGTGTTATGATGCGTAATTATATAAAATGAATGATATTAACTTTTTTATAATGTAAACAGCCTTGTACATCACTTTTTACACAAAAAAGCTAACAGTGATAAACACTAAAAGTTTTTGCAAAAATTGAGCTCTGACTTCTTTACCTAAGGTTTTACTAAACTTTAAACAATTTATTATGACTTGTTCTTCTTTCATCACAAACAGACACTTATAAAAAATAAAAAATTAGGCTTTACTTTATAAAACAAGTTATGACCTCTATTTTGCAACACAGGTCACCCTTTGTTCAATACTTTGTAAAGTGTACAAATTTGGATTATTAACCGCTCTAAAAAACTGGTCATAGTTAGATCACCCGGGTTCGGGTCCATAAGAAGTGACAAAAACGCTCTATTAAAACTTGCTTTCGCTTTGGCTTCGGATATATGTCCTTAACCAAGCCACTCCCTATAAGTCGCCGGTTCATTCCTCCACAGGCACGCGGTCAGGCTCTAAACCCTCCCACTGCTTGTCAGATTACGGCTAAAAATGAAACTTTTTGGATAAGGAAGCAATTTTTTATCCTACATCACATTTCACTATATTACTATAAAAAATATTATAAATCAAGGTTTTACATTAAAAATAAATGAAGCTTGAACAAAGTTCAGGTTATAAAAAAAAAGAATCTACCTTTATTATTATTTTTAATATCTAATAGCAAAATTTAACGCCATTTTTACTCGTTTTTAAGCTTTTAATCAGTCTAGTATGAGCACTTCTATAAATTGCTAACTAGCAAGCAAGGTCAATATTAGCGTCAAATTTTTTTAAGAGTTGCCTGCTACTAGATTTGAACTAGTGACATTCCGCGTATGAGACGGATGCTCTAACCAACTGAGCTAAACAGGCTTTTCTGTAAGTTTTTATAAATGAAAATATTGTATGCTAGAAGTATACCTTTAAAAGCACTTACAAAGCAAGTGGCAAACCTGGATGAAATACAACAGAAGAAAAAACTTTTTGTAAAATTTTTTTATTGCATCTCAGGAAATGATCGGAAAATTTGTTTCATATTGTGATTACAATATGAATTAATTTAAACAAGTCGTCAGTATACATCTCATTTAAAAAGTCATTAAAAAAGCCTGCTAACGGACTTGAACCGTTAACATTCGGTTTACAAAACCGATACTCTACCAATTGAGTTAAGCAGGCAGTATTTATAAATATTACTATTCTACTCGAGTATGTACATTTTTTCAATATAGAGCAATAAAATCTAAAATAAATTTGATTTTTTGTTTTTGCACGTTTTTCTACAAAATAATGAGAGCTTGTTGATTACAGGCAAACACAGATCTTTTCTAAAAAAAATATATATTTATTATCGATATCCCTTTGTGAAGCAAGAAACAGAAACCTCAGCTCTGAGCGGGTGCACAGCTCCCTCCCACCCTTCCACACCCCCTTCCCACTTTATTTATGCCTCCATCCCCACCACGAGTATGCGAAGCTCGAGTAAGAGTAAGAGTAAGGAGTGCGCCCTTCTTATACGGGTAAGGGCTGGGAGAAATAAAGTAGAAGGACGGGAGGAGCAGGTGAAGGGACTGGGAGATGACCACCAAGTAAAACTGTTTTTGACGTTATTGACATTATTTACACAGCAAAAAAAAGCTAAACTCATAGCCATAACTAGTCACAAAGTTAAATAGCTAAAAACAAAAGCATTTTTACCAACTTGACTTGGTTACTCCTGGTAATAAGCCCTGGTGCGCCATTTCTCGCAGTGTATGTCTAGACAAACCAAAATCTCGAAAATAGCCTTTAGGGCGACCTGTTAAAATACAGCGGTTATGCAGTCTTACTGCTGCACTATTTCTAGGAAGATTTTGTAATTTTCTATGTAGATTTAATTTCTCCTCAAGAGAAGATGTGATTTGCATTTGTTGTTTTAAAAGTTCACGCTTTTTTGAATACTTGCTAACTAATAATTGGCGTTTTTTCTCACGCTCAATCATACTTTTCTTTGCCATAAAAATGATTAATATAAAAATTATAAGCGCACAAATCACATGATTTGTGCAGAATAGGGCTGTGTTAATGAAAAGTAGTTTGTTTTACTTGCTTCACAACCTACCATCTCACACTTACTTGTACCTCCTTTAACCTCTTCTTCCCCACCACTTGGCCCTTTCACCTTGCCCTACGGGCTTTTTATAAAGTGCAGCCGTCCCTTTGGGTGGTAAGGGCAAGGTGATTCCGCTCTTCCACCTACGGTGGAAGGGGTGGGAAGAGAAGTCAAACTACATTTCATTAAGAACCTATAGAACGAGTTTTATTTATAAATGGAAGTAATCCCATAATTCGAGCACTTTTAATTGCTTTAGCTGTGTATCGTTGTTGTTTTGCTGTTAATTTATTAATTCGACGTGGAAGAATTTTACCTTCCGATGTAATAAGTTTTCTTAATAAAACAACATTTTTGTAATCAATAGTACCTCGAGATCGTTTGACAGATCTAATAGGTTGAAAATCGCGTTTCCCTTGTTCCCCAATAGGTCGAGAAGAGGTGTATTGAGGTTTAGTTTTTTTTTGAACCACAGCTACCAAAGGAAACAGCGTTCTTCTTCTTGAACGACGTTTTGAGAATCGTGTACGACGGGTAGAAAATCTCATAACAAGTTATTTTTTAATTTTTATTGAATATAAATATAAAACATTGTTTCGTTTTACATTTAAAAAATGATTTGTTTACTCGATATTTTTTAAAATATTTCCAATTTATGAATAAAATTGAAACAAGTAAAACCATCACAAATATAGTGAACCACCACTTTGTTTACAAGCTACTGCTAATGAGCAGCATGACTTAAAAAAATGTTGCAAAAAACAGTAGCGCATTAAGTTTTTACATCGAACTATTTTCTTATCTTTGTATGATTAAGATGACCTTTCTTGTGAATCAGTTTTGTAAGGTGTTAACAACTTCTTATTTGCCCATAAAAGAAATAGAGTAAAACACTTGAAGTGTGAGTTTTTTGTAAATCTTTTTACAATCACATGTAAACTCTTCAAGTAACAGCAAACAAATTTGTTTTCCTTCCCACCCCCCCTACGAGAACACCTTTTTCCATACACCAATAAATAAAGTGTTAGAAAGTGTAAGAAGGAGGAACAGGTACGTACTCGAGCTTCGCGTACCCGTATCCCGCCTATTACCTTCGGTGAACCACTTTATTTAGTGATGGTTCACTTTATTTAGTGCCCCCATCGCCATCCCCATCCCCGTAAGGCGCACTTCTTACTCTTACTCTTACTCTTACTCTTACTCGAGCTTCCCTCGAGTATGCTTCCCTCGAGTATGCGAAGCTCGAGTAAGAGTAAGAAGTGCTTTCACTCTTATCCTCGGAGAAATCAGAAAGTGATTCCCTTTCACCTTTCCTAAGCAGTTTATAAATATTTCCTTTGAATTCGAATAAAGAGGGTATAGTATGGGGAGAACTCACAAGATTTTAAGTTTTTACATAACTTTATACCAACTCCCAAAAGTTTGAGTGGCTAAGTATAAAGTATCAACATATTTTTATAATAAACTTTTACTAGTTTTTAATAAAAAAAACTAAAGCATAAAAGCGAAAACTAGAAAAATAGAATGTTAACTTTGAACAGAAGCCACTAATTGTTGAAATGCGTCTTTGTCTAAAACAGTAAGTTGAGACACCATTTTTCGATTTAAACACATCTTTGATTGTTTTAAAAAATGGGTAAATTGGCTGTAACTTAACCCATACATACGGGCAGCTGCGTTTATTCGAGTAATCCAAACAGCCCGAAATGTGCGTTTACGCTGAACACGGTCGCGGGAAGAATGTCGTAATGATTTTAAGGCATGTTGGTTAGCAACACGGAAAAGTTGCCCCGATGAACCTCGAAATCCTGAAGCTATTTTTAATGTTTTTTGTCGTCGCTTACGGGCAACGTTACCTCGTTTGACTCGAGTCATAATTTAAATGTATTTTTCAATTTATAACAATTTTTTTGACGGAATGCTAATACAGCTTTCACAGTCAATTCCTTATCTTTCTAAAAATTAAACTGTTATAGCTTTAAAAAAGCTTTATTCTGTGAAAGCTTCGTTTGTCATTTTTTTTGAAGGAAAATCCAAATTTTCCGCCGTGTACAATCTTAATGTGTACAAGCAGCTTATGTACAAGTGATTTTATCTTTGCCAGCAGGCTTCTCTCCACCCTACCACCTACGGGGGAAGGGCACACCTGGGCATCACCTTCGGTGAACCACTTTATTTAGTGGAACGGCGGCATATTACAGGGGAACTGTGGAAGAGGATACCTGTGCTGAGCACAGGTGATTCCCTTCCTCATACATTTTATATAATACTCAAAAGTGATTATCGAACACTTTTGAGAAGAAAGGCAAAAATTGATAACCTTTGTGACGCAAAGCTCTGCACTGAAATAGCTGCCTCAAAAAAAAAAATAACAACATTAAAAGCACGTTTTTTTTTTTTACTGTTTAGCGCTTAAAATACTTATTTTATCAATTAATGTGGCTTAATACCATCTTTTGACATTACTACTTGTGTTTGCTTTAAGAAATATTAGAATTTCTTAAATGTTTGATAACTTTGGCAAGTGCAACTTAACTTCTTTTTCTTTGCCCCTCCTCCAGTAGGCTACGCCATAACAAAAGAGGAGGGGCAAAAGCGTCAACTTTGTTTGCTCCACTGAGAAGAAAGTAATGGAGAATGAAAACAATTTAAATACATATAATTTGCATTGATAGCAAGTTGTGTAGTCTATTAAAAAACTGCTATCAAGTTAAGAATCAAATACATAAAAATACAAAACCAAGTAAATATGAAAACAAATTGCTTCGAAGTACCATAATAAGCAAAAAAACCAGTGAAATGAACTGCGTCAACGACTACGTTGTCATATTTCATTGATGTCTGGGGTGTAATAAAAACAATTAATAACACAGTCATAAATAAACGAAAGCTCATAAAAATTTTTTTACTAATAATGTGATTTTTTAGTTTATTTATTGACTCAAAATTTGTAAACAAATTTTGAGAAAAGCGGGAAGCAACCTTAAGTTGTGCGCTAAATACGTTTACTTGCGAAGCAAGTAAAAAACACCTTCTAAGATAGCTCTTCACGCATACTCATCTTCTCTTCTTACCATCCTTTTCTAATCCACCCTTCCTTTTCATTAGTAAATAACCCTTCTTTTACCTCGCCTTTACCCGTACCCCGCTTATCACCTTCGGTGAACCACTAAATAAAGTGGTTGGATACCCCCTTCTTACCCATACCCATACCCCCTTCTTACCCCCTTCGGGGGTATGGGTAAGAAGGGGGTAAGAAGGGGGTAAGGGGTAAGAGTAAGAAGTGCGCCTTTTCATTTTATTTAGTGGTGGATATAGAACGAAACAAGAGGATCTCTTCGGTGAATCACCACAAATAAAATGTAAAGAAAGGAAGGTGTATGTATGGTAAAAAGTGGCTAAAAACTGGGTATGTGTTTGTGCAGAAGAAAGAAAGCTTTACTTGTTTTCGTATATTGTAAAAATTAAACGGAACCGAGTAAAGCAAAACTTATATAGCGTGTTGTGTAAAACTATACAATTATGGTATACTATTGTTTATAAAAAGAAAAACTAGCCAGGATAGCTCAGTTGGTAGAGCAGAGGACTGAAAATCCTCGTGTCACCAGTTCAAATCTGGTTCTTGGCAGTTTCATATTTAAAAAATAGAGTGCATCTTTAATACTAAATACTAAAATATGCATACTACTTCTCTAAGCCTTCCTGTATACAGCTATAGATTATAACACTCTCATGAAAAAAGCAAATCGAAGATATCCAAAATTTCATGAGAATCTCCATTTAAATACAACACGCACTGACATTTTAAAGATGAAGTTGACCCAAAAGACTAAGACTGAAGAAAACTCTTTAAAAAGACGGCTTTTGATGTCGTGTCTTCGTTTTGTAACACTTTTTATAGCTGGATCCAATAATAGCGTTGATTGACCTATAATGATTGACCTATAATAAGTGTATGGGGAAACAGAAGACGACGGCGAAAAATTGTTCGAAAGAATGATTTCTCAAGGTCAGCTTAATGCATATAAGATAAGAATATACTCTAATACATTATATTTTTTGACTTGAATACACGCTTAGCAAACTGGAAAAGAAATACCGTTTCAACCCAACTCTCAAATATCATAAGCTGTCACTCATTATGGTTATTTTGTAAAAGGAATTGGAAATGCTATTCTCTAGATAAATAAAAAAGCAAAAAGCTAGCTAGCAAATACAGGCAAAACAGTAGTCATAATTCACGACTAGTTGACTAGTGTTTTGTCATTGTATACATTTTCTTATAAAACAAATTTGAAATAAAACAGATAGAAAAAAATAATCCCCAAAAAAACTTAGTTCAAAAAGAAAGTCACTCTCCATTATCTGAAAGTTCACAGAGCTTTTCAGGATAGAAAAAAAGAATAAAACGACTATGTAAGGCTCTTCACAAAGTCTACACCTATGCCAAAAAAACTTAGGTAGAAAGATTAAAAAATCAGAAAAGAGAGGCCCACAAAAGCTGGAAAAGAGAGATTGATTGAAAAATAAAATGAGAGACGAATATTATACGTTAGTCCAAAAGCTATACAAAGATGATTATACACCTGAATGGTGGAATGTCATTGAGGAAAACAGTGGAAAAGATAATATGGTAGGTGAAGTCCGTATGCTCAGAAATTGGAGTAGAGTTAAGGTCACTCAGGAAGATGCAAAATGAAGGGAAGAATATTATCTAGAGGATTGGATGAAGGAGGGGTTATTATTAATAGTGAAACTCGTTCAAGGCAGATTGTTCGGTCAACTCAAAAAGACGACAAATACGGCATAAACATAGGAGATAGAATTTGGAGACCAGGTGCCGGAGTTGTGTGGGTGAGATTTACAAAATCTGATGACGAGACAGACATGGTTGTAGTAAAACTACCTGCTAATTATGTTTCTACTCTAGAAAAAGAAAATGCTGATTCTGAGGAAGAATAGGAAATCAATGGGCTGCCCAGCGAATCAGATACAAAAAAGGAAGCTGTGCCTAATGCTGGCCACGTTGATTCTACTTCAAAAGCACAGGTTGCAAATGTTCGCAAAAGAGATGAATTTAAAGCTTCATTGCAGGCAAAATCTTCTGGCACCCTTGCAACGAGCTCTGTAAATCGTGTATTAAAGGAGTTAATAGTGTTAATGACAATGTAAACAATTTACAAGCGCTATCTCCTAAATGTCATAAGCAAGTGACCAAATGCCAAAAAGATTAGGATTGTCTTAATAGCAACGACGAAGTCTTTTGGCAAAAAATATTTTATTTTAATCAAAATAAAAACAAAGCTGAAGTCCCTTTAAATGACATAATTGTGCACTGTAAACATAAAAACTAGAAAGCTGAAAAAACTTTATGCGGTAGGCACATCTCTTATTATATGTAGAAGCTTTGCTTCTTCTACTCCATAAAAAATTGTGTGTCAACTTCACAAAGCGTAGAAGGGCAGTTGTTTGCAAAAATGTGCAAAAGCTTAGGGTACAGAAAAAACAACACAACACGCGGACTTATGTGTTTTTTTTATTCTTCAAAAAATCTTTAACATTGTTTAATTCGAAGAAGATAGAAGAACGTAAACCTGCGTCGTAAAGAACCTTTGTTGCTCGAATTTGTTCTATTCGGCTTTTCTCGATCAAGTTTTTCACTGTTGTTTCGAAAAGCATGTTGAAGGTTTTTTTCCCGAAAGGTTGCACATTTTGTATCTCTTCTCCCACGGTGAAAGCCCACAGGGTAGAAAACAAGATCACCTACACGTATTGGCTTGAAAACCAAATCTTGTGTGACACCCTCTACAACTGCCGTGACCTCTGCAACATCGGTATTTACTGCTTTTGTAGAAACTGTATTTCCGGTTTTTGTGCTACCTGATGAGGTGCCATTAGAAAAGTTGACCTTTTATTGAAGTTTGATGATGAAATGAAATTTAATGAGTTATCCTTTACGTGTTCTGACTTATTAAGCAATACGCACATCTTGTCTTTTTTTGTATAAAAGTCGTTTTTTTTGTTCCTGGGTTAAAGCACCTACTAGGGTTGTTTTCTCTTCACTTAAACACTCCTGATTGCGCTTTTTATTTAAAGCGTTGACTCAAGTGGCTATCTGTTTTTTCTTTAACGGTTTAGATAATAATTTCTCTAAGCGCCACTCTCTTAATAAGCAATTCAACGCGTAATCATCTAGCACTCATCGTGTCATCTGTTTACCGAAATCAGGCAAACAAGTTTATGATATTGAAAGTAAAGAGCAAATAGAGTGGGGAATAAAGGATGAGTTTGTTTTTCAAAGTTTTTTGGGTTACGAAAAAGAAGAACACAAATTTGTAGATATTCCTCCGTATGATGTTTTAGAATGTTATATAAACACTAAACCATTTCTATTAAAAACAGATGATTGCGATTTCTATTTGACAGAATTGGATAAAACTAGAGTATTTACTCCTTATGATTTTGATGAAGCGTTGCAAGAAGCTTTGCAAAAATTAGGCAAAAATAGTACAACGGACTAAATTGTGTTCATTTCCGAAGAGTCAGCTTCTCGAAGCGAATTGGATGCTAGAGAAAATCCTTTAGGTGAAGAAGTTGTGGGTTTCAAAGGGGATAAAAATCAAATAAAACCTGCGCTGCTTGCTGGGTCATAGGCTCATGTTAAGGGGTTACCGTTTTGCTAGACGAATAAAAAACTGAATTCTACCTCAATTCAGTTTTTATAGGTGCTATCAATTGATGAATCCCTTGATAGCACCTGTCTAGTTTATTTGGTGTCATCTCTGCATACAGGTCAATTCTGCTCCTTCATGAAATTAGAAACTTTTATATTACGAAAATTTAAATATTGCACATGTGTCAGCTTCTGAAAAGTCTTTTAGTTGTTTGAAAACTTTTTTAAACCTCAAGCTTACCTCATTTTTTTGTGTAAAGTATATACTCCATTCTTTTTATTCTGTTTTATTTCTCTTTTATTGAAGAAATAAAAAAGAGTTTACGTCACCCGGCCACCTATGGTGACCATTTATGGTAAAAGGGGTAAAACACCTATGTATTAACAACAAACATGTGAAGTTCAATATGATTGCTCGTAAAAAGTTGCAAAATAATCACATACCTCAAGCTATGGTACGCAATGCGATGGCAGTTGCAGCTACCCAAGAAATCTTGAAATCGCCTAAAATCTCTCTCCACCGCTAGTTTGTTTGATTCCTTTGTAAAGGATTGCGTTATTTCAGCGCCTTTTTTTACTGAGCCCGCAAGTGGGGTGTATGATACGTACAGGTCATACATCGACACGATTGCGGAAAGGTATAAAAAAACAAAACAGAAGCAACAAAACGACAGAACAAAGGAGAACTGTCTGAAGATGAAAAAAGGGTGAATTCTATCGGTTCTATTTACTTTACTCCACTCAACAAAAAAAGTTTTTTGAACCTTCTCAAACTCTATTTTGACATCTACCCAGACGAGTACCCAGAAGCCTGTATTGATCAAGACCCTCGTAGAGGGATAAATGTTTGTAATATAGGAATAAGGCCGTCCTTCGTGTTTAATCCTACGTTTTTAAAAAAAGAAGGAGAAGAGAAAGAAGATCGTCGTTTACTCCGCGCGAGCAAACTTTTACAAAATTATTTTAAATCGAAGGAAACGGGTGGTAAAACACCCGAATAAGAAAATGACCAACATCAATGAAACAATTTTATTTTAGCAAGAATTGATTTATGATTGACACACAAAATGCTAATTTTATTGTTCCGCCAAGTGAAATCTAATAATTTTGCAATAAAGACAAAATAAAACGAGTTTTTATTATGAGGGCACTTCATATACTTAATCGGCCTATTTTTTTTGAGATATATAATAAATAATAAAGAAAGAGCAAATGTTATCTAAAACACGTGTTAAATCAAGGTTTCGGGCCACTCCAACAATACTTCGAATGCTAGAAACTTAAGCAACTCGAGAAGAGTTGACCTTAGCAAATCATTCTACCTTTGGCTTTTTCCACACCGATCTGCTCCTTTTACTACCATAATAACTGTGATTCTCAGGAGTTTGACACCTCCAGTCCAAAAAAACCTAGTGAATCTGTCCAGACGAAAGTCCTTTCAACCCATCAGAGGTGTTGAGGTGGTGAAGCTTTGTAAAAAGGATGTTGGATACCTCATAGTCACATGCTTTATGTGTTGGGAAGCTGCTGTTGAACTACCTTTTATGAACATTAGACGCAAAGATATATAAAGATATATATGGATCGCGAGAGAAGTTATACTATTAATGACAACTACCCAACCTAAAACTAGATCACTTGGGGGAGGTGGGGGTAAAGGACCGCGAGAGTGTAGGATTTGAAACATTTGTCGAGAATCACGTTTCAGTCCACTATGCAGAATCTCGCCATTATCCTTCACCTTTATTTTATCCATCTCCTTTATTTTATCTATGAACAGCATTTTTTTAAAATAATTTTCCTGAGAAAAGGTAGGTGTTTCGTCAACCTGATTTTTACTTTTAAATCTAGACGCAAAACGAGTAGAAGAGATTACAGCAACCTACAAATTTTTTCATGTTGTAAAAAGCATTTTGTATTTGTATTTGAGGAGATTTTTTATTCATATATAATTGATAAAAAAAAATGACTTTGGGCATGTCGCCGATAGAGAATTGACCAAAAGTGTTAGGTGGGGACAAGAGGGAGTACTTTGTGCAGTCGTCCCGGAGGGACCCCGAAGGGTTTGCATAGCAAAGTCTTCAGCTTCTGGTTTTACAAAGTAAAGTAAAGTCCGGAACATAATTCCGGATGGTTTTTTTATAAAGGCTAATTATCTTTATGCAAAGGTCACAACTTGCTAATTTCTTCTTCAGATAGAATAAAACTAGCTTGTTCCCAAGTGAATGTCTCATTTTTATAGGCTACAAGTGTAAAAGCGATTGTCACCATTTGACGTAAATAGGCTTGAAAAAACGGTAAGATGCGAACTAAATTAACTGGTTTAGTTCACAAAAAATGAGAAAACCTCGTTTTCGATTGAATTTCAGTGTTTTCTCTCGACCCACCTATTTTTTCTGAGTTGATCGACAATTTTTTAAAAACAAAAACAAGTCCAGCAGCCCCAGCAAGAGCAATCATCGCTATGCCAAAGATAGGATCAGTCAATTTGACGTTTTCCTGCCAAACAATGTCACCTCGATCCATAATATGAAATATCATCATTTCCTTGCTGTTGTCCGTCTTCTCCCAATTCATTCTCAAGTTCTGAGTCTTCCTCAAATTGACGTGAAAATTCATCTGCAAAATTTTCTGCAGTTGTGCTATCAATCACGCCATTCATTTTATCAATTTCGTTATTTTCATCTTCGCCTTTTCTATAACCACCACAAAGACAAAAAGATCTTTTTGCTGTTAATTGAGTTTTTACCTCGCTTCCTAGCGGAGACCGCCGGCCTCGGAGAGGATAACTTTGGGGAGAACCTTGAGGGCTTGGTGGACGTGAAATCGACTGGGGTAATATTTTCATTTGTCCGTCTTCGCCCATGCTTTACCAATGTGCACTACAATCCCGTGGTTTAATTCCTGGTATCCCCCAACTTTTTTTACTTTTCTAGGCTATCCTGTTAAGGGCAGAGGGAATACCTAAGGAATGTTTACGCCCAGTTGTTCCGAGCTGGGTCGTTACCTGAGAATCCGGGTAGCCCAATTCATTACTCATATGATACACCCCTTAGGTAGAAGTTATTTTGCGCGCATTTAAATCTTTGATCCTTTCTCGTAGTTCTGTGGCCCTTGGTGTTTGGGCCGCGCTGTGTTGGTTTACATACTACATACTTAAAAGTCTTCTCTATTATTTGTAATCCAGCATAGCCCGTAGGAAGCCACATTGCAAAATTCAGTACACGATCTTGAGGTTCTTGCGGGTTTCCTCCCATATATTCGTTTTTTATGTCTTGAATTCACTTTATCAATCTGTGCAAAACTTTGCGCACTATGTTAAAAAAAATACTCAAAAAAAAAATTTGTATATTCTTAAATTGACTTGCAAAAAAAGCCGTAAACCTGCATTGTAAAGCACATTGCCTGGCCCTCGAAGAGATAGCACGTTAGCATTTTTGAGCAGTTCTTCAACTTTTGATGCGAAAACCTGGTTAAAAGTTTTCTTTCCCATAGGTTGCAGATTTTGTATAACTTGTTCCATCACTTTATCTTCATCCCCACCACTAAATAAAGTGGAAGGTTGTGCAGGGTGATCCTGATCTCTTTGTTGTGCACGCTGATGCGCTTCTTGCTTCAACTCATTGACAACCGATTCATAAGATTCATACACCCTCTTCAGCGGTTCACGAAGCTGCTTGGTTTCTGCAATGCATGTTTCAACAAAGAATTCAACAACTTTGACATCAAGAATACTTATCTTCTGTACTCCTTGTTTACTCTTGAAAGGGTGAGCCCTTGGTGATTCCTTAGTATCCTCTAAGTTGGGTGAATCCAAAGGATTTGTATTTTCAGGGCTTCTCTTCTTTTTTTTTTGTAACAATTTGAATTTCTTCTTTTATTTCAATGTCATCTTTGAAATCTATTAAAGTGAAATCTTTGTTGTGATTTCATTTGTAAGCCAATACAAATTCTGCTTGTATTATTGCATATTTTTTTTTATATATAAAAAAGATACCAGAATTGCAATAATAACATAGGTCCTTGTTTTTGTGTTTTTGCTATCTGCAACACTATTCTGCCTGTCTTAGTGTTTGTTCTTTTCCTTAGGTGTTTGAATAACCTTTTTGTGACCTTTAATTTGACATCACGTAAGCCAAAACCTGAACAGAGTTCAGGCTGCTTTGCGGCAGAACTGGATCGCTGTGTTGATAAAGAAAAAATACTTTTTAACCTTGATTGATGCAAACCTGAGAAAGCTTCTACAAGACAGTGTAAAGAATACGTGATCTTTGATAGTGTTTTAGAGAAGTCTGAACAACATATATATTTTTTTAATTTTGTACTTTTTGATAGGGAGGGCATAACACACGATTTTGATACACATGTCATGTTTAGCGATATTTCACCATAGAAAGGTCTGTGTCTTGTGCTTGTATTAGCAAAGTTGCACATGTATTGAAAAATGAAAGCAACTTCGTCGAATGACAACGCTTTCGTGTTATAACATAATTTTAGAGAACATGGTTTTTTTAAAATCCGGAAATCAATTTTGGGGAATCCTTTTGTTGTCAAAATACTTTTTTCTTGCGGTGTCATAAGCGTATTACTTCTGTGTTTAGAAGGCGGAATTGTTGTAAAAAATTGACTGCCTCATTCTTTTAGAGAAGCAGAATTTATAATATTGACGCTTCAAAAAAGTCAAATTGACGTGCCTTTAAAAAGATTTTAAAAAATGATTCCCATCGAGGCAGGTAGTTTGAAGTTCACATGTTTTGAATTTCAAGGCTTTGCAAAGTAAAATCTAGAAGCTTTGCTTCTTGGCAAGCAGAGCGCCAATTTTAATAACTTGTTAAAAAAAGCGAAGTCACAGACGTACGTCCGTCCCGACGGCTGCTTACTCGAGCTTCGCATACTCGAGTATGCGAAGCTCGAGTAAGAGTAAGAGTAAGAAGTGCGCCCTTCTGACCCCTTTCTCACCCCCTTCGGGGGTATGGGTATATGGGTATGGGTAAAGGCCGGGTGATGGGGATGGGCAGGTGGAAGGAAAGGAGAAAAAAAGTGTTTCGTACAATTTATTTCAATTATTTTAAAATCGAGCTAGGAGGGATTCGAACCCCCGACTCCGTGGTTCGTAGCCACGTGCTCTAGTCCACTGAGCTACAAGCCCTTTCATTTGAAAAATGTTTTCAAAGATAAAGTTTGAAAGATATGAATAAATTTAATATATATATGTATTATATAGATTTCATGTTGTTTTCACAACTACCCTAAAAAAATTGCTATCTTTTGCTGGTCCAAGGGTGCAATTTGTTGCATTGATTTACAAAGCCAAATCTTGTCATTTCGTCTTTTCCTTGTCAGCCCCCTTTTTTATTTAGGTAACTCCGGTTGTAAACAAGCGAAGCTGTGGTAACATCTGTAAAATAGCTTCATATCCAAGGTCACTTTTTATAAGTAAAATAAGGTGTACGCGTACTTTACAGAGGTGATATTGGAAAAGTACGTAAAAAACTTTGTCGTAAACTTTATAAATTTTAAGAAAGTTGTGCGCTAGCAAAGTCTATTCTGTCTCCTTGTTTGCGACTCTTTATAAAATCAAGGGAGCGCAGCAAAATTGGAAGCTTCAGTTTTTTGGATGCCTTACAAAAACCATATGACTAGCTTTGTTGGACGCTTTTTTGGAAAAAGGTGAACAACATAATTTTTACAAAAGTCAATCTAGCAACTCTCCTTAACTTAAAATGAAAGTTTTGGACAAGATGACTTATCGATGAGTTAAAAAATTTGCGAACATTAAAAAGTGGTATCAAGTTCATGCACAGGCGTAGCTTGTACAATTTTTTTAAATTTAAAAAGACTGTGTGAATCGTAGTTCAAATAATATAAACATTGAAAATATAAACTTGCAAAAGAAACTTTTTTATATGTATTATATAGATATAATATAGATAACATAAAATAACAAGCGGGTATAGCTCAGTGGTAGAGCATCTCGTTGCCAACGAGAAAGTCGCGCGTTCGAATCGCGTTACCCGCCATAAAGTTTACACCTTTTTACAGTAGAGAATATACAAAATATTTTAATATGTTAACGAGAATTTAATATAGCTTTGCAAAATTGGGAAACATTACAAAGCTGTGTTAAGTTGTATTCTTCTACAGAAATTGAAATGCGCTCTTAATTCTTATCAACAGTGACACCTTTGTGTTAACACTGATCATTTGAACTGCTGCTGTATAGAGTTGCAAAACTCCTCGAGCGTTGGTTTCAATGTCGTCCATAATTGATTTTGGAGATTATTTGAGGAGGTGCACCTGCCTTCGCTTGAGAAGCTACAAGAGAAGCTTCGGAGTTTTGTTTTTGCAAGACCCCTTCCACCGGCTTATTTACCAGTCCTGGTGGTAGGGATTGCGATAGTAGTGCTGGATTTACTTGTGCTTCCGCGTTTAAATTTGATTCCATAGTTTTGTTTGATTTATTTTTTTAATTTGTTAATATTTTTGCTGCAAATTACGCAGAAGTGTTAAAATACCTTGTAAGACAAAAGATTTCACGAGTCAAAATATAGGATTGAGCTCATTTTTTCGCCTGGTTTGCCTCTATACCCATATATAAAAGTATGTTAAATAGCATAATTTCATCGCACAAAAAAGTGGATTGATCATGATTCTTTAAAAAGAGTTTAAAACCCTCCAAAACATCCTGCTTGTAAAGGGCGACAAAGTTTTGTTTCTTAAGCAATATTAATAATATATCATGAAATTTTTGGTGGTAAAAGTAGCGAAAAAGTTTTTCTCAATGAAGACCTGAAATAAATTGTTTCTTGTTGATACACAAAAAAGGATAAACAATTACGCCTGCACATAGATGCTCATATTTAGCCTGAGTGGTATCATAATATATCTTAGAGCTTTTATCATAATAATATATCACATTATCGATCTTGCAAAAATCTGAAATGGCGTACAGTAAATTTTCTCTTTGTGCCATTTCTTGTAAATCTAGGTCATTAAAAAATACCTCTTCTGACAAAAAAGATTGATTTATCTCTTTCATCTGAAAACAATTTTTTAATTCAATGACACGGTCGTAGGAATTTTCTCTGGAGGCATTTTCGAGAAATTGCGATAAATATTCTTCTAAAGAAAAGAATTGAGTGTTAAGATGAGATAAAATTCATTCAACACCCTCCAAGCGAAAGGTAAATCTTTAAAGACACCTTCGGGAGCAAAATCTTCGAGGTTCAATTTTCTAATTTGATTTTGATTCATAAGTCACAGTCATTACAATAGTATTTCATTTTTGATAGGTTTTATTAAAACACTTATAAACCAGAATACTGAATAGAAAAATTTTTTTTATTAATATCCTGAAAAAATAAAATATCCTCCTTATTCCTGTGCTTTTCCAACCCATTTCCTCTTTTTTGACCACTTAACCCTTTTCTTCTTACTCGAGTATGCGAAGCTCGAGTACGCAGCCGTCCGATCCTCATCCCACCACTCACTAAAGTGGTTCACTTTAGTGAGTGATGGGCGGGACGGTAGAAGGTTTGTATTCGACTCAAACGAAATACGATTCAACAAGCGTACATGGAGTTCAGACTATTACATGAAAATGAAGTATCTAAACTAATAAAAAAGTGCTTATATCTAAAGTAAAAAACCATTTCATAAGGACTTATCCCGAAAATTCCTCAGAAAACTCTTTTAATGCTTCTTTTAACAAGCTTTCAGCTTCTTCTGTAAAAGTGCTAGTAGACTGTAAAATTTCGCCGTATTTAGCTTTTCGAGTAGCTAAGAACTGTCTTAATCCCATTAAGAAAGAGCGCACTTTTTCTACTTTTACATTGTCTAGGTAACCATTAGTTCCGGCATATATAGTCGCTACTTGGTCTCCTACAGAAAGTGGAGAAGCTTGTGGCTGCTTCAACAATTCGCGCAAACGTTGACCCCTAGCAAGTTGATTTTGTGTAGCTTGATCCAGGTCAGAAGCAAACTGCGAAAATGCTTCAAGTTCAGCAAACTGCGCCAACTCTAATTTTAATTTACCAGCCACTTTTTTCATAGCTTTTGGTTGAGCCGCAGAACCTACACGCGAAACTGATATCCCTACATTAATTGCTGGTCTAATTCCTGCGTTAAAAATATCTCCCGAAAGAAAAATTTGACCATCAGTAATCGAAATCACGTTTGTTGGGATATATGCTGATACATCTCCTTCTTGAGTTTCTACAATCGGAAGTGCAGTCATACTTCCCCCACCAAGCGCATCACTTAATTTAGCAGCACGTTCTAAAAGACGAGAGTGTAAGTAAAAAACATCACCTGGATAAGCTTCACGTCCTGGCGGTCGACGAAGTAATAACGACATTTCTCGGTATGCTTGCGCCTGTTTTGACAAATCGTCGTAAATAACTAACGTGTGTTTGCCTTTGTACATAAAGTACTCAGCAAGAGCAGCACCAGTGTAAGGAGCTAAATATTGTAAACTTGCTGGAGAATCTGCTGGTGCAGCCACAACAACAGTGTACTCTAAAGCATCTCGTTCTTGAAGGGTGCTCACAATCTGAGCAATTGATGAGGCTTTTTGACCAATGGCTACATATACGCATATAACGTCTTTGCCTTTTTGGTTTAAAATAGTGTCGATAGCAACAGCTGTTTTACCTGTTTGCCTATCACCAATAATAAGCTCACGTTGCCCTCGTCCGATAGGAATCATAGAATCGATCGCCACTAACCCAGTTTGTAAAGGTTCATGAACAGAACGTCGTGATATGATCCCAGGGGCACCAGATTCGATTAATCGCGTCTCTGAAGTAGGTATTTGACCTTTTCCATCAATAGGTTGCGCTAAAGGGCTCACGACACGACCTAAATAACCGTCTCCTACTCCAATTTGAGCAATCTTGCCAGTCGCACGAACAGAAGAACCTTCTTGAACAGCAAGTCCTTTACCCATCAAAACAGCACCTACGTTTTTTGTTTCTAAATTCAGAGCGATGCCAACAGTGCCGTCTTCAAAATTTAAAAGTTCTCCAGACATGACTTTGTCAAGACCATAGATACGTGCAATACCATCTCCTACTTGGAAAACAGTTCCAACGTTCACGACTTTGACTTCTTTTGTATATTGCTCTATTTGTTGTCTAATAATGCTGCTTATCTCATCTGGTCTAATCTTTGCCATTTATAATCTTCACTCCTTAATTGATATTTTCACAAGTTGAGGATCTCGTGGCTTACCTTGTCTTTGTTTTTTTATTGCTTTTACTTCCTTATACAGCATCAGCACAGTTTCGCAAGTTCTGTTGGACACGAAAAAGCTGAACTGGTAAGCTGGCCTCAGAGGCAAACAAGGTTGTCTTCCCCTTCACTTTATTTGTAGTGGCAGGCTCTTTACAAAGTGCTGCCTGCCCCTTACCCGTACCCATACCCATACCCATACCCATACCCATACCCCCTTCGGGGGTGAGAAGGGGGTACGGGTAGGGGTGACAAGGAGGAAGAATCTAGAGTAGACGCAGGCAAGCCAAGAAAACAGTATTCCGGCACAAGTCACCTATCTTGCTTTATATCTTGACAGTAAAACAATTTGGAAATTAATAACTGAAGCATGAGACGTTGAATTTAAACGAGTGCCTAATCTTTTTTTAGCTTCAGTTATTACGCGTTTAACGAGTTGTTGATACACCTGAGAAACAGCTTTTTGCTCTTCTACTCGAAGTGTTTCCTCTTTTTTTTCAATTAAACGAGCAATTTCTTCTTCCTTTTTGCTTAAAGAATCTGTTTTTTCTTTGTCAGCTGTAATATCTCCTTGTTGGCGAATTTCGATCGCTTTTTTTTGCGCCATCTCTAATTGAGATTTTGCTTTGGCTAACTTCTCTTGTGCTTCTTGAGCTCTCTTTTCCGCTTGTTGAAGATTGTTTGAAATTGTTTGTTTACGGTTTTCTAAGAGAGAACGTAATGTGTCTCCACCAAAAGAAACAACAATTCCTACTACAACACTAAGATTTAAGATGTTTGTTTCTAAGATGTTGCCGTTAAAGCCAAAACCTTCTCCATCCCCTACGGGGAGGGGTGTATTCGTCAAGAGGATTAGATGCTCCATAAAAACCTCCGTTTTGTAAATAGATAGCTTTGTAATAAAATTATTTTTAATTTTAGAATTTTTTAAAAATAATTTGAGTAGTTTTAAGGCAAGCTGCCTTTTCCAATAATTTGCTCTGCTTGCCTCATGCATTCTTCACATACACATTGGCACCTTTATATTTGCACTTTTATAAAGTGTTAAGTATTCAATAAAGTGTTAAGTATTCAATAAATTATTGACCGTGTACGAAATTTTGCTCTATTTGATTTTGTATTAATGTACTTAAGATTGTTTACAAATCACAAGTATCATTCGAAAATATGATTTTAATCACACCTTATCACTAAATAAAGTGAACCACTTTTCTCCCGCCTTTACCATTTGCTTTGCTTGCTACATCCGAAACAGGACACAAAACAACCTGAACAGGCCGTTGCAAGCAAAGCAAGTGGTTTTAAGGACAGAGAGAGCGAAAGGGGAATAAAAGTCAAGTGGGAATCACCTAAGAAGCAAAAGGGTTAGCAAAAAGGAGAGCAAGTGCTACAACTAGACCATAAATAGTTAAAGATTCCATGAAAGCAAAACTTAATAACAATGCGCCGCGAATTTTACCTTCGGCTTCAGGTTGTCTAGCGATACCTTCAACAGCATAACCAGCTGCAGTACCTTGTCCCATTCCAGGACCAATAGCAGCAAGACCAACAGCTAATCCAGCCGCGATTACAGATGCAGAAGCAACAAGTGGGTTCATAATAGTTTTCTCCTATTTAATTATCAAATGATATCATACCAAAAAGAAACACGTACACACAAAAACTGTTTAAGCTTTTTGACATGCTGTACATAAATGTAAACATCGTAAGTCATTTTGGTATAAAACTTAAGGCGATTTAGTGATTTTTATTGTATTTTACACAACGCAAAATTCTTTATAACCAGATACGATCACCTTTTTTCGTATCGAAAAACTCAAATTTATTTTGCTTGAAGGCGATTCAAACAAAAAGTTCTCACAGCCGCAATAAGCTGTTTACAAAGATAGATTTTACAACTATAGTCCATAGGTGGAAAATACATAAAATACATAGGTCAAACTTTTCTCGTAAAACTATTTTTCAGTTGTAATAAATGTTGCTTAAACAATCCTCGTCATTTCGTTCTGGTTTTAAATGACGAAGTTCTTTCTTTTTAAAATTATTTCGTAGCATTTTTAAATTCAAAAATGTTGTGAAATAAAAATGTCAAACTTGGAACTCACCTTTACTAGGACTGCTAAGAGCTTGTGAGAAAAATGGTTGAGTTTATCTTATGTTTTTATAAATATTAACATTTCCAGCTCTATTTGCTAGTAAGCTTTCCTTGCTGGCTTTTGTCTCGTAAAGGAGTGCCACGCCCCTTGTGACCTAAAAGGTATCTTAAGCTACGCTTGCCTTGCCTACTATAAGATGTTGCGTACCTCTTAGAGGAAACCCATGCTCATACCGACTACTTGACCCTTACCCGTCCCACCACTAAATAAAGTGGTCTACTTACCCCTGCCCATACCCATTACCCATACCCATACCACCGAAGGGGGTGAGAAGGGGGTACGAGTAAGGGTAGAGCGGTATGGTAGAAGGGGGGGGTTTAAGGCACCTAGGCGGGATCGAAGGTAAGCGAAGCAAAGGCCGACCTTACTACAAAATTTTACTCTGTTACAAACTCACTTGTAAGATTCTAACTTCTAAACCACATAGTAATGTTGACGAGTGTAAAATAAAAAGTGATAACGATATTTTAATGTCCTTCTAAAGATTCGCCAATGTAAGCTCCCGCTAAAGTAGCAAAAACTAATGCTTGAATGGCGCTTGTAAACAACCCTAAAAGCATAAGTGGAATAGGCACAAGTAAAGGAACTAAAGCAATTAGAACACCTACAACTAATTCATCAGCTAAGATATTTCCAAAAAGTCGAAAACTTAAAGACAAAGGCTTTGTAAAATCCTCTAAAACATTAATAGGTAATAAAAAAGCTGCGGGTTCAATGTAACGTTTAAAGTAACCTAATCCTTTCTTTCTTAGTCCAGCATAAAAATATGCAATAGATGTTAACAGCGCAAGTGCTACTGTTGTATTAATATCGTTAGTAGGCGCAGCTAATTCTCCATTAGGTAATTCTATTAAACGCCAAGGAAGAAGAGCACCTGACCAGTTCGACACAAAAATAAACAAGAATATTGTTCCTAAAAAAGGAACCCACGTCGCATATTCTTCTTCACCTATTTGAGCTTTAGCCAAGTCGCGTATAAATTCAGTAATATATTCCGTAAAATTTTGCAATCCTTCCGGTACTGATGACTTTAAATTCAAATTCGCTAACAAAGACAAACTTACAATAATCGCAAAAACAAACCAAGATGTAAGTAAAACTTGCCCATGTACCTCATACCCTCCAATTTGCCAATAAAAATGTTGTCCTACCGACACCTCTGCTATATCAAAGAGTGGATTTATTTTTTGAAATACGCTCATTGTTAGTCTTTACTTAAATAATTGTCAATCAATTTTTGTTTTTCTTTCCCACAAATCTATCTTTGTTTGTTGTTTTGTATTTTTGTAAAAAGCACTTTTATGCTGTCCACATTATCGTCGCCTTTCGGGTTACCACGAAAGGGCTACCTTGTTCTTCCTCTACCACTTTAAAGCTCTCTTCTACTTCCTTTGCCACCTTTAACCGTCCTGACCTATGGAGCACAAGTGATCCCCACCACCTACGGTGGACCACTTTATTTAGTGATCGACAGCATACTCGAGCTTCGCATACCCATACCCATACCCCCTTCGGGGGTAAGAAGGGGGTGAGAAGGGGGTGAGAAGGGGGTCAGAAGGGGGTATGGTGCCGTACCTCTGGGGGATAAGGGATGGGGACCCGTTGGTCGGTTGGACCAGGTGGGGCAGTCTGAGGTAAAAGAGAGCTTTATTGTAGGACCTCTTCGAGAAGGGAAAAAACTAGAGGTGTAAACTGATACGACAAAAATCAACAAAAGTCCAAAAGTGTACACAAAGCTAAACAAGCTAGAAAATACAAAAAGAGTAGATAATAAAAGAAATTTTTTCGAGAATTATCAATTCAAAAACATAATAATAATATCAGAATAAAGTATAGAACAAAAAACCTTTCTTTTTAGAAGGAAAAAGGCTTCGTCGTCTCTTTCCTTCTTTCCCCGTCTCCTAAAAGGAATTAGGGAAAGGAAGCTATGCACGCAAAGCAAGTAGTAAAAGAAAACTTTGCTTCGCTCCCCTACGATGCCGCCTCTACTTTTAATGGTATGAGAAGGGTATGGCATAGAAAGAAGATAAAAGTTGTATTTCCGACAAAGTGTTTATGTTAATAAATTAACTTTTATTTTCTGGGTACCAATGTGAAACTTTTGGAATGTACAATCTTATTACCTAACGTTTTTTAAAAGCTGCCCTTTATCTTTATAAAGAGTATTACCCTTTCTTGAACTAGCACCTTGATTTGATTCTTTTAAACGATGGCGTCCAGTTTGTATGGCGTCTAAAAAAGTGTTGCATAACAACGTTAAGGATTTTATTGAGTCATCATTTGCTGCAACAAAGTCATTAGTTAAGGTAGGATCACAATCAGTGTCTAAAATTGTGACAGTAGTAATTCCTAATTTCTTACATTCTAATACTGCATTCATTTCTTCTGTCTGCCCCACGATGATAACGACGTCTGGAAGATCTGTCATACCTTTTAAACCACCCAAATACTTCTGTAAACGCTCTTTTCGTTTTCTCAATGTAGTGGCTTCTTTTTTGGGTAATTTTTGAAAACCTTGAGTTCCTTCTTGCACCTCTAACTCTTGTAAAGTGCGCAAAGAGCGTTTAATTGTTTTCCAATTAGTAAGCATACCTCCAAGCCATCGCTGATTCACGTAAAAAGAATTACATTCAGTAGCAACTTTTTGCAATAAACCACTTGCTTGTCTTTTTGTTCCAACAAATAAAAAACTTTTACCCTGAGAACTATATTTCTCAAGCTTGTTTGACACATTTTTTAATTGCGAGCAAGTTTGGATTAAATCAATAATGTGAACGCCATTTCTTTTTGTGTAAATGTAACGTGCCATTTTGGGATTCCAACGTGCTGTTTGGTGCCCAAGATGAACACCTTTTTGAACCATTTCATCGATAGTAATTACCACAATAAATATCTCCTAAAGATCAATGTTAATGTTTTCATTTATTTTTACGACTTTTCCTATACGCTTTTCTTCTTAAACGTTTTTAGGGGTGACTTTATTATCGTAGGTATAATTGTTGTAAATATGCAATTTTTGCCCATTACAAATAAAATGCTATAATTTTTATACAGCGTAGCTTGCTAGCACGCTTATTTTTATGTGTTTCACAAAGCATAGCATGGTTCCCTTCCGTACACTTTATATAGTGTTGTTGGGTGACCAAAGCTTAACAAGTATGCTAGCAAAACTTCACAAATTAGGGCTTTATAAAAGCCTGCCAGCTTGCTTACACCCACTCTTCTTACACATACCCCCTTCTCACCCCCTTCTCACCCCCTTCTTGCCCCCTTCTTGCCCCCGAAGGGGGTATGGGTATGGGTATGGGTAAGAAAAGGGTATGGATCATCCTGAAGGAAGAACACCATCACAGCAAGCTACGCTTTTATAAAGCGTAGCTTGTGGACAAAGCAAGTCATAAAAAGACTCATTCTTCCTAATTTATTTTGACCTGACCGCCAGCTTCTTCTAATTGTTGCTTCGCTGTTTCGGCTTCTTCTTTTGAAATTGATTCTTTTACAGCTTTTGGTAAAGAAGCTGTAAATTCTTTTGCTTCTTTTAACCCTAAAGATGTTAAATTTCGAATAACTTTAAGAACAGCTACTCTTTTATCACTTGCTATGCTTTCTAAAATAACATCAAAAGTTGTTTTATCTTCAACAGCTTCTGCGCTTTGAGCGCCACCTTCTGCAGCTGCTACCCCAAAACCACCTGTTGGAGTAGTTGCATCAACACCAAAAGTTTCTTCAATTTGGGCTACTAATTCTTTAGCCTCAAATAAAGATATAGTTTTCAGTTTTTCTAAAATTTCGTCAGTTGTTGTAGACATAATTTTGTAAATATGTTGTGATTTATAAAAAGCATTAAATTATGCTAGTGGTGTCGGGATTCACTTCTTTTGTTCAAAAAATGAAAGTGGACCTGTATAACTTTGTGAGCGTTTTTTTTTATCACTTACCTAAGAAATATTAAAAACTCAACTACAAAATAGATAAGCAAAATAGATAAGTGATTAAAAAACAAGTATTATTGACAAAACATAGTCTAAATACGGTTCTCAAATAGAATCCGACTCTACTCAGCAGACAAAAGCAGAACATTTCTTACTCCATAGGAGATATGAAAGTTTTTGAGTAGTTCCTTTGGGTCACCTCAAAGGCGTATAGGGAAGAATTAAACAACACACTTTTATCGCACTGTTGTTCGAGACATAGCAAGTATACTTGCTATTAAAGCACAAACGCAAGTTTCTAACTTTAATAGCAAGTATTGGGTAAGAATCACTTAAAACAATTTTGAAAACTGGCAAAGCTGAAAAAAGCTTTTCACTTGCAATATTGGTCACCCATTTAGGATACAGTGACATTTTATGTAAAATTTGCACCAATTGAGTGACTTATAGAATTTGTATAAAAAACTCAAATATTATTTGTAAGTAAATCAGCACAGGCTGTGTCTATGCACGACTTTGCACAATTCAATAAAGCTAGTCGATACGTAGGTTCATTGAAACTTTGCAATTCTAAAACTGAACCTGAAGCATGTTCAGACTCAAGTTCACTTTTGTTGTAAAAGCAAGTGATTTAAAACAAAAAATTGTATTTGCCTATTTCGTACCCTTCCAAATCACTTGCGGAACAAGTGATTTGGAAGGGTACGAAGAGAATACGATATACGGGTAAGACCAAGTCGGCAAATAAGTGCCAGAATTTATCGTTTTGAGTATTGTGGAGCTTTTCGAGCTTTCTTCAAACCATATTTGCGACGTTCTTTACACCGCGCATCTCGAGTAAGAAACCCTTTTTGTTTTAAAGCAGAACGATAAGATGGCTGGTAAGCTGTTAAAGCACGAGCTATTCCTAATTGAATAGCTTTAGCTTGTCCTTTAAGACCACCACCTCCAACCTTTATAATAAGATCGCATTTCTCTTCCAGACGAACTGCTTTTAGAGGTGCTTCTATAACAAGAAGAGAAAGTGCATCTCTCTGTACGTAATCGCTTGCTGTTTTTCCGTTAATTATAAAATCCCCGACTCCGGGAACAAGTTTGATTTGAGCAACAGATGATTTTCGTCGCCCACAAGCTAAAATGGGTTCATTTTGAGACAAAGCAGAATCCTCCTAAAGATTTGTACACTAAAAATTGTAAATTAGTAAAAAATTCAGCAAAGAAGTAGAGCATACTTTTGCTTGAATTTGAATTTGACTGTCACAGCAGAGCTTTAAAAAGACTATACTCTGTTAAATCTGGATAACCTTTATTGAAATCAGAATTGAAATCAGACGCTGTCACACTGTAAAGTCTTTGCTTTAAAAAAGTCTTGCCTGCACTTAATTAAGTGCAGGCAAGGCAAAAATTTCCCCCTTCCACCTCATAATTTTATACCTCCATACACTTTATAATTTTATATAGTGTACGGGGACGCAAAGCTCCAGTACGCAGCCCGACCTTTCCCACCACCTTACCTCACCCCGTAGAGGTGGTGCCAGGGAGTGGGGAAGGTGGAATGGGCAGGGCGCACTACCACTTTGTTTGTGTATGGATAAGGGTAAGGTGGTGGGAAAAAAAGTCAAAACATTTCGGCTATTTTTTTGTTTTTTTGCCAAAGTTTTCAATTTTTCTAACTTCTGTCTGTGTGGCGGATACAATGTACCTTGTGTATGAAATTTGAATTTGACGAGTGATTTACACTACAAAATAAATTGTTTATTTCTTCATCTGTAATCCCAATCTCAAAATACAATTTTTGACATCATAGAACATTTGTTTATCCTTATGAAACAATTCAAACAATTCTTTTGCCGAATACTTTAAAAGTTCATCTATTGTATGAATACCATTTTGTTTTAACAAGGTGTATGCTTTTAAAGACAAAGAAAAATTACTAAGATCAAGAGAAAGAAAACTGCTTTTGTCAAAATCGGTTTTATACAAAGAAGCCAAAGTTTTCATTAATCTGACCTTGTATGATGGAGTTGACGAATTTTTAAGCTCACTTTGCTGTAAACTTGACTTCTTAAAGCCCACAGTGGATTGACTTGAACTCAGTTTTTGGTCTTTTCCCCGCTGCCCATCTTTCCTTCCCCTAAAAGGTGAAGAAGAGGTCTCCCTTCCGAGACGTCCCCTTCGGGGTCTCGGATGGGAGGCTGCACCTGATAAAGATTCTTGAGGTTCAACCAAGTTGACATTATCTCTTAAATTATCTCTTAAATAAAGTGGACGGACTGTTCTGGAGGGTTTGCAAAGTAAAGTTTGACCTGTCTTCGGGTTGGTAAAGGAAGACAAAGTTTGCGTGCTTTTCTGAAGCGCAGAATACATGGATCTTGTTTTCCCCTTTTTGCTCTTTTCCGTATCCGCTTTTCTAAGACGCGTTGATTTTCGAGCATCAAACGATATACCAGAATGCGAGTCCAAATGACTTATTTTTCGAAAGATTGAAAACAACTTGATAAGAGATAAAGCTGCTTCATGTATTGCCTGCCGCGGGTGAATACTACCATTAGTCCAGACTTCAAAAACTAATCGTTCTCGGGGTTTGTTAGATAAATCATCAGACTGTAATAAGAAGTTGACTCTCTGTACAGGTGTGAACATAGAGTCTAAAGGAATTATATTTCGAAAACAAATTTCTGATTTAAAATCTTTGTTTTCTCTTTCTGCATAAAAAGCTTTTGCTTTTTTAACATGACGTGCCTTTATGAGTGTGTTATCTTTTTTACACACTGGGTTTTTATCCCTTTTATCCCTTCGTGCTATTAAAAATTTAAGAACTAACACACTGCCTGTCGATAAAGTTGCTATATACTGCGTAGGATCAACACATTGGATGCCAAGAGGAAGTTTTAAATCCATTGCTCGAACAACTGCCGGACCCTGGATTTGCAAGTAACCCACTTCAGGAATTGTCAAGTCAATTTCACTATGAAGTACAATTTGTTGAAAATTTAATGCAATATCCAAAACTGATTCACGCACCCCTTCAATTGTAGAGAACTCATGAGTTGTGCCTTGAATTTCTAATGCTGTAATAGCAACTCCTTTAATCTCAGAAAGTAAAGCGCGTCTCAATGCTGTGGCTATCGTAATAGCATGGCCAGTCATAAACGGACCTAATAAAAAACGACCATATAAGTTTCGATTGTTTTCAATTCGAGATTCTAAGCAAAAAATAACAAGATTTTCCATTGTTTTCTCCTAAAAAAGTGAATATTAATGAATATTATCTTTTTTAATGTTTCCCATCTTCCTATCAATACTTCCCATTTTCTCCCACCTGCCAATCACAAATAAAGTGAACCACTTTATTTAGTGGTGGTTCACTTTATTTAGTGCCCCCATCCCTTTCACCTTGCACATCCCCATCCCCGTAGGGCGCACTTCTTACTCTTACTCTGACTCGAGCTTCGTATACTCTTACCCCCCTTCTGACCCCCTTCTAACCCCCGAAGGGGGTATGGGTATGGGTATGGGTATCCCTTGGGGCGGGTGGTGAAGACTTGTGCTAAACACGGAATTATCCTTGTTTACTTACTGGAGAGCTTGCCAGAACTTGCTAAAGCAGTTCACACTTTTTCGAGCATCAACCTTTAGAATGGAGCTTTGTACTCTCAAAGCGTGCTTATATCTGTAGAAGCTTTGCTTGCCGGGTTAATTTTTAATAAACAAGTTCCATTTTAATAGAGTAAATACTTTTTTTCAGCAAAACAAATTCATTTGACACAAAAAATTAAAAGTATTAAACTCGTCGTCTTTTTGGTGGGCGACATCCATTATGTGGTATAGAAGTAATATCGCGAATTAGCGTTATTCGCAAACCAGCTTCCTGTAATCCTCGTATCGCAGTTTCTCTTCCTCTGCCAGGTCCTTTCACAACCACCGACACTTGTTTAAGACCTTGAGCTAATGATTGTTTTACTGCATTTGTAGCTGCCGTGCGTGCAGCAAAAGGTGTACTTTTTCGAGAACCTTTGAAACCACAAACTCCTGCGGAGCACCACGAAACAACTTCTCCTTTAAGGTTTGTAATAGTCACAATAGTGTTATTAAAGGTTGCTTGAATATGAACAACACCTTGAGAACTTTTTTTTCTTGTCGTTTTTTTTTGAGTTGGCTTTGTCATTTGATTTTTGTTTAGTGCGTGAAGTATAAAAAATACTTTTATCAGGCCACTTTTATCGATAGCCTGAGATTATATCATTGGCTTATATACAAAACAAAGCCGTCCTTGAGTATGAGTATAATAAAACTTTGTTTTATTTTGAATTTGTTTTAGTTTGACTTCTTAGTTGTCAACTAAGCAGTCAAACTAAAACAGGCAAGCTTCGGTTGACTTTATTTACTTTCCCAGACTTGTTCGAGGGCACCTAAAGAGGCTACCGCAACAAGCTCCTCCACTCGTATTCATACCGCGACCCACTACTCAATTAAGTAGTCCACTTAATTGAGTGGTGGGCTCGATATAAAGTACAACCTGCCATTGCACCTGATCTACAGCAAAGCTTACCACCCCTGCCTACCCGCCCATCACAAATAATGTGAACCAGCACTCAATAAAGTGGTTCACATTATTTGTGATGGGATACCCCTTACCCGTACCCCGTACCCACTTCTTACCACTCAATAAAGTGGTACGGGTAAAAAGTGGGTCAGGGTAAGGAAAACGCTTTTATTTTGTGGTAAGGGTGGGAGGGTTAGGTAAAAAAAAGGGAGCTCTTCTGGGGACGAGCAACTACAAATATAATACAAATATAATACAAATATAATAATTTCTAATTTTTAACCTTGGCGTTGTTTATGCTTTGGGTTAGAACAAATAACAACTACTTTTCTTTGTCTGCGAACTAAACGACAATTCTCACACATTTTTCTTACAGAAGGACGCACTTTCATACTCTAAGTAATAATTCAAAATTTAAATTTAAATTTATAAACGCTTTTGTTTTTGTTATTATGTATTCTGCTGGCGAAGCCAGCAGAATACATAATATCTTTATTTCTTCTGCTGGCGAAGCCTATAAACTATTCGACCACGACGTAAATCGTAAGGGCTTAATTGTAAGACAACACGGTCACCCAGCAAAATTCGTATATAATTGCGTCGTATTTTCCCAGAAAGGTGAGCAAGAACTACAAACCCATTGGTTAACTTGACCCGAAACAAGCCATTAGAGAGATTTTGAGTGACCACACCTTCCATCTCAACAATAGGTTGTTCATCTGTGCGTATTTTTCCCATTTTTTATTCCCTTTCTATCTTTTAAAAACTTTTAAAAACCAAAAAGCGTACACAGTTCTGCTGTAATAAATTGTATTTCAGCAAAACAAACTTTGCTTGCTTCGCAAGCCAAAGCTTAGCAAGCCAAAGCTTAGCAAGCTTTGATGGCCAAGCAAGCCTTTACTTGCGAAGCAATGAACGCATAGGCAATAAACAGAGCTTGTATTTTGTTACCAAATAGAGCACAAGATTTCTCCACCAATACCGCGAAATTTTGCTTCGCGATCGGTCATAATTCCTTGAGAGGTCGATAGAACAAGAATACCCATACCTCCTAAAATAGTAGGAATTTGTTTTTTGCTTGTATAAACCCGTAACCCTGGTTTGCTAATCCGGCGTAAATTTGTAATACAAGGTTTCTTTTCTGGGCCTTTATAACGTAACTGCACTGTTAATTTTCTATCTGAGTCACGTTGAAAAGACTCTATAAATCCTTCTTTTTCTAAAGTGTGACAAAATTGTTGACTTAAACGCGTCAAAGGAATTGATACGCTTTGACTTCTTATCAAACAAGCATTACGAATACGAGTTAATACATCACTTATTGTGTCGTTAACCATTCTTTCTCTTAGCAAATTTTTTATAAAAATGAAACGCGCCTTCTTGATCACAAATGAAAGTCCTGTCTCATCTTTCTTGATTCGCGTACGCACACAGCAAAATCATTCATTTTTTCGAGACTCTGTCAAAAACTTGTAGTCACAAGTTGATTACTTTTCTCGAAAAGGCATTCCAAACTCTTTTAATAGTATTAAACTCTCTGCGTCACTTTTTGATGTTGTCACAATTGAGATGTCCATACCGCGAATTTGATCAATTTGATCATAATCTATCTCAGGAAACATTAATTGTTCTTCTAACCCCAAACTGTAATTTCCATGAGTGTCAAAGCTTTTAGGATTAATACCTTGAAAATCTCGTATCCGTGGTAAAGCCAAATTTATTAATCGATCTAAAAAGCCATACATACGATCACCTCTTAAAGTCACCGAAACGCCAACAGCGGATTTTTCTCTTAATTTAAAACCTGCAATAGCTTTCTTTGAACGAGTAATAACACCTCTTTGACCTGTTAAAAGAGTAAGTTCTTTAAGACAAGATTCTACGATACGTGCATTTTGTGCTCCGTCACCTAAACCCCGGTTTATGACAATTTTCTCAATACGAGGAGGTTGCAGGTTGTTTTTGTAATGAAAATGCTCCATTAACTTTGGAACAACAGCTTTATAATAAAAAGTTTTTAATCTTTGCGCCATATTTTCGTCTCTTCCTTATCTTATACGATTTTAAAACTGAATTATGTTATGACTTGAAATTGAACCAGGTTCAACAAAAGACCAACGTGCAAGCTAGAGTGAACCTCCACAAAAGTCAAACTTCCACCTAGCTTACTTTTCCCTCGTCTTTCTTTATAATCTTGTGATTTTAGAAAGATTATAAAGATTCCCTGCCTAAGCGGGATCTCAAAAACAAAGTATGTTTGATGAAGGAATAAGTGGTAAAAACAAGAATTGCAATCCTTTCTTTAAAATCGGGAAATATGGTATGTATATCCCAGCACAACCTTTACATAATACTCTTATGCAATATGTAATAGCTGTTTTTATCATCGAAAGGAATTGCTTTGATACCTCTGTATATGATATTGATAATCCATAAAAGCAAATCATTAAACAACTTCTGGAGCTAAAGAAACTATTTTTGTGAATTGTCGATCTCGCAACTCACGCGCTATTGGCCCAAAGACTCGAGTTCCTCGAGGATTTTTTTCTTTGTTTATAATAACTGCTGCATTGTCATCAAAACGAATAACCATTCCATTCTCTCGTCTTATGCCTTTACACGTTCTTACAATAACTGCTTGTACTATATCTGATTTTTTTATTGACATATTTGGCAAAGCATCCTTTACAACTGCAATAATAACATCTCCAATACAGGCAAACTGTTGTTGGTTTACCCCTAATACCCGTATACACATTAATTTTTTTGCACCACTGTTATCAGCTACGTTAAGATATGATTGAGGTTGAATCATAACATTTTTTATGAACTTCTTAAAAAATCAAGATACGACAAATTTTGCCAAATTTTAGGTTTTGACTTTTAACCTTGAAAAAAATACATAGTATATTTTCCATAACCTTTTCACTTGATCCTGCCTTTACCTGTACCCCTTTCACCTGGGCTACGCCCAGGTGATCCCCTTTATAAAGAGCCCACCACAAATAAAGTGGAAATGAAAAGGAGGAAGCCTAACACAGGTGAAAAGAGGGCTGCACTTTAAAAAGATTTGCCTTGCTGACAAGCAAAAAAGAGGGCATTTGTTTTCATCAATAAAAAAAAGCTTTTATACTCCCTAAATGATAAATGAAAACCTAAACATTTTCATTTCTGCTAAGAAAAGCTGTTTTTATAGGCATTTTATAAGATGCAATTCTCATTGCTGATCGTGCTACTAATTCAGTAACTCCTCTCATTTCGTATAATATTTTACCGGGCTTTATAACAGCAACCCAGTATTCTGGAGAGCCTTTTCCAGAACCCATTCGGGTATCTGCAGCGCGAGCTGTTACTACTTTATCGGGAAATACACGGATCCAAAGTGTTCCACCTCTTTTAGCATATCGAGTAATCGCTCGACGACCAGCTTCAATCTGACGAGAAGTAATCCAACAAGGTTCCAGTGCTTGTAGCGCAAAATCACCAAACGCTATTTTGTTCCCGCGGCTAGCTTTTCCTTTCATACGGCCACGTTGTTGCTTACGATATTTTGTTCTTTTCGGACTTAACATAATGACCTCCTTAACACGGTAAAACAGTTTTTATCAAAATATCTTCAAAAAACGGCAGGTACACTTTATAAATTTTTATAAAGTGTACATGGAGCACATTCTTTGAAGCATTTATCTCTACTAGTCATCAGTCGTCAATATTAAAAATATTGATTACAATTATACAACTAAATTGACTGGCTTTTCATCTCTGGTCCTAGCCAAGCCCCTCCAGCAAGCGTAGCTTGCTGGCAGGAAGATACAAGCAAAATTGGCGAGCTTTGTACTGTGTAGCATCTATAGTTTCTTTCCAGCTTTGGTGGGATAATCTCAGATTTTGTCGAAACCTTTAAAAATCCAAACTTTAATACCAAGAAGTCCATAAATTGTTCTAGCTGTTCGAGAATCGTATTCCATTTTTGCTCGAAGCGTGTGTAAAGGAACTTGTCCTTTAAGAACCCACTCACTTCTAGCAATCTCTGCTCCATTTAAGCGGCCTGATACTTGAACTTTTATACCTTTTACAGATACTCTTTGAGCCCGTTGCACAGCTTGCTTTAAAGCACGTCGAAAAGGTATACGTTTTTCTAACTGTTCCACTATAAATTCCGCTAAAAAAGCTGCGGAACTATCCGGACTAGTTAATTTTGTTAAATGAATACTAATTCTAGCTAATGGGTTTGTTAAATCAAACTCGCCTCGAGCAGGTTTCACTTCTGTATTTGTTAAAAGTTGTTGCTGACGATAATTTTTTAATTTTTGTGTTAACTCTTCCCGTAAACCTTGAACTCCTTGCCGAGACGCACCTAAAAGCGTTCTAGGTCGAGCAGAAGATATATGAATTCTAATTTTATCAACCTGACGTTCAATATGAATTGAATCTATCCCCGCATTCGGAAATTTGGTATAAATAGATTCTCGTAAAAAATGATCTTCAACAACTAATTGCGAATACTGTTTTCCTTTTGCAAACCAATGGGATGCATGTGCTTGGCTAACACCTAAGCGGAAACCCAGAGGATGAATCTTTTGTCCCATAAAAAATGTTTTATAAAAATGTTTTTAACTGGTACGCTGTACAAGCAAGAAGACAAAATATATCTTGTATCTAAGTATTTAAACAAAATTCAGGTGTCACAGGCTGTGGCGGAAAGATGTTTACCAACCAATCACTTACTTTGCGAATTTTCACAAAATCAACGTCAAATTCATCAAAATGATTTGTTTTCTTTTGCTTTCATTTGCTTCTTAAAAAACACACAACGAAGTTTTCAAGCACGCTAGTTAAGGCTACTAGCGTGCTTGAAAAATCAAAGCGGTTGAAAAGCAAAACTTAGCGTGTTAAACAACAAAACTGTGTATATGTAGGCGTGAAAGAGTTCAAATTTTTAAAAAACTCCGTTTTCATTAACGTCTTGATTTTTTATCATTCTTTACATGACCTCGAAAAGTTCGAGTTGGAGAGAATTCGCCTAATTTGTGGCCCACCATTTGGTCAGTCACAAAAATTGGTAGATGTTCACGGCCATTATGAACAGCAATAGTATGACCAATCATCATCGGAACAATAGTAGATGATCGAGACCAAGTGACAACAACTTTCCTTTCTCCTTGACTGTTCAATTTTTCAATCTTCTTTAACAAATGATCAGCTACAAAAGGACCTTTTTTTAATGAGCGCGACATAACGTTTTCTAGTTTAGTTATAAAATAGTGCCAGCAGTCATGTTCTTCTGCCTTTTAACCCATAAGGCACACCTCTTAACCCTATCCACCATCTCACCCTTACCAATACACCTCAACCTTTTTGGGGGTAAGAGTATGCGAAGCATACTTGAAGGAAGCTTACTCGAGCTTCGCATACTCGAGCCAAGCTCGAGTAAGAGTAAGAGTAAGAGTAAAGAGTGCGCCCAAAGAGGGTAAGGGATGGGGACCCTTTAGGATACCCCTTACCCGTACCACTAAATAAAGTGGTACGGGTAAGGGTGGGCAGAGCGGGACGGTGAAAGGATTCCACGACCTTGTAAGGCGTCTTCTTTGTGACGTTGCTTCTCGAAGCAACGTAAGCTTTATCCAAAACTGTGTTTACGATCTTTCTTACCCTTTCGCAAAGAGTGCTAATACTTTTTAAAGGAAATCCAAATGACATTCTGTTTGTGAGTAAACACTTCACTTCATAACACAATTGAAATGCTACTATGGTATATAGTCTTTTATTTTCGGCGACGGAGTATAAATTTGTTTGTGTGGTTTTTCTTTTTTCGCGTTCGATGGCCGAGAGCAGGTTTACCCCATGGAGTGACAGGATGACAGCGACCAATAGGAGCTCGACCTTCACCACCACCATGAGGGTGATCCACCGGGTTTTTTGCCACGCCTCTTACTCGCGGACGTTCACCTAACCAACGCTGCTTTCCAGCTTTACCTGTCGTGATTTTGTTAGCATCAACATTTCCAACTTGACCAATTGTTGCCCAACATTCTTTGGCTATTAATCGGACTTCACCAGAAGGTAATCTAATGGTCACAAATTTGCCTTCTTTAGCAACCAATTGAGCTAAAGAACCAGCTGCACGAACCAATTGACCACCAGACCCAGGATGTAATTCCACATTGTGAATTTCAGTGCCTAAAGGCATTTTATTGAGAGGTAAAGAGTTGCCAATCACGATAGGAGCATCAGTATCAGATAAAACTGTTTTCCCTGTTTTAAGTCCACGTGCATAAAGAATATATCCTTTATCCCCATCTTGATAATGAAGTAATGCAATACGAGCATTTCTATTTGGATCATATTCTACGCTGACCACCTTTGCACTAATACCTAATTTGCTGCGCTTAAAATCAATCTGTCGATAAAGTTTTTTATGACCTCCTCCACGATGTCTACTTGTAATAACGCCTCTGTTGTTTCGGCCTAAAGATCTATGTTTGTTTACAGTTAAACTTTTCTCTGGTTTAGTAGACGTAATTTCAACAAAATCAGACACGGATCGATTACGTGTGCCTGGTGTATAAGCTCGATATAAACGAATTCCCATAAAAAAGTAAATTTTATACAATCTTTATCACATCCCTTACCCCCACCACAAATAAAATGGTCGACCGTAAGTGGTGGTCTTTTTATTCTTTATAAAGTGCAGCCTGTCCTTACCCCCTTCTCACCCCCTTCTCACCCCCTTCGGGGGTATGGACCCCCTTCGGGGGTATGGGTATGGGGTATCCCAAAGGCAAGGCTGCGTACTCTTACTCTTACTCGAGCTTCGCGTACCCCGTCCATCACCTTCGGTTATGGGAGGGGTAAGAGTAAGGAATGCGCTCAAAGTGTGTAAGGGCCAGGTGATGGGGACCCATCTTCTACAGCGTAGGGCCAGATATCGCTTTGGGGTCCTCTTTCTTCTTAGAAGAGGAAGCTTTTTTTCCGAAGATAGCTTTGCCGTGCTACCTAAAAGGGGGAGGACAATCTATGCTTGCTTTACCATTTGTAAATATCAAATTTTGTTCGATTTCCCGGAGAGACAAATGGTACAAACTTTGAAAAAGTACCTTCAACTTTGTGCCATAACAACCTGAACAGAGTTCAAGTTGCTTCAAGCCTGAACGCCGATTCTTTTTTAGATTCGATTTTGCTATGTATATAAAAAATGAGTCATTAATTCTGAGGCATGAATGCAACAGATTGTCCAGTTTTTACAGTGACAATAACCCTTTTATTAGCCGGCTTGTAACCTTGGCTTGAGCCTAAACGTTTTTTTTTTCTAGGAGGTCGATGAGTATTAACTGCAACCACATCAACCTGAAATAACTCTTTCATCAATTTTTTAATTTGAGGTTTGGTTAATTTTAAATCGACATCAAAAGTGTATTGGTTAGCCTCTATCAATCTTACAGACTTTTCTGTAAATACAGGATGTTTTACTAGCTCAATAATCATTGCGACATTTTTTTTTCGTTTTTGTACCAACACCTACAACACAAAAAAACTTTGTGTTGTACTGTTAATAATTGCTACTAGTTTATGACTAGATATATAGATAATATAGAGCATATTATTAACGAAAAGGTTAAAAACGAGATCTTGTAAAGGGTTGACTTTGTTTTTATTAAGAATTAAAGTCACTTTGCGGTACAAGTGTGCAACGACAGAATGTTTAAATTCAGATTCTTACAAAACAAGCAAGCTATTCAAATTATTACAACACCAGCAAATTAGCCTAAGCGAGGCATGTTTTCCCTATTTGCCAATTCACTCAAGTATACTATGAAAGATTTACTCAAGCATACTATGATAAGTCACAACTGTAGAAGGAGATATTTTGTTCAAATATCTAAAAATCCAATATTTAAAAACTGTATTTAAAAAGACTGGGAAAAGCGCGACAAATAACAAAATAAAATTTTCATTTTCTGGCAAGCCCAAATGACGAAGTAATACTTCTAAAACAATCTCCCAACCCCGTGGTGAATGAAAACCTACGAGTAAATCCATTCCTAAAATTAAAAGAAATGATTTTGTTGTATCACTTAAACTGTAAATAGATTCAGTTAAAAATGATTTTAAAATGATAATCTGTGGTTTCATAAAAACAAAAAGAAGCCACAAAGTAGAAAAAGTAAGAAAATCTCCGAGAAGGTTAGTAATAGCTAAAATACTTTGTTGGTTGTAACCATTTGCAATCTCCAAACTTTTTCTTTGAAAAAGGTGTTGTAAATAGACTTCTTCTGAAATAACTGTGTCATCAATTTGAAAAATTGTAGAGGCTGCGTGATCGGTATAAAAATTATTAGGTAAAAACAAAAAATTCTCAAAATTTTTCAAATTTGTAAGCGTACCTTGCTCCAAGTGGTGCTTTGTAAAAATGGGAATCGATTGATTTGATAAATTTGAGTTAAACGATTTTTGTGTTGACACATCCTGATTTGGTCCAAATGAGCTTCTCGAGTCGATTAAAGACCCAGTCGATGTCGAATAAGAAGTCGTCAGTTGCGGCAATTCTTCAATTAAAGATTCAAAAAAAATTTTCTCTGAAAAATCTTGCATTTCGGCAAAAGCTCTTTTCTCCTGATATGCATTCAGGAAAATTTCGCTTTGCTCACAATTCCAAAAGTATTCTGTTAACGGTGTTAAAAAAAAAGATTTGACTGTGTAATTTACAATAAATGGAATACACACCAAAGTAAGAAGTGATTTAATAGATACTAAAATTTGATAACGAGAAATCCTAAATTCCTGAATAGCGATAGATTCGGTGCCTGGGAGTAATTGTTGCAAAAACCGATCAAATGTTCTAATAATAGATCTTGGCACTAACCCTGTAGGCTCAAAAGCTTCTCTTTGCATATCTAATTTGAATGTTTTTATTAAAATGTTTTTATTAAAACTTAGCTTGAAACCACAGTTTTCATACTCAATGAGCTATGCTCACAAATCCGGTTTCGTCACAAGCGCTGCTTACTGACTTTATATACCTAGTATACAAAGTATAGTAGCAAAGCAAAATTTAACAACAAGCATGGCTTTTAGTCTTTTCCAACAAGCGTAGCTTGAAGACTTTTACAAAATCAGCAAACTCGACAAGAATGTGGCAAACGCACAAGAAACCCAGCAAGACAGGCTACCTTGAAAAGACGTCGCTATGTATTTAAAATCTCAATTTTAAAACAAACAAGTGGTTCACTTTGTTTAGTGATGAGCTTCATTTTGTGTCATCAATTATCGCTTATGCGGATAATACAAATCAAAAATTATTATTGATTTTCAAAGCTTGTACTTACTGTTTTATATATGATATGATTTTGAATGAATTAAAAAAAGAAATAAAAAAAGCTAAAATTAAAAAATACTTTTTAAAGTCTAAACAACACAAATTGAGTCAAATTTATTTGGCTTTCCACCATTATGGATTTAAGGCATATTGATAGCAAACTATAGACTTGCCTTCTTTGTTTTAAAATTATATTTATTTAAAAGTTATATATATTCATTAAAAAAATAAATATGTATTGACTTTTAAGTCACACGAATTTTATATCTTTTTTTTATATTTTTGAGATATCGAATATTTCCACAATTTCGGATTTAGTGAATATTTTAGTAAGAATTAAGACTTGAGGTTGCCAACTTGTGAAAAAGCTTATATAATGTATAATGAGATCAACTTCCGCTTCCAAAAATTGACTTTAACTTCTTTTCTTAAAAGTTGTGCATGAAATTCGATTTTTAATGAGACAGTTTATACTTTTAATGTGGGAGAGAATATAAGGTATCTATACTTACTATCACAAATGTCCCTTTGACTTGTTCCAAAATAAGTTGTATTTCACAGAACTTGCTCAATTTTGCTGGTCTAGCAAACTGGACTTTTTTCTCGTGCTTCCTTGCCTCCTTTTTACTTTTTACTTGGTCCTTGCTCCCGCCCTGCCCCTGCCCCTGCCCCTGCCCCTACGGGGATGGGGATGGGGATGGGACGGCTGCATAAAGTGCGCCCTACGGGGATAGGGATGGGGATGGGGATACTAAATAAAGTGAACCACCACTAAATAAAGCGGTTCACCGAAGCTGATGGGCGGGGGACGATTAAGGGGTATCCCCACGGGTATCCCCACGGGTTCCCCTACGGGGATGGTGGGAAGGGTAAACTGCATTTTATAAAGTGCTTTCTAAAAAGAAAAAAGTGATTCGGGAAAAAGCAAAGCTTCACGTTGGCTTCTTCCCGAATCACTTTTTTGCGTATGCAAAAGCTGATAAGCGTTGCTTTTTAAAAAAACGTGCAAAGTGTGCCCGCACCACAACCTAAAACGAAAGATTTTTGTAAAATATGTTGAATTAGGTTCAACAGCAATTTCGTACAAAACACAAAACACAAAGTTTATAAAATTTTTAGTAACATAACTATGTCAAGATACCGAGGCCCTCGCTTACGGGTTATACGCCGCCTTGGCGAATTACCTGGACTTACGAACAAGACACCAAAAAAACAGAACCCACCTGGTCAACACGGTCAAAATGCTGCTGAGCGAAAAAGAAAACTTTCTCAATATAGTATTAGACTTAAAGAAAAACAAAGATTACGTTTCCATTATGGAGTGACTGAATCTCAACTTTTGCAATATGTGCGTCAAGCTCGCAAATCAAAAGGATCCACTGGAGAGATAGTACTTCAGTTGTTAGAAATGCGACTCGATAGTGTAATTTTTCGTTTAGGAATGGCTCCAACGATTGCTGCAGCTCGACAACTTATAGGGCACGGTCATATTCGATTAAATGACAAAAAAGTGACTATTCCAAGCCATCAATGTACACAAAAAGATAGTATTTCAGTTTCAGAGCGAAAACATTCTAGACAGCTCGTGACCGAATCTTTAGAACGTTCGCGAGAATTACCTCCGCATTTATCTTTTTCTCAAGACACACTGAAAGGAAGTGTTAACAATGTGGTTAATCGCGAATGGATTGGTTTAAAAGTTAATGAACTTCTTATTGTAGAGTTTTATTCTCGTAAGGTGTAAAGAGTATTAAGTATTCAAAGCCTTTGTAGCAATGCTATCATACCATTTAAAGAAGCATCGAATGTGAAAAAACTTATTTTCTTTCGTTTTTAGCTTTTATTTTGCAAGCAGTCGAGATTTTGTTATACGCTTTTTAATATGTAAACAGGAAGTGCAAGCAAAGCTATAACTTGCTAAGCAAGTTCAGCTAAGCAAGTGAAAACGGCGTACTTCATATCCGCCCTGCTTCCCTCTTTCACCTGATCCTCCCTTACTCCCATCCCTTACCCCCTTCTGACCCGTACCTTTTCATTTTGTGGTAAGAAGGAAATCACTAAATAAAGTGAAAGTGAAAGCACTCTTTACTCGAGCTTCGCATACTCTTACTCGAGTTTCGCATACTCGAGCTTTGCATACTCGAGGGAAGCTCGAGTAAGAGTAAAAGTAAGAGTAAGAGTACGCAGCCTGACACGTAAAGGACACTAAGTGAATCACCACTAAATAAAGTGGTTCACCAAAGGTGATGGGCGGGGGACGGATAAAGGATGAGAAGGTGATCAATTCAGGTTCGAAAAACAAGTACACAGCAAAGCTGTGTTAAATGAGATTTTGGCTTGATAAAATCAATTTAGTATTAATAAATATCATTTTTATATGGCTGTTCCTAAAAAACGTACTTCAAAATCAAAAAAAAATAGTAGAAAAGCAAATTGGAAAAAGAAAGCTTTTGAACAAACTCAAAAAGCTTTTTCTTTAGCTATTGTTGCTGTAAGTAAAAAAGTTGCAAGTACAAAATAAAATTTTCCACAACACACATATTACACCTAGACAACAAAGCCTGTTGCTTGTGACAAACCTCTTACCTTAAATGGCAAACTCCGTGTGTTCATTTTAAAAAAGTTTGTATTTTATTTTCATTAATTTAAACACCTTATGAAAAAAAGGCAAGGAAAACTCGACTCGACTACAAGTCGAAAGCTTTTTCAACTTCGGGAATGGATAGCAGATATTTTACCTCGGGTTTTTTTTTTCACCACAGAGCACAAAAATTCCCTACTCTATGTCGTTAATAGAATTCACATTTCTTGGCCTTTGCTCTTTACGTGGTTATATTTCTTTTTGTTTTTAATAATACCCATCAGCGCATTGTTGAAAAGAGCTAGTCAAAGTTTATTTCAAGATTTTTTTATCATTGCTACGCAACCTATAGCTCTCTCCGCTTATAGTGTGACCTTTAATATGGCATTTCTTGCATCTGTTTTTAATGGCTTTTTCGGGTTTATTCTTGCATGGGTTTTAGTTCGGTATAATTTCCCAGGTAAACGTTTGTTGGATGCTGCTATTGATTTACCTTTTGCTGTTCCAACCTCAGTAGCTGGCTTAACTTTGGCCACTGTTTATAGTAAAACAGGTTGGCTAGGCGAGTTTTTATCCAACTTTGGTATACAAGTTGTATATACTCGACTTGGAATTGCTACTGCTATGGTTTTTGTATCTTTACCTTTTGTTGTTCGCGCTGTACAACCTGTTTTACAGGAGCTAGACGAAGAAATAGAAGAAGCTGCATGGTCATTAGGAGCTGCACCATGGACAACTTTTAGTAAAGTTGTGTTGCCATCACTTTTGCCAGCTTTTGTCACAGGGATCACTTTAGGATTTTCTCGAGCTATAGGAGAATATGGTTCTTTGGTACTCGTGTCCTCAAACATACCTTTCAAAGATCTTATTGCTTCAGTTCTTATTTTTCAAAACTTGGAACAGTATGAATACACTGAAGCCACAGTAGTAGCTACCGTGGTGTTAATTATTTCATTTTGTATTTTATTAGGGGTCAACTTTTTGCAATCCTGGAATCGTAAAAGACGAAAATAAATCTAATACGTCAAAGTGATGATATAAATAGAACTTGCTTTGACCACAACTTTTTACAGAAGTGTTACTATGCACCGCAAAAAGTATTGAGCAAGTTCTTTAAAAACGTAGATAGATTCTAATGGCTTATAACACTTTTTTCCCGTATCCCTTTGGAGCTTTTCGAGCCTCATTCCTTATTTTACCCCACCACTAAATAAAGTGGTCCACTCATCCCCATCCCCATCCCCATCCCCTACGGGGCAGGGGCAGGGGCAGGGGCAGGTGGTGGGCGTACGGATCAGAAGATTCCTTGCTGATACACTTAATACAGTGTTAGAGAGGCTAAGTTGTGGTTCAATTGCTATTTCTTCATAATTTATATTCTGCTCCTTCAAAGCTTATTTTGAATTGGATTTTAATAAAGTGAAAGTTTGGAGCAAACTGAGTTGACTTTAGTGCTATGAATATCTATTATATATTATAACAATAAAAAACACGTTTTTATCGTTTTTTAAAGTAAAACGCCACCTTCCTTTCATTTAGGAAGTAGGAAGCGGGTAGGCTTTGGGTTGGTGGCTCAGTGGTAGAGCAACCGGCTTTTAACCGATTGGTCGAGGGTTCGATCCCCTCCCAACCCATTTGATTAGATTTATTAGTATTGCACAAACTTTATGACCTTGCTTTCACACATAGTCAATTTTTGATCAAATTTTGCTTTATATAAATCTAAACCTTTAAATTGTAGTAAGTCTCACTTCAAAATATTTTTGACTTGATAATAATATTTTGTCTTCATTTTCAATTCATTAACTGTTTTTGTAAATTCTGGAGACTCAGAACAATAAAATTTATTTAAAGAAAAAGGAACCCGAGATTTAGTCCAGTGCAAAGCACAAACACCGTTTCTTCCGGAGCCCCTCATCAAATTAAACAAAACAGTTTCTACACGATCACTTCCATTGTGGCCTTGGGTACAAAAACTATAGTTATAAAAAAAACAAATTCTTTGATTTATCCGATGCCGCCAATCACGAGCATTTTTTTCAGTTAACATTTTTTGACCCGTTTTGACCTCTTTTTTACCCTTCCCATCCCACCTCTTTACCCTCGAAGGGCGCTTTAGAGAATGCAGCCTGCCTTTATCCTCATCCCCATCCCCCCCTACGGGCGCACTTCTTACTCGAGCTTCGCATACTCGAGCTTCCCTCGAGTAAGAGTATGCGAAGCTCGAGTACGCAGCCGTGCCTTTGGCATACCCCCTTCGTGGGTAAGGGCAGAGCTCTTTATAAAGAGCTTCTCTAAGACTATATAAAATGTCTGGGTAAGGACAAGGCGAGGTAAGAACATGGTGGGAGGAAGACGCGGAAGAGGTTATAGCAAAATAAGTAGGAAGCTGCAAGCAAAAACCTAACCTTGCAAGCTGTAACATAGTGTAAAAAGATTCTTTTTGCCACAAATGATGACACCAAACCATTCCACATGCCAAATTCCATTGGGTTTTTAAAAAGTAAAAAATGATCAGTAAGCAAATAGAATCTTGACCTCCGGAAATGGCCAATAAAACATATTCATCGGGTTTTACAAGTTTTTTATAATGTAAGCTTTCTTGGATTGTGTTTATAATTTCAAAATTTTTGTTTAATTTGTTTTTCATGAAGTTTGTTGTAAAATTTAACCCATAAAATGTCAAAAGCGAAAACAAAGACAAATAAAAGTTATGTTTTTCCCAAAAAAGGGCATATACAACATGACTTTGTCTAGCAGATAGAATAAAAAATGTTTTTTATTCTATTAAATTTCAGATCGTGTATTAAAACTCATCAAAATTTGTGTTTGCACAATCAAGTTGTGCAAGTAAAAATCCTGGTAGCACACAGCTTTGCTATGGTAGCAGCTTAGCACGGCTTTGCCGTGTTAAGGGTATATGAATACTGTGTCAAAATTTGCTATGTACCTGATGTACGAAAATATAGTTTTTTATAATCGTATAATCGGCCCATACGGACTTGAACCGTAAACCTTCGCTTTGTAAGAGCGTTGCTCTACCATTGAGCTATGGGCCGATGGTTTATTGTTATACAAATATTATACTTTGTAGGGATAGAAAAGTAAATATCATTTTAGCAGACAAAGTTGCAAAAAATAAAAAAACTTGAAGTTTCTTCATTACGGCTTTTTATTCAATTCCTTAAACAGTGAATTTTTGACATAGTACTCACATATCCGCCCAAACACCACAAGCGATACTAAGCTGCTAACACAGCAAAGCTACGTACTATTAGAACTTCTATTTGTAAAGCATTGCAAAAACACTTTTATTGGCGTAAATTATATAGTATCTATTTTCAGGTACAATAAAAAGAAAAGCCGCTATGGTGAAATGGTAGACACATGACATTCAAAATGTCACGAGAATTCTCATGTCGGTTCAAGTCCGACTAGCGGCACATACTTATGTAAAATTCAATAGTAAAAATCAATATAATAAGTTTTTGCTTACAACCTTTCCAACGGCCCTTTGCATCACTTGGGTATCGGGTTACACACTTTTTGCTCATATCCTACTCACCCGACCTTCCACCTGCCCAGTAGGGGATGATGGTGGGACACCTGAGGTTATACCGAAGGTGGGAAAAAGTTTTTGCTCATTTTCCCAAAAATGAAATCTAAACAGCTTACCTACACCTACGCCATAGCTGTATAAGTCGCTTGCTAGCGCAAGGAGTTTGGCTTCATCAAAAGAATTATCAAGATAAAGAAGAGATTAAAGAAAACGTATTTTTGAGGATAGAGGGACTTGAACCCTCACGATTTAATAAATCAACGGATTTTCACTTCACAGCTTGTATGTCGCCTTCTTGGCGTAAACATTTTTGCAAAATCTCACTTAGTTATTGTAAACGAAAAACTCACTGGAAAAAAGTGGACTCTCTCTTTATCCTCAATACTTATTTGTTAGGATAGCTTCCGTCGAGTCTCTGCATCTTTCAATGAAAGCGTGAAACAAAAGATATATGCATTCAATCTGGTTTCACTTCTTTTATGAATTGACTCAGGATTACAAGATTCGCAATCTTTAAAAGATTATAAGAATTTTTATAATCTTCAAAATTATAAAACTGATAGAGTTATGTTTTACTAACTCAGTGGTTTTTCAAGTTTCCCTGATTTTGGAAGCATTCACTTTTTAGGTTTCCCCGAAAAGGCTCATTTTTTTTCTTTTAAGTCCGTTGCGTCTACCAATTCCGCCATATCCTCGCTATGTTCTAAGTATATCATAAAAAAATTTCAATTACCAGTTGTTTTTTATTATGCTATATGGTAAACTTTATATAACAAAAAAAACTATTAATCAAAAGCGTTAGGTTTTGATTGCTTGAAGTTTATATTATAATTTTACACACTACCAGACTAACTCTAGTCAAGTCAATTTTTAGTCAGTGAATTTGTAAAAGAAAATTGATTATTCAATTTCTTTTTCTTTTTATATCAGATAGATAGGGTCGATGCCCGAGTGGTTAATGGGGGCGGATTGTAAATCCGCAGGCGTTCGCCTACGCTGGTTCAAATCCAGCTCGGCCCAAGCTTTTACACCAATAAAGTGTTTTCACCTTAATGTTTATACAGCTTGAGAACAAGCAGCGCTTGTTCATGACTCATACCTTGCTATCAATCTTTCTTCTTAAGTAAGGAAAAATACTTTTCCTTACTTAAGAAGTTATTTAGCGTATCAGCAAATCTTCGCAAAGCTTTTAGTATATAATAACGCGAAAAGTGTATGAGGATAAAGCCAGCGTCTTGACTAAGCAAGTTGAGTCAAAATTGAAACTTGCATGATTTTTGTACATACCTTTCAAATTGCCTCCAGAAGGCAGCTTCTTCACCCGCTCTAAAGCAGGGTACGGTGTATACCTGTTGATGTGATGGCATAGTTGTTTATCTTTGGATTTTTGCTGAGTTAAACAACAAATAAACTCAAAATTGTTTTTGACTGTATTTTCACAAAGAACTACTGATTTACGTCATACCTCGTTTTTTCACCTTCAGTTAATTTGACCTACCTCCTGCCCATCACCTTTGGTGAACCACTTTATTTGTGGGAGGCCCACTCCTTACTCAAGCTTCGCATACTCTTACCCACTTCTTACCCATACCTCCGAAGGGTGTATCGGTAAGAAAGGGGTAAAAGCAGGGTTCTTATAAAATGAGGATCCAGGGCAAGGTGAAAGGGGTTAAGGAAGGGAAGGCGAGAAAATAATACGTCAGTAGAAAACTTAGTCCAAATGAAAAAAACAATAACAAATTCTTTTATCTTGTGTTAAAAACTATGAGCACTTCTGTGAAAACAAAAAATCTGGGTCGCATCACGCAAATTATTGGACCTGTTTTAGATGTGACATTTCCTGTTGGCCAAATACCAAATATTTACAATGCACTTCTTATTAATGGTCAAAATGAAGCTGGACAGGACATCTCAGTAACATGCGAAGTTCAACAACTTTTAGGAGACCATTGTGTAAGAGCTATCTCTATGAACGCTACAGATGGTCTAATGCGTGGAATGGAGGTAACAGATACTGGTACAGCCTTAACAGTGCCTGTAGGACAGGCCACTTTGGGCCGCATTTTTAACGTATTGGGAGATCCTGTTGATAACCTTGGTCCAGTGGATACAAAAGAAGGCTTACCTATTCACCGTTCTGCTCCGCCTTTTGTTGACTTAGATACTAAGCTTTCTATTTTTGAAACAGGTATTAAAGTTGTTGATTTGTTAGCTCCGTACAGACGTGGTGGAAAAATTGGTCTTTTTGGCGGAGCCGGTGTAGGTAAAACTGTACTTATTATGGAATTGATTAACAACATCGCAAAAGCACACGGAGGTGTGTCTGTTTTTGGTGGTGTTGGTGAAAGAACTCGCGAAGGTAATGACCTTTACGCTGAGATGAAAGAATCTAAAGTGATTGATGAGGATAATATTTCTCAATCAAAAGTTGCTTTAGTTTATGGACAAATGAATGAACCACCAGGGGCTCGTATGCGTGTTGGTTTAACAGCTCTTACGATGGCAGAATATTTCAGAGATATAAGCAAAAGAGATGTATTGTTATTTATCGATAACATCTTCCGTTTTGTGCAGGCTGGTTCAGAAGTGTCAGCTTTACTTGGTCGAATGCCTTCGGCAGTAGGGTATCAACCAACACTAGCAACTGAAATGGGTGGTTTACAAGAACGTATTACATCAACGAAAGATGGATCAATAACTTCTATACAAGCTGTTTACGTGCCTGCTGATGATTTGACTGATCCAGCGCCAGCAACAACTTTTTCTCATTTAGATGCAACGACTGTTTTATCTCGTGGATTAGCTTCAAAAGGTATATACCCTGCAGTTGACCCATTAGATTCAACTTCAACAATGTTGCAACCTTGGATTGTCGGTGAAGAGCATTACCAATGTGCACAAAATGTAAAACAAACATTGCAACGTTACAAAGAATTGCAAGACATTATTGCTATTTTAGGATTAGACGAGTTGTCTGAAGAAGATCGTTTAATTGTTGCAAGAGCACGTAAAATTGAACGTTTTTTATCACAACCATTTTTTGTTGCGGAAGTATTTACTGGATCTCCAGGCAAGTACGTAGCTTTAGCAGATACAATTCAAGCTTTCAATTGTATTATCTCAGGCGAACTTGATGATTTACCAGAGCAAGCATTTTATTTGGTAGGAAACATTGACGAAGCTGTTGCAAAAGCAGATACTCTTAAATAAATAACACATTTTACGATGTGTCTTATACCCTTCCTTTTTTATACCCCGCCCTTTCCACCCATCACTTTCGGTGAACCACTTTATTTAGTGGTGGGGTGGAAAAAGCGAGGTATAAGGGGTATAAAAAAGGATACGGAGTACTACGTATTACCTTTATCAGCAAGTTCCTGTGAAGTCCGGAATACAATTCCGGGTAGTATTCGCTGCAAGCTTTGCTTGCTTCGATGATCTATTTAAGAAATGGTATGGGAAGGTAGTACTTGCAACTTACAAAATAATGCCAAAAATAAAGGATTAATCAAAATATATGACTTTACAGGTTTGTATAATGACCCCAGATCGGGTTTTTTGGAACGAAAAAGCAGAAGAAATAGTTTTACCTACTAATACAGGCCAAATGGGGGTATTGAAAAACCATGCACCTTTAGTCACTGCTTTGGAAGTGGGAGTGATGTTAGTCCGTACGAAAAATGAATGGACCTCGTTAGCACTAATGGCAGGATTTGCTATAGTGAAACAAAACAAAGTTACTGTTTTAGTGAATGAAGCTGAATCAGCGGAAACTGTCGATCCTGCTCAAGCAGAAAAAACTTTTACTGAGGCGCAAAAAAGATTGTCTTTAGTTTCCGGTCAGAAAGAAAAAGTTGAAGCGAATTTTGCGTTTAAACGAGCAAGAGCACGTTTTCAACTCGTGAAAAAAAAATAATAGATTGCTTCTTTCTATTCCTTACCCATCCCTTACCCCTTCCCCGTCCCTTTTGGCGGGGGACGGGTAAGAAGGGCGCACTCCGTGCAGCCGTGCCACCACCATCCCCATCCCCATCCCCATCCCCATCCCCGTAGGGGCAGGGGCAGGGGCAGGGGCAGGGTCAAGTGGAAGGGCGGGGTATCCCAAAGGAAGAATTGCGTACTTGAGTCTCCCTTCTTACCACAAAATAAAGAGTACGGGTAAAAGTAAGGAGTGCGACCTGTTCTGCCGGGGGTACGGGTATGGGTATGCCAAAGGGAGGGCTGCGTACTCTTACTTTTACTCGAGTAAGAGTAAGAAGTGCGCCTGTAGAAAATGGGGATAGGGAAGTGGAAGGTCGGACCCCATTTCGACATATACAGATTTCATTTATAATTTTAAAAACTTTTAGAGAATGATTTAGAGAATGACCGGCTTTTTTTATTTATAAAATCATCACGAAGTAGTAAAAATATATTTTTATTTCAGCGAAAAATCCTATTTTGATATTGTGCCATATTTAAAGATTCACCTTTTTAAGATTAATAATAATAAATCTATTCTAGATCTAATGGAGAATATACTATTTCATACGTTGCTTGATAAAATTTTCACGAAAAATAGTGAAAAAACAATGAAATTTTTGCCGACGAAATACAAAAACTGCAATTGAAATTATTATTCATATTATTCATATCTTTCAACTGATGTTTCAACCTATAAAAAAAAAGAAATAGAGACGAGATTGATTGAAAGAAGCTTATTGGCAGATTAAACAACCAAAACAAAGATGAGTAGCTACGATATTATAAGTTTCTTCTTCTTAACCGAATTTGTAACCAGCGTTAGTGAATTTGTTTTCAGTAGTTTTACGCATTAAAGATTATTTTGTATAGGAAAGGTATCGTTTTTGCTATACCGATGTTGTGTTAAATATAAGTTGATAAGCCAACAAGCCGGTCATTTTTTTAATTAGCGGGAGCAGGATTTGAACCTGCGACCTCAAGGTTATGAGCCTCGCGAGCTACCAGACTGCTCTATCCCGCAACAAATATATTATATATTATAATACGACCATTGTCATTTGTCTACACGCTCAAACATAATCACTTTATTACCTCTCATTCCCACGCATACACTTTATATTTTTTTATAAAGTGTATGCGTGGGAACGAAAGTGAAAGCAAACCTAAAGTAAAATGATATTGAAGTTAATGTGAATATTCACTAGTTATTTCGACATAAATAATATTGTTGTCATTTTTTTAATTTAATAACACATTTGTAAACAAAAACACTAGTCTAGTCTTTATAAAGTATCTAATAACACATCTTAAACGTTAATAAACGCAGCAATGGTATTTTATTTCATTTTCACAAAACAAAGTACACAGCAAAGCTGTGCATATATTCAGTTTCATTTTAAGAGGGTGCGACGCACCTCAGCAGCTTCCAATCTCATACTTCGTATTCCGGAAGGCGTACCGAGGTGAGAACACAGAGTGTGTCAATTTTTAGAGGTAGGAGATGCATAGCACTCCTTACCCTACCTTGTAAAAAAGATTTTCGGGACAAAGTTTTAAAACACAGCCATTATCAACGTATATGCAAATATTTGTGGTTTATTTGTTTTTATAAATAAAAAAAGTTTTACACTTTTTAAGAAATATCTTCTTTTTCAATATAAAGAAATAAAGAGGCCATCGTTAAAGCTGGAAAAACAAGACCAACAAGAGGTACTAAAATAGATGGTAAATAATAAGCTGCCATAAAAATGCTCCTTTTATTAGATGAAAAAAGAATACAAGCCGGTGCTAAAGCTGTTTTAAAGCTTTTTCTACCCCACAACTGTAGCTTGCAATTTTTGCTCTGCCATGGCATAACTTGCTAAGCAAGTTAAGACGACGTACACCGGACCCCTTTCGTCCCGCTTTACTTACCACTTGCTTTTCTTACAAAGTCAAGTCCGGAACAGGATATAAAGCAGCCTGAACTGCAGTTCAGGTTTCAGATTCTAGGCGCTACAAGCTCTGCTTGTTAACGTTGTAAAGGTGTGAACCTTTAGGCTCTGGCAAAGCAAGTGGTAAAGAAAGGGGATACCCCTTACCCGTACCCCTTTATTTTGGGGTAAAGGGCGCACTTCTGACTCTGACTCGAGCTTCCCTCGAGTCAGAGTCAGAGTATGCAGCCATCCCCATCCCCATCCCCTACGGGGCAGGGGCAGGGGCAGGGGCAGGGGCAGGGGAAGGGCGGGGTAAGGGAGGAGATACTACCTGAGTAAGGCTTTAATGAAACTGCCTTTTATGCTTGTTGACTTGCTGTTTTAACGTATAAAATTAAAAGAAAAGATGTAGGAATGATTATAAAAAGTGCAGTAGCTATAAGACCAAGAATATTAACTTCCATATCTTTTGTATTTGTTTAAGTCAAAATGACAGATTTTCATAAGAAACAACCTTTCTTTCTTTTAATGTTTCTTAAAGAAAAACGTTAAAAATCGTCACTACAACGAAATTAAGGTAAACTAGAATAAAAGTTTCACTAGTTGAACCATGATATCAAGTTTTTAAATAGAGAATGTAATAGCAAGTGTATGTAGCTCATTTATTGTTATATACTGCGGTACTCCGCGGCTTTGTCTTCTTTTAAGCAAATCGCAGAAAACAATCATAAGCTATAATTCAATGTCTGCTGAGCACACACTTTTTCACACAACTTGGCTGTGTACACGTACAATAAAAAAACAATAGAACAAGTGTTTATCTTGTACATAAAAGAATTGAATTGAAAGGTTTATCTTATAACAGGGTTCAGCTATCTATTTTAAAACACAAAAGATTTCTGTTTAAAGATTTTACGAAAAGTCACCATTAATCTAGACATATTATAGTGAGTATACTTCAAAATTAATCTATTTGCATTTCATAAGTTTTTGATTCTTTGCATATAGACAATTTATACAAAATATCCTCTCATCACCTACGGTTAAACCTACGGTTAAGCCGCCTTTACCACAAAATAAAGGCGCACTCCTTACTCTTACTCTTACTCGAGTACGCGAAGCTCGAGTACGCAGCCAGCCCTTACCCATACCACCTTCTGACCTTCTTCTGACCCCCTTCTGACCCCCGAAGGGGGTCAGAAGGGGGTATGGGTAAAAGGGGGTATCCCTTCCACCTGCCCCTGCCCCATCCCCGTAAGGGCAGGGGATGGGGTAGGGGCAGGTGGTGGGACGGCTACACTAAGTGCGCCAGTAGGAGACACTAAATAAAGTGAACCACTTCATTTGTGGTAGAAGGTGGGTTTTTTATAAAGTGCTGAGCCCAAGTAAAAGGACGGAAGTAGATTATAGATCCCTTGAACAGAAAAATCCCTTTTGCTTGCTGCCTTTGTAAAAGTATTCAGTTTTAGTTTCTTGCAAAGCAAGTTGTAGATGAAGATTTTGTCTTACACGTACTCCGTACCCTTTTCGTCCCGCCTTCTCTCCCAGCAAGCAGAGCTTGCTGAGAAAAAAAGGTCAGTACTTGTTCCTCGGTTAAACTCTGTTTCACGAGGTATCGAGATTCACGAGAGTTTTTAGTGTTGACAAGTTCGAGAAAATAGATTATTCGGGTGTGTTTGACACAAAACGATTAGTGACAACAAATTTACGTAAATTTTCATCCCAACCCGCATAGGTCGGAGAAGAAGAAGTCTCTTCGATAAAAGGAGAATTTTTCAGATCAATTTGTTTATTATTCAATTCGGCGTCATACTCATTTTCGTGTTCAAGTTCAGACTGATCTTCATCAACGTGTATCTTTTGCAATTCGTTATCATCATTGTCATCTTCGAGTTCTTCGTGAATAAATGGATTTTCTGAACCATGAGAATCTTTATAAAGTGGCTGATCGTAGGTAAGCACACGATTGTTTTTAGCATTTTTCTGCGGATCAAATGTAACAGAGAAAAGACGTCGAGCTACTTTAAGTGTTCCTTTAAATTGTTGATGATAGATACGGTCTACAAAACTTCTTGATTCTGGAATTTCATAGCGGAGCTGAACAGTTCTCTGAAAAGGCTGGTAATATCGAAGCCAGTTGTAATATTTAGCTAGCATTTGTCGTTTCTGGTAAAGACTATGCTCTTGATTTGCAGCTAATTTGTAAGCTTTTTTTTGTCGACCTAAAAAAGAATCAATATCCAAGTTTAACAAGCTTCTATAAACTGGATTTAGATAAAACCTTCTTTTGATAACTCTTTTCAAAGGAATCCAGATTTTAGCATGATCCTCGTACGTGATTGACACAGGTGGAGAAAATCCTTTTGAATAATCTGAGATAAACTCATAATCTAAATTGACGTCCTCTTGCAACGGATCCACATTTTTATATTTAGGAACCTCCTTGATCATTTTGCGCAGTTTCGGTTCAGAATCTGAGTCTGAAAAAGAATTGTCATCATAATCTGAGTCTGAAAAAGGAATGTCATCAGAAAACTCTGAATATGATCCAGGTGTTTCAAAATGTCGCATTCCTTGTTCAACATCTTTTGGAAGTAAAAATCCTCGACCTAAGAAGTCAGGAAGATGAAAAAGATTTTTCCCGTTCTCTCCTGGAATAGTACCTTCTTTCTGCTTTGCTATTTTACCAATTTGTTTCTTGCGTAAAGCTTTCTTATTGGCCTCTTCACGCTTATCGTCATAAGAGGTTCTCAGTTTAACATAATGTTTTCTTTGCTTTTTAAAAAGAAAAGAAAAAAAACTTTTCCTTGTTTCGATTAAATAGTTTGAAGAATCTGCTCGCATAATCCATGCATATTCACCTTGATAATTAAGTTCCTCAAAACTCAAATTTGGAATCCCTGACCGAGGCGGGTTTTTTTCGTCAAAAGGTGCATTGAGATACAAACCTTGGTCAAAGTAATTAAGATCAAGATTGAAAGGTGTAGAAACTCTACCCTCTTTAGTGGGGGGTGGACTTTCTTTGAATATACGAGCTGAGCTTTCGATTACAGTGGGAGAGAATATTGTTTGTTGATAAATTTGGTCTTCTGGCAAAAAACCTAACCAATTACCAAAAAGATAATCTAAACCGTAATAAGGAAGAGAAGACAAACCAAAAGCAAGGATTAACAAAGTCATCACTTTGTTAACAGCACGAGTCATCTTTGGGAAAGTAATACCTGTCCAACTTCGTAAAAGTTCACTACCACGCAAAATAAGGTAATAAAACAGAGCTGAAAAGAAAATGCTTCCAAAAATAAATGATATGACATAACTTGTATGTATAAGAAAAGAGTCAAGACAACCTCTTGCAGGATAGATGTCTAAATAGGTTGGGGCCGCGTTTATTGTTAAATTACCAATAGAGTGAAATAGTGTTGTTTCTTCACACCAAGCCAATACAAAATTTAAAATAAGAAATTTTGTGAGAGTGTATCTATCTGCGAGAGGTACAAGTTTAATGTTTTTTTCCCGAACAATGCCATTAATGCTTATATAAATTGCTGCAATGCCGATAATGTAATTCAAAGGCTCTAACGAAAACCACGGGATTATGAAAAATCGAATCCCATACATTACTCCTATTAAAAACAAAGAATGGGCCATTAAAGTACCGGTAATTGACGCAGCAGCCGCGATTGTTCCTTGATAAAACAATCGTCTTATACTAATTAAATGGGGTAAAGACAGGGGGAGACTAAAAAAGAAACTATTAAGAAAACCAGCAACAAACTGATCATTTACATAATGGGGTGATTGAAAGATAGTGAATAGGTTAGAATATGGTCCTTCAATCAAACTTCCTGCACTAAGAACAGAAGGATTTACTAAATCTGAAACATCCGACGAAGGATTTAATTCAGGTGCTAGCAATGGGAGATATGATAAATCTCGTAGCCATTGAAAACTTACTAAATAAAAAAATCCCCCCCCCAGACTCTTCAATCCATATATTAATGCATGTTGAGCGATTACAGCGCTGGTAAGATCCCCATTCACCCATTTTACGTTATAAAATTCGTTTACTATGTCTGCAAAATCTTTTAAAGTGGTGGCTAATGACATAAAAAAGGTATTTTATAGAAATTTATTATATTTTCACACTGTCATTACAAAAACAAAGTGTGATTTTTTTCAGCAAGCTTCCACCACTAAATAAAGTGGACCAGTTTATTTGTGGTGGGAGCTTTATAAAGTGCAGCCTGCCCTTACCACCGAAGTGGGTATCCTATCACCTTCGGTGAACCACTTTATATAGTGGTGGTTCACTTTATTTAGTGTCCCCATCCCCATCCCCTACAGGCGCACCTCTTACTCTTACTCTTACTCGAGCCAAGCTCGAGTATGCGAAGCTCGAGTATGCTTCCCTCGAGTATGCGAAGCTCGAGTATGCGAAGCTCGAGTACGCAGCCTTCCCACCCCCTACGGTGGAAGGGGGTAAGAGTATGCCAAGCTCGAGTATGCGAAGCTCGAGTAAGAAATGCGCCCGTAAGGGTGCCTTACCCCCTTTTTACGAAGTGGGTAAGCAAGGATCAGGCCAGACAAAGGATGTTTATACAAAAACGAGTATAACTCTTATTCAATTGCGACTTGGTCCACTAATCCATAATCTTTTGCTTCACGGGCCGACATATATTGATCTCTATCCATATCTCTACAAATCCGAGCTAAACTTTGACCTGTTTGCTCAGCGTAAGCTTTTGCTACATCTCGTCGAATTCTTGCAACTTCAGATGATTCAAAAACGATTTCAGAGGCTTGCCCTTGGCTACCTCCTTCCGGCTGATGAATCATTATTCGAGAGTTTGGAAATGCAATTCTCTTGCCAATGTCTCCGCCTGCTAGCACAAAAGAAGCCACAGAAGCTGCTGTACCGGCACAAATAGTGGTTACTTCAGCATCGATGAAATTCATTGTGTCAAAAACAGCAATACCGCAAGTAACAGAACCTCCTGGGGAATTAATATAAAGAAATAAACCTTTGCTCTCCTCTTCGGCATTTAAAAACAACATGATCCCGATCAATTGATTCGCAAGTTCATCTTTTAACTCATTACATAAAAACAAAACTCTATCTCTATAAAGACGATTAAAAAGATCTACCCATTGAGCTGTAGGCTCGCCAGGTATTCTAAAAGCTACTTTAGGGACACCGATTGGCATAATTTTATGAAATATTTAGTGATGTATAATGACATGTGTTAAAACACAGTCTTTTTTTAAACAGACCCAATTCGGTATGTTCCCATAGCAAAGTCAGGCTTTGCCAAGGAAGGCAATAAAGTTTGAGCTTGTTGCTAACCAAGAAGCGGAACTGGTGGTTTCTTCCCTGAGTCGAACTTAAAACCGGTTCAGGCTGGCTTGCTTTTACTTCCTCACTCTTCACTCTTCCAGGCACTGTATAAAGTGTGACCATACTTCGTTCAGACACTTTATACAGTGCCTGGAGGGCTCTTTATAATCTTTATAAAGTGCAGCCTGCCCTTATCCATACCCCCTTCTGACCCATACCCATACCCCCTTCTGACCCCCTTCTGACCCCCTTCGGGGGTATGGGTATGGGTCAGAAGGGGGTATGCGAAGCAAGTTAATATATAAAAGTTAAAGAAAGTTTTTTGACTATACAGATTATAGCTTCTTTCTTATTCAAGAACAAAACAACAAACTGGGTTTCATTTTCTTCAATTTCACAAAACACAAGTGGCGTACAGTAAAATTGCTGTTTCTTTTTTTATTTTTTATAAGATCAAAGTAATTTATTTGATACAAAATAATTATAAAATTCTTCAGGTTGTCCTAATTGCTCTACCCGGCCTTCTTTAAGCATAACAATCTCAGTAGCCATCTCTAAAGCTTCTTTGTAGTCATGAGTAACAAGCACTATAGTCACTGATGAACGTTTCCGCAAGCCTCGCACCCAATCTCGTAATTCCTTTCTCATTCGCATGTCTAACGCAGCAAAAGGTTCATCTAGTAGCAAAACTTTTGGATCAGGTGCTATCGCGCGAGCTAACGCAACCCTTTGCCGTTGCCCTCCAGAAAGTTGATTTGGGTAATGATGAATTAAGTTTTCTAGTTCAATAAGCTCTAAAAGATAGTTGACTCGTTCTTCAATTTGCCTTACCGACTCTTTTTTGACATGTAAGCCGAAAGCAATGTTCTCATAAACTGTCATATGGGGAAATAAGGCATAATTTTGAGAAACAAAGCCTATCTTGCGCTCTTGAACAGACAAAAAAGCAGCATTTTTCCCATTTACCCATATGGAACCTGAATCTGGCGTGTCTAATCCTGCAATCATTCGTAACAACGTAGACTTTCCAGATCCTGAAGCTCCAAGAAGAGCTACTATTGAATTCTTCTCTATCTCAAGATAGACATGACGCAAAGCTTGTATTGTATTAAATCGTTTTGAAAGATTTTCAACCAAAATACTCATACTCAATATTCAATTTATAGATTATAGACTGTAATGGAGCAAGGTATATTTCACAAAGGGCACATACAATTTGCGTCATATATGATATATCCGTCCTAAACTAATATGACAAAAGTGATTATACATAAAAGCTATGACCTAACCTGGCCCCTACACAACTTTTGCGTCTGCGTACTAATCAGACAACAACTATACCTTAAAAAAGGTGGACGTACCCAGCACTCCTCTTTCAACTGATCCTCCCGACTAGAGTGCGCCCTTTTTCCTACAAAATAAAGGGGGTACGGGGTAAGGGCAAGGTGTCCCCTTCCACCTGCCCCGTAGGGGACGCTAAATAAAGTGAACCACCACTCAATAAAGTGGTACGGGTAAGGGTGAGCCTGTTGCTGGGGTAGGAAAGCACTTAAAAATTGTTTTCTACTTCAACTTCTTTACAAATTGCTTTATAAAAAAGAGTGTTTTCTAAGATCTGTCTTCCCTCTTTTCGTCCCTTATAAGGTGCAAAGTCTTCTAAAAACCCGCTTGTTTTTGAAACCTTTTGATGAATATAGAAAGCTCTCCACTCGACGCTTTCATTAGCAGCTAGTGAAATCGCCTCATTAAGAAAATCAATGTCGCCCTCATCTTCTTTCTTATCTTCTTTCTTATCTTCTTTCTTATCTTCTTTCTTAGGTTCCTGCAGTAAAAATGATGGGGAATTTTGTAAATCAATAGACTGTGGTTCCACTTTCTCTAAATCCTCTTCGATAGAAGATCTTTGTGTTTCAGAAAGATGGCGAAACATTCGTAACAAGCTTTCTTGCTCCGATTGTTGATTCTCATCTGAAAGTGAAGAAAAAGATAAATCAAGTTTATCCTCCTTACCTCCTTTTTGTGACAAGCTCCGCATGTCCTCCCCCCCTATCCCTAAAGGGTATGCGAGAGGGGAAGTGGTACTACGCACCACAGGGCTTAACAGCTCGGCCTTTGGAAAGCCTACTTCTTGGGAAGAAGTCAAGCTTTCCAAAGAATTTTGCTGATCTGAATTTGGAAAGCGGCTTGAGCTATATTGAACCTCGAAAGGGTTATCTACTTTTGCCTCTTGGTTTGTCCAATTTGATGAATTGGAAAAAACTTGTTTTTTCGGATTTTGAGGAAAATAACGAACTACCATTTCTTTAGAAAACAATGTAAACATTGTTTGGAAAGAAGTTAAAATTTCCCGATAATGAGAAGAGTCTTTATTTGAGATGACACCACTACCAGGGTTAAAATCTTTGCCCTCTTGATTGTTTGTCACTTCTTCAAGACTTTGTATAGGTGCGTGCACAAGCTTCCCAACTTTTGAACTATTTTCAGCAGAATGTGTAAAATCAGATGCAATGAATCTTTCTGCAATAGGTGTTTCTCCTTCGCCTTGTGAAAAACGGGATTTATCTTTTTCTTTATAAGTTGTTGATAAAGGCAAGCGTCGTTTGACGTCAGAATCGACTTGTCCTGGAGAATTATCGAACTGCGAATTAGAATTATTGTTTTCTGAAAGTAAAAGGTTGCTTGAAATTTGCGGATTATCCCGATGTCTTAAATTAGCCCATCTCCGTCGCACCTTCTCTTCTGTTATAAAAGAGATTGGGTTTTGTATACCGAATGGAATATTTCCTATCTTTTTAAAAGGTGCATCTTTGTAAAGTCGTATTATTTCAGACAAAGCTTGTCTTAAAAAACGACGAGGAACAATCAAATCTAACAAACCATGATGAAGCATATATTCCGAAGTTTGAAAATCTTCAGGTAATTCTTCACACAGTGTTTGCTCAATGACACGTCTTCCAGCAAAACCAATTAAAGCTTGAGGTTCTGCAAAGATTATATCACCTAACATAGCAAAACTAGCTGTGACACCACCAGTAGTTGGAGAGGTTAAGATAGCAAGATAAAGCAAGTTTGCAGAAGATTGATAAATTTGCAAAGCACTTGATATTTTTGCCATTTGCATCAAACTAAAGACGCCTTCTTGCATTCGAGCCCCACCCGAAGCAGAAACGAGAATAAGGGTAAGACCTTCTTGTGTAGCGTATTCTATCAATCGTGTTATTTTTTCCCCAACAACAGAGCCCATACTTCCGCCTATAAAATCAAAATCCATAACACCTAATGCAACTGGCATGCCATCTACCATGCCACTTCCAGTTTGAATAGCATCTTGTAAACCTGTTCGCTCTTGAGCGTCCTCAAGCCTATCTGTGTATTCTTTTTGATCTTGAAACTGAAGGGGATCACATGGTGAAAGTGTTTCATCAAATGGCCTCCAAGTATCTTTGTCAAGTAGATTTTCCACTCTTTCTTGGCTATTCATTTGAAGATGATAGCTACAACCAAAGCAAACTCTTTGATTTTCTTTTAAATGCTTGATATATAAAATCACCCCACAATTGTCACATCGTGTCCATAAACCTTTACTCGAGTCAGTAGCCGAGTTTGCGTATTTGGGTGCATTAAGAAGTTTTAGTCTTTTTTTCTCTTCAATCCAAGCTAAAATAGACATTGTTTTTTGTCTCCAAAAGTAAATATATGTAATGTACTATTATTTTAGTCATTTACTTTATCTAGGTTGCTTTCCTTCATTATAAAGAGCCCTTCCATAACAAATAAAGTGGAAGAAGATCTTACAGGACCACGAAAAGGAGGGTAAGGAGTACAGTGCAGCACCTAAAGCAACCTAATAGAATAGTAACTAATGAAATAAAAACAGTTTATGCTGTTTTATACATTATATCAAAGTAAAGTAAAAAAAAAAAGGAAGAGCTATTCGCAACTATAAAGAGATTCTTGTTTGATCAAAACGAAATCACAGATTTCGTTTTTTACCATCCAAGAAACAGAATAACTTTTCTTATTATAAAAATCAAAACTAGATTCATTATAGCATCTTTTTTTCTTTATTATATTAATATATTATTATAATTGTAGTACTAACATTGCAAATCTCTACAAAACTATAAAGTGGAAGGAGATTTTATAAGGTGACCTACGGCAGGGAAAAAAACTCAACAAAAAAGGCGGCACCCGGATTTGAACTGGGGAATAAAGGATTTGCAATCCTCTGCCTTACCACTTGGCTATGCCGCCTTTATGTTTAAACATAAATCATTTAAATGATTGTATCAAATAGTATACCATAAATAATATTGACTAATAAACCTTACCTCTTTCTAACACCGTTCCGCCCTGACCCTACCTGTACCCCCTTCTAACACTTTTTACTTTAGCAAAAATGAAAATTGATGTAAGCTTTGATCATATTTAGATACACTTCAAGCAAACGCACACCTTGCTAAACTACCCTCGACATCACCGAAGTGAGGGGTGGCGACATTAATACACAACCGATGCTTCCTTAATTAATGACTTTATTTCTTCATTAGTCCAGATAAACACCCAGCTTAACAAAATCCACACAAGTCGTTTTGCCTTCATCGCTCGTCAAAGACTACAATCAAAATTGCGGGGAAACAAAAAAAAAGTGAAGATCAGAACTCTACAGCGATTGACTTCTTGATTTTTCAAAAAAATTATGATAAACTAACATCAATTTTCAATCTTACTCAATATAACTTTCATTTAATATTTTATTATGTCACATTCTGTTAAAATTTATGACACTTGTATAGGTTGCACTCAATGTGTACGTGCTTGTCCGACTGATGTTTTAGAAATGGTACCGTGGGATGGTTGCAAAGCCAATCAAATCGCTTCAGCACCACGTACAGAAGATTGTGTAGGTTGTAAACGTTGCGAATCGGCTTGCCCAACCGATTTCTTAAGTGTGCGAGTGTATTTAGGCGCCGAAACAACTCGTAGTATGGGATTGGCTTATTAATCAGAATTTTTTTGCTTCCGCATTACATTTTCTTATATACACCTTCCTTTTTTGGGTGACCTTAAAGACGCATTTTATGACCCTGCCCTATCCGCTTTTTTGGATGTAAAGCATTATGTTTTTACAGCTTGTCCTCCTAAAAAGAAGCAAGTTTCGCCTTTCACCTTGGCACCACCTAGGGTGGAAGGGGCAAGGTGAAGGGGCGGGATGGGGAGCTGAGCTTCCCATCCCCTACAGGCGCACTTCTTACTCGAGCTTCGCATACTCGAGCTTCGCATACTCGAGCTTCGCATACTCGAGCTTCGCATACTCGAGCTTCGCTCGAGTAAGAGTAAGAGTAAGAGTAAGAGTAAGAGTAAGAGTAAGAGTAAGAGTAAGAGTAAGAGTAAGAGTAAGAGTAAGAGTAAGAGTAAGAGTACGCAGCCGTGCCTTTGGGATACCCATACCCATACCCCCTTCTTATCCATACCCCCTTCTAACCCCCGAAGGGGGTATGGGTATGGGTCAGAAGGGGGCAAGGTAAAAAGGTCAGATAATGGGGAGAATAAAATAAAAAGTAAGGGGAAATACAGAAAAAAAGTTTGCTGGCTTTGTAAAAGTCTGCAAGCTACGCTAGCTGGACACACGCGTAGTTTTTATGAATACGCATGCATGGTTGAGTGGTCGATAACAACAGGCTCATAATCTGTTCCCTTTTGGGCGTCGCAGGTTCGAGTCCTGCTGCATGCAAGTCTCATTTTAATCACTTTCATTTTAATAAAGTGTCAATATAAGTAGCTCATTCAAAAATAGTTTCGCAAAAACTATAAAAGTAGCCTATAAGATGTTATTTCTCTTTTACGAATGTTAAGTTTAAAAATTCTTGTTTATACTGTCGTAACTTTTTTTGTATCTCTATTTGTTTTTGGCTTCTTATCAAATGATCCTGCTCGAAATCCTAATGATCAGTTTTAATTTCTTTAGAGAAATGTCACTTGAATTCTTTTTCTATATTCTTCTTGTACGTAACCTGAACGTCGTTCAGGTTACTCTGCCTCCTCCCCTTTTTCAAAAAAGAAGAAACCTAGTACAAATGATTCAAACTTTTCTTAAAGGCTTTGCTTTGCAAAGCCATCCTCTTCTCTATACCAATTTAGGGCTCTTTATCGAGTCTAGCTTTTTCTTACCCGTACCCCTTTATTTTGTGATAAGAAGGGGTATCACCTACGGTGGAAGGCTGCCGTATAGAAGATACAAACTCCGTTTGCCGCCAGAAACATGAATAAAATGAACTCAAGCAAGAAGTCTTCTATATATATTTTTTTAAATTTTTGTTTTATAAATCAGTAAAAGACTAGAAAAAATGTAAAAGATTTTCAAAAATTGACTTAAATTCTTTCTTTGACAAATACACTGTAAGTGTATTATCAAAAGAGAAAACAAATTGTCTGGGGCAAAAACTAGTATAAACAAAACTCGAGGTATCCTCAAATTGATCAAAGGCAAAACAATTTTTCACAAACAAATTGCTAATATAAAACATAAAGAATCGTCAGTATTGTACAAAAAGTGGAAAAATTGATAAATATTAGGTTTTTTACAAAGTAATACTATATTGAAGTGCGCGTTACATAAAAAAACGTAGTACAAGTAACACTCTTATTCGACGCAAGAAACTAAGCAAATGTTTTTAAAGTTTTTATGAATTTCTTCTATTTGTTTTGCTTGCTTGCGTTGTAACTTGTTATTTATCTGTGATTCACGTTGCCCATCACAAATAAAGTGAACCACTTTATTTAGTGGTGGGAGAAGTGTAAGAGGTGGATAGTTTTTTTCTGGAACAGCCTGCAGGGATAAAAAGCTCTGCTTTTAATATCTCAAATATTTTGGGAAAGCTTGAAACAAAATAAAATGAAACTCGTTTTCGCTCCTCTGGCCAGTTATCTTTTGAGAAGTTGCTAAATAAAGTGAAAAAAGATTCATGGTTAAAAATAAGTAAAGTTGAAAAAGAATTAGAACATTTTTTTAATTGTTATGCTAGACTTAGTGAATGGCTTCAACGTGATTCCCATTTCATTTCAACAATTCCATTAGACAACATAACCGAAGCTTATCGCTTATCATAGTCGAGCACTTTCCGACGACATCGTGTTTTCACGTCCTTATAAACTGTAAGAAAAAATGAAGTTCTTTTTTACGTAACTCTTTCGTCCCCCTCCTTAGCAAACAGATAGGGCATTTCTTTACCATTCGACAAGATTTCGCTGGTACAAAGCCGGTTTGTTTGCTGAGGAGGAAAGACAAGTTGACAGTCTCACATCCTTTGCATAACACAAAATTAATACGATAATATCACAAAAAAATAAGAAAATCGTGATGAACAAGCAAGTGAAATAAGGCTCAGCACCAAAAATACGCTACAAGGAGGTCATTAAGGGAGTAACCCAGTTGCGGGTGATGACGCAGCGGGTTTTTCAAATGTAGATGATGGAGACAGGTGGCGTTTGGAACATTGGTGAAAACTTTCGAAGTTCGAAGGAAGAAAAAAAAGATATGCTGAATCTATGAGTCCCAAGCAATTTTTTTAAGACTTTATATTCAAGCCAAGGTGGAACAAGAAACTAGCCCAAATTATGCCTTTAGATTATTTAACAGATTTTAAAGAAGAAGCTAAGAGAGGATCCGGTGAAATTCAAAGCAGAACTATTGAAGTAGTAAATATAGTTTATCTTAAAAAAGACTATCAGTTAAAAAAAAAAGCACTAAAGGAAGTGTTGCGTACGTGCATTTACATGACAAGCCGTTCCTCCCGAAAGAAACGACTCGCAAGGTCTTGCTCCCAGAGAGAGTGCGTCGGGTTACGCATCTCCTCTACCAGGGCCTGGTGGAAATGGAAGAGGTGAAAGACGAGGTAAAGGACGAAGTTCTTGGCACAAGATAAACCACAAGCAACGTTTTGGGGCGACACAGTAGCCAGAGCGCCTTTCACCCCTTCCAGCTGCTCTTATACCCCCTTCTGACCCCCTTCGGGGGTATGGGTCAGAAGGGGGTATGGGTATGGGTCAGAAGTGCGCCCTACGGGGATGGGGATGGTGGTGAGGGGGAGAAAGTCATTCAACTTCGCTGTTCATCTCTTCGTGGAAGTCATCGTCATAATCCTCGCTACTTAAACCCCAATATTTACGAACCTCTTCGTGATCTAAGAAAGTATCATTATCTATACGTTTAGCAATGTTTGATGGGATTGTTCGTTCAACGTTATTTAATTTTGAATTTATAAAACATACAAGGTAAAGCTGAGGACCTGCTATTATAATAATCTCACCTTTTTGGATCTTACTGTCTCCACACTCCCAATCCTTTGCCGATATTGCCTTTTCTATCAATTGGTCCTTCTCCGCACGCACCCTTGCTACTTGCATCCAATCTTCAAGCTCGTAACGGTCACGGATATCCGGATGTATATCGTGTAAAAGCTTTACTTTACTCCCAACTGGGTAATGGGGGAACTCTGCTGTGAAATGATCTCTGCCATTCTCGTGTTATAACACCTCCCACCATCCTGGTGTGTAAGGATAAAAGCTTTGCCATAAGTTTATTTGCCTTTCTTGATAATGAGCAGTTATCTTTAACCTTTTTGTGATCTCTTCAAATCTCTTCTTATCTTCTTATAATTCTGTTTCCACTGTTCAAAAGTTTCGTATGTCATAATTCTTTTTAAGATAAATTGTATTAAGATAAATTGTAGAATTTAACACGGTAAATGTATAAGTGAAATGACATAAAAGAATGCACTTATTCACTTACCGTGTACTAAATATCGTGTCATTATACCAATTTTCTCGAGAGAGGATGCTTGTATTATGGGAGTGATCAGGCGAATCGTTAATTGAGCATTCGAGCACGAAGGAAAGAAGGAGGGCTGTCCACGTTTTCCTCTGCATTTCTTTTTGATTTCGCATCAGTTAACTCTTCTTCTGCTTTCACCCCAGCTTCCTTTTTTTATTTATCATCAGTTTGTCTTATTCGAGACTTTTTTTGGCTGAGTCATTAATATATAAAAAGGAACAAACGGCCCGGGAAAGGAAAACTCCGAAGGGGAGATATAATCTGGCCGACTCTTAGCATAGAGTTCACAATACTCGTCACCTTCCATCTCTTTCTCTTTACACCGTAAAGACCAAGGAATTGTGTTTGTTAAAGGGAAAGCATCCTTTATTTAAGATATTATTTATTATCTTATTTGTGGTGCGCAGTCTAATGTCTTTCTCGACGTCAGGAAGTATAACTCCAGTCGAATTCTCTTGAAGCCATCTTTCTTTTTCCACTTGTGTTAAAAGATGGATCTCGGACTTAGACGAGCCGAATACCTCTTTTAGTTGTTCATAAGAACTGTTTACAAAATCCCATTGCACTTTTTTATTAGGTTCATTTGTCTCAGCATCGTTTTTTGTTTGCTGAGCATGTGCATTAAGAAGTTTAATAAGTTGTTCTAAAGATTCACGATTCTTTTGGCTTGCGCCTAACATCGGATTGCCATCCTTATCAATGAGCTCCAAAAGTTATTCCAGCACAGGTTTTAAAAGTTGCTCCACGCAAAATAACGCACAAATTGTAAAAGAAGAATATTTGGCTCTTTTTGAGACTTCATCATTCGAATCGAAGAGTCCGGTGGAACCAAACGCATTATCCCCTCACATAATTATTCAAGAATAAATACGACTTTTTTAAAACCTGGATCAGTCTAATGAGCTTGTCATTTTAACCAGGGCGACAAATCTCCTTTTCCGTCAACCTCCATTTGGTTTACGAATTTTACATTAAAAAAAGATTCCGCGTCATACTGAAAAAAAATCAATTTGCTACTGCCTGTAGACCTTGCAAGGCAAAATCTACAAGCTTTGCTTGTTGGCAAACAAGGGTTGTCTTCCACTTTATTGAGTGGCGTCCCCACCACCTGTCCCCTGCCCCGTACCCCTTTATTTTGTAGTAAGAAGGGGGTAAAAAAAGGCTTTAGGTATTCTGTATTTAGCACAATTATATTGAGTTTGCGCACTAGTACTTGTGTGGATCTGTAATTCTTTTTCATGCAAAGCAGAAAGCAAAGTTTGACGCGTAGCATTCATCACCGCGACATCACGTAAAGAGTTTTTAAGACTAGAAAGTATGTTTTTTAAAACTGACCGGGTTGTTTGACAAAAAAGTCACAACCTAACTTGAATCCTTTTTTGTGTGACATTAGCGACAAGCGATAACTAAATGACTTATTCCGTTTGAGCCACCTTGTGCGCGAGGGCGAATATGGTCTCTTTTTAAAGGTACGTTATTTTTATAACAGTAAAAGCATTTACGCTTGTTTTTTGTGAGTAGATATTCGCGAAACGATGTGCCCTCCACTCTGTCATGCACATATTTTATATTCTGAATTTAAGGTTTTTGCATGAGTTTTGTGTCAAAGCGGGCCAATTCTTGAAAAACGCGGAGTACAGGGGTCACTTTCTTTAATCGCTTCACCTGTGAAATAGGTGTTTCAATTCAAGGACGCAGTGAAGGCAATAACCCATTTTTTTTTTACCTGTGCGATTCAAAAATCGAGCTTTACGATAGCGCACATTTCTGTATCGCCGGCTACGGCGATAAACTGCTCGTGTTTTTAATCGATCTAGAATTGATGACCCTCGATCCTGGATTTCCATAAAAAATAAAACTTGTACAGAATCTAACATATTGACTTGTTTTTTTTATCGCGTAAGCGCCAACCCTGTGTACTGCAAGCTTGGATCAATCTGTAAAGTGAAAGGGTGAACTATCGATTTTTCTACTTTTTTATCGATTATTTGTATAGGAAAAGAAATACATTTTTGAACTCGAGCTCGTTTTTTTTTATTTATCTAGTATAAAAACAACTATCTTTATTATAAAACAAAACAAAAACATTTTTTTAGTACCCTAACCCCCGGGTAAAACCCGGGGGTAGGATAAAAAAACCCAGTCACGGGCTTGTAGCTCAGCCGTCCCCCCTACGGAGAGTGGGTAGCTGAGGTATGTCCCCTTGTCAATGTGAACAGCAGGGTGACACAAGACCAGCTTATGCCAAATAAAAACGTCGATGTTTTATCTTTCACCTAAATCATCTTTATTTTCTAGAGCCTAGAGCTGAGGAAACACTCTAGGGTATTATACTTGTTCTACTGCGGACGTGACCTCTTTCAGGGCTTAGACTGGTTAGTCAGATCGGCCAAAACCCAGTTTTGACCCATCTTGGCAGTGTAATTCCAAATCGAAGCTAGGAACTAATATATATATTTTAATCCGGCAACCAAGGTAAAAAATACCATTTCTTTAAAATACAAAGACAGCTTTCTATTTTGACCCGCTACCAGAGCAATGCACCAACGCTTATCAATTAAAAAAGCATTACATCGTTATTAATTATGAAATTAGAGTCACTTTTTTTAGTAAAGTGAATAAAGTACTTATTTAAATTTCATAGAAACTGGTTGGCACCCAAACGAAAACTAACGTTTGGGTGCCAGCGAATTGAGTCGAGTTTTGAAGCAGTTGCAACTTTTTACACGAGAACTGCCTTATCCCAGTTTTGCTTGGTTGGCACATTCCTGCCTGGTTCTAATTAAGCGTTTACTTAAGAAAAAGAAGAGGAGAAAAAGTTTTACTAAAAAAGACCTAAAGTCAAAGAGATGTCGATAGGTAATGCAGCTCCTATTCCCAACCATATTGAGGCTGCTGTGCCAATTAGAAATAAAGCAGTAGCAACAGGTCGTCTAAAAGGGTTTTGGAATTTATTAATGTTTTCAATAAAAGGTACGGTTAACAACCCAGCTGGAACAGCTGCCATAAGCAACACTCCTAAAAGTTTGTTTGGAACTGTACGTAAAAGCTGGAATACTGGAAAGAAATACCATTCCGGCAAGATCTCTAGAGGTGTAGCAAAAGGATTAGCTGGTTCACCAATTGCTGCTGGGTCAAGAACGGATAACCCAATAACACCAGCAAAAGTTCCTAGAATAACTACAGGGAAAATATAAAGAAGATCATTCGGCCAAGCTGGTTCACCGTAGTAATTGTGACCCATGCCTTTTGCTAATTTTGCGCGTAAAATTGGATCAGAAAGATCCGGTTTTTTAGTAACTGCCATAATTTTAAATCTCCTGAAAATATAAAAAATTTATAAGCTTTGATGTATGTGAAAGAAGCATACACTTGACAAAGCGTAAAAAAACTTTGCCTTCATAGCTTGTTTTTAATTCACCCGCCTTATTTAACACCATTTCCCTCCTCTATCCTTAAAATGGATTAGAAAAAGCCATTCGAGCTTAATAGCTTTTAGACATATTGGAAGCTTTTTGTTTTGACCTTGCCTTAACCCACTGCGTACCCCCTTCTTACCCCCTTCGGGGGTATCAGTAAGAAGGGGGTCTTTATGTGGGGAAGGGCAGCGTAGCACAGGTGATTCCCTTCGGAGAAGGGAATCATTTTCGAAGCTTTGCTTGCACAGCTATGTTTTGCTTTCACAGCTATGCTGTGCATAGCAAAGTATAAAACAAGCGCTTCTTGGATAGTGAAAAAACTTCTTACTCTTACTCTTACTCTTACTCTTACTCGAGTATGCGAAGCTCGAGTATGCGAAGCTCGAGTACGCAGCTTTTTCACCTGGGCTGCGCCCAGGTGATTCCCTTTTTAAAGAGCCGCTTTTTTTTAAGTAGAAAAAAGATGGCATAACGACAACAGCGTTAACATTGAATGAACTAAATACATACAAGTAAGAGGAAAGGGGTGCGTCAGTGCTGGATTTATAGAGGCCCAGAAATGCCTTGTTTACGAATCATTAAGAAATGCATCAGCATAAACACAGCTGTTAACAAAGGTAAAACGAAGGTGTGTAGACTGTAGAATCGAGTGAGTGTTGCTTGTCCAACGCCAACACCACCTCGTAAAAGTTCTACCAAAGTAGATCCAACTAAAGGAATCGCATCAGGAACTCCAGTTACAATTTTCACTGCCCAATAACCGACTTGATCCCATGGCAATGAATAGCCAGTGACACCAAAAGAAACTGTACAAACTGCCATGATGACACCAGTCACCCATGTCAGTTCTCTAGGTCTCTTGAAACCTCCTGTTAAATATACTCGAAATACGTGTAAAATCATCATCAACACCATCATGCTGGCAGACCATCGATGAATAGATCGAATAAGCCACCCAAAGTTGACATCTGACATGATGTATTGCACCGACGCAAACGCTTCCGCTACCGTAGGTCTGTAATAAAAAGTCATTGCAAACCCTGTAGCAACTTGTACAAGGAAACACGTAAATGTGATTCCACCAAGGCAATAGAAAATGTTAACATGTGGCGGCACGTATTTGCTTGAAATGTCATCCGCAATCGATTGAATTTCTAATCGTTCTTCAAACCAATCGTATACTTTACTCATACTCATTTTGTAATAAAAAGATCATCACAATTAGTCTCAATTTTATTTTTATTCTTTTATAATATTATATCATACCTCCACAAAAGAGATCAACATTAAGTGTTGATTCTTCATTTTGATTATAAGTATAAACTACTAGTAATCAGTCATGCAAAATAAAAATTGTATGCGCAATTAAGTGGTGGTACCGGTCTCGATACGGTGTAACACACTCCTGATTTAACGTTTTTATACTCAAACATTCGTCTCATTTCCCTTACTCGGATCCCCGAAGGGATATGGTTATCCCAAAGGCACGGCTGCGTACTCTTACTTTTACTCTTACTCTTACTCTTACTCGAGCGAAGCTCGAGTATGCGAAGCTCGAGTAAGAGTAAGAAGTGCGCTCGTAGGGGATGGGGAAATGGAAAAGAATCACCTGTACTCAGTACAGCTGTCCCCGTAGAGGTGGGCCAAGTGGTGAGGTAAGGTGGTGGGATTACGGAAAACTTACTAAAATTGATTAAATTAACAACACAAAGCAAAAAAATGAGATACATAATACCAAAATGAAATTAAATTGTAGTTATTCTTTATTCTTTATAATGTCTCAAGACGACCTCACAAATCACTTTTTTAGCAACTGCAGTAACCTCTATTTAAATTACCTACAATTTGTTGAAGATTTTGTCTACTCGAGGGAGTCGGTCTACTGTTTATCCCAGACTTGTCTTCCACATAATTTTGAGTACTTTATTTTGCGGGCCGGCATTTTTTGTTATACTAGAAGATTTCATTTTAGTATATTTGTATTAAACAAAAATGAGAACGGATACAAATAAAATACCTCCCAGAAAATATAAATACATCTCGACTAGCTGTAGAACCTGCTCTACTTCTAAAAGGGCATATAACACTCCACGCTCATCTGGAGCTATCTGCCTTAATTTACTTTGCGGGTTTCATTAGATTTGGTGTATTGAGTTTTGAGCAACCCAATAATCACAAACTCCATCGAGTCCTTCAACCGCAATGTTTGAGAACTTCGGCATGCTTCCTATTAAAGTGATAGAATCTGGAAACGGATTAATATTTCTATTTAACTTACTCCTATATTCAAGAGCTTCTTGGGGAAAATACGTTTGTAAAACAAGTAAAATTGGTAGACCTTCTTCATGCAATATTTTTAATCGCTGTTTTGGGCATGCAAAAAGCAAAAAAGGTAAGAAAGTGGATTTCGAATTAAATATTTATCAATATTTATCAAATAAGGGCCGTAATTGTTAAAAAAATGGTATTTTATTTTTAATAATAGTAATGCTAGAATTTGAAAAAGAATAGCAATTGATAAAAAAATGCGAAAATACCAAATGTAAAGTTGAATTACACGTAAAGTATGATAAACACAAATTAAAAAATTAAGAATTGCATATTCCTCCTTACTTATATTTCCTATAAAAGCATTGCTGTTCTGGCTTTTTGGAAACAGTTCAACGTCTTTGACGAATTGAAACAACTCATTGGTATTTTGTCCTTTTTTCCATTTGAGAAACAAATCTTCTGTCATCACGGGTTAGTCGTGAAAGGGAAACACAATTATGACATTCCAGGTAGTCATTTGATGACTACTAAGAACCACGCTTTCGTGGGGGTATCGAGTCTCTAATTCACCGAGTAGGGGCTCAGTATACAAATAGAAGTCAGTTAAGATACGTTGTTAAGCATAAAGGCCAACAGTGTATAAAAAAATGGATTTTTGATACATTTATAGAAAAAAAAGTTTGTTGGTTTTTGAGGGCTTCAACAACCACTGGATATAAATTTTATTTGATAAACCTGTTTGACATAATATTGTCAAATGGTAAAATAAAAGTGAAATAAAAAAAAGCTTGAAGACCTGCTATTAACTTTTTAAATCGACGTCAGCAAGCTGGCAGTATCAATATCAATTTAAAAAGTTAATAGCAGGTCTTCAGACAAATTCATATAGGTACGCTTTGCAGGCTTTTAGAAAGCCTGCAAGTACTTAGTTCGAATTACCCACAAGTTAAAAGTTTCTACCTTAAAAAGCTCTGTTTGCTGGGGACGAAAAGGAAAAAAAAGAAGAAAAATCTACTCAACCTTTTCCGAAACGTGCTGACATTCCTTCTGATGACTCCTTCATTATTAATGTACCTGGCGATGAATCTATGTGTTCCCTTTGTTTAAAGGTTCAAAGAAAAAAAGAGTGGGCTAAAATTGGTGAAGATAGTGATTGTTATTTAAATAAAGTCGAAAATGCTTACCAAACTATCGAAGTTTACAAAAAAAAACGTGAGCTCGTAAAGACTTATAGTGACTATGATGCGAGTATTCAGGTTTTACATAAAGTTGATGAAAGGTTTATTTGGGCTCAGGTTTTTGTTAATCTGTTGACACATCATTTTGCGATGCAAGAGACACAGTCAGGATAAGTAAGACGGGATGCTTAAAATGTAGTGAACAGCAATGCTGGCAATTGTTTAGAAAGTATGGAGAGAGTTGTTACACAACATATGTACAATTTTCCTCCGGTGAGAAGTTTGTTTTGCATACATCGTGTAAAAAGAGATTATCTTATCTATCTCACTCCAGAGATTATTGTTAACAACTTATGGGATTCTGAATATAATTCAGAGATTGAGGCTGATTTAGAAGAAGTCACAAGTGCAGATGGGTATCTCGTTTTAAGATTAATCCTGGATGAACCTGAATGGCAGTATAAGCGGCTTGAGGCCATTTTTAATCCGAAGTCGTGTTTTAAGAGAAGCAACTACAGACAATCTATCAAAACTCAAGTTGAACGGGAAATTCAATTCAAAAGGAAAAAGTGGAAGGTGCATCAAGAAACAGATAGGCTTTATCAGGAGCATCTCCAGTTTTGCATAGACAAGATACCTAAAAGGGATACCCAAGATACAGACAAAAAACTTTTAATTGAATTGTGGGATTTTGCAAAAAAATACAAAACGATTCAAGCGGAGGTTAGTGCTGCCATCGGACAAAAAGCCAACATATTTTGGCAGCGATATAAAACTCAATTTCACTTACTGATGACAGAGGCTGAAAATACCTACAAAGCTTGAATTAGAGTTTTTTTTTATGCCGCTTGGAAGCACTCAACAGAAAAAGCAATGAAGGAGGACATTGATATCAATGATCCGCACGAGTTTAGAGAACTACTAAACCAATTCCTCACAACAGATAAGTACATAGTAGATATCACTGGAAATAGAGATATGGATTATAACAGTTTTATGAAACAAGTAAATGAAAAACATTCAAATACAATTTTTCACGAAATTGTTAATGTAAGAAAAATGTTAACTGAAATATTAAAGGCGAGATTGAAGAAAAAAGCTCAGGGTGCACCAGATAAAAAAATGGCTTTTGGTGCCATGTCTGCGTTTCGTAACACTTATTATAGCTGAATCAAGTAATAGCCTTGATTCACGGAACTTAGTGTATGAGAAGACAGAAGACTACGGCTAAAAATCATTCGAAGGAATAAATTTTTAAAGTAAGCCCAATCCATATAAAATGAGAATAAATTGTGATACATGGTGTCTTTTAATTCGGAAATTCGGATACGTGCCTACCTAAATGAAACAGAAATACTGGTTCAACCCAACTCTCGAATTTTATAAGCTGTCACTCATTGTGGTTATTTTGTAAAAGGAATTGAAAATACTATTCTCTAGATAAATAAAAAAGCAAATACAGGCAAAACACTAATCAACTAGTTGTGAATTATGACTAGTGTTTTGCCTGTATACACTTTTTTGCAAAACAATTTTGAAATAAAAGATATGGAAGAAACGATCAACAAAAAAACCTAGTAGTTCACAAAAAAAGTCACTCTCTATCATCTGAAAGCTCACGCAATTCTTCAGAATATAAAAAACTAATGGAACGCCTAGATAATGCTGTTGACAAAGTCTACACCTATACAAAAAACAAGTACACCTCTGCAAAAAAACAGGTTCGTGAAATTTCTAACAAAATGAGAACAAACAAAGAAAATACAAGAAGAAGACATAAGAGAGGTTTTTAATTCATGATACCATAAACGGTTTCCAGGGAATACACACTCGGGTGGTAGAGGGTGCTAGAGGAAAACAGTGGCAGAGAAAATCTAGAATGTACAGTTCCTCTTCCAAAAGCATGGAGTGTAGTGACCATTACTCAAACGGATCAAAAATGAAGGGAAAAATATTCTCTAGAGGACTGGAATTGATGAATCTGTCATAAAAAGCATGAATTTATGTACTGGCTTCTTTTTGAGAGGTGTGCGAAAAGATAAATCTCGTTTTGAAATCTTAAACTCATCCGCTACTTCATCTAAAACCTTATTTAAACGTCTTGATAGTGTTATTCGGTGCATCAATTTGGTTTGCAGGTACTCTATCAATACGAAATCATCTTCATCTTTCTTTTCAATTATAGTTTTTATATGTTCAATTATACTCTTATCCAAATTGATTTTTGAAAGGTGTGCTTCATTATTTAATCCACATGAATTTGTAATAATTATCTTGACATTCTCAATATTTAAAAAATTTTTTAACCTAATAAATACAAAACCTACGCTTATTAAGAAGAGAGACAGATAAGGGGTTGATCCAATAGGCTACCATATCTTTTTGTTTTCGACGCGAATACTCTGTTTTGTAAAACTTTCAAATTCAGTTTTCTATGAGTGGAGATGGAGCCTATTTATACTTTATGTGAAACAGCAAATATTTATAAGTAAAAAATTTTCTTTTTTATGAATAATTTTTTTATCTCAGGATTGTTTTCTGTTGTAAAAATCTATACACAGAATAACATGTTTATTTTTTTACCTTAAAATATTTACCAAATTGTGTTGTTTTATGTATATTGTTTTTTAGATAAAAACTTGATTTTAATTATAAAAAAGAGTAGTCTTTTTGTATCTAAGGTGTGTGTGACTTATTAAGTCGTTTCTTAATAGCAGGAAAAAATAAAAACCTGCACCAGCGCTTCGCTTTCACCTGGGCTGCGCCCAGGTGATTCCCTTACTTTCGAGTTTAAAAAAAGGAGATAGGAAGGGTGAGAAGATATCTTGGAAGGACGTCTCCACTGAGGTGCGCCCTGTCCCGTTCACATACATATGTTCCATCTCTTATAAATAAAATCTTTAGTTATAAGAGATGATTGCAAGAAATGATGTCACTTTTTAGAATTTACTGAAAAGTCTGCTTTAAGGAGTGATTTTCTATTATCTATTAGAATTTTAAAAATTTTAATATTTTATAAAATGTATAAAAGGTTGAGCGGGGTCTGGGATGCTACGTACCCTTTACCGTCAGACGGTAGGAGGGTTAACTTGGTTTGGTTTTTTTTATAAAAAAAGTGAAATCAAATGAAGTCAATTTTTAAAGCTAAACTAGATTAAATACAAATTATATGGTTGAACCACTTTTGTCCGGGATTGTATTAGGTCTCGTTCCAGTCACTATATTAGGTCTTTTTGTTACAGCGTGTGCGACAAGTAGTTACATTTTGTAGTAATTTTTAGAGTCACAAATGAAAGGATATCATTTGCGCTCTACTGATTCAAGCTTATACACAGCTTGTGCTCAATAATGGGTGGCGTATCTTGTAAAAGATAGGTCATAAGCGCCTTATAAAGTCTGTGTGTGTAACCTATTCGCACATGACAGGCAAGAGCAAGTAGCTCACGGACAATTCGTTTGAAGCTTCGTCAACAAGAATAAGGGCTATTCTTTTTTTTAGGATGGTACAACTTGGTGGTTTGAATCGTATTTAGGCTGTATACGATTGTGTGTCTATATAACCCCCGGAGTATAGATTTGGCCCGTCGAACTACGCACCTATGAAATGTAAAACTTGCAAAACCACCATGAACTTTTATAGGTGTATCTTTGTTTTAAAAGTAATCACCTTAAATAAGTAACCGCAAGGGGACCGAATGTTTAGGGTGGAGGGAGGCTCGAGAAAGCAAATGGTACCACGTGAACTCTGAAAGGAGGAAAGCAAAGGGGAACACATAACCCGGTATATATAGGCTTATACCTAATCCGAAAGGGAGCCCACTTCGAGCTGGTGGATTTTCCGAAATAAGCCATTGAATTGAATAATTTTTAGGAGTTTATGATTATGACTAGCTCAGCTACCATAAAGGACACTAGGGGCGGCTCATGGTCTTCAATCAATTGGGCGAAGGCACATCGAACTGTAAACAATCTTCAACGGCGGATTTTCGTAGCAAAACAAAAAGGTCGTTTCCGTACATTGCGGAAACTGCAAAAGCTATTGTTAACAGCACAATCAAACAGACTGCTTGCAGTCCGTCAAGTGTGCCAACTCAACTCCGGTGGAATGACGCCAGGGGTTGACAACAGGGTATATCTTTCCCCTCAAGCTAAAATGATTTTAGCTGACTCATTGCGTACAATCAATATGGGAAAATGGAAAGCTATGCCGGCAAAACGTACATATATTTTTAAATCAAATGGGAAAGTGAGACCTCTAGGCATCCCCACTCTTACTGATCGTGCCTTACAGTGCATCGTCAAAAGGTCACTCGAGCCTGAATGGGAAGCCGTGTTTGAAGCGTCCAGTTATGGATTCCGACCATCACGATCTGCTCAAGATGCTATAAGAAATGTACACAATGTTTGCAACTCAAAATCAACAAAACATTGGATTGTGCAAGTCGATATTAAAGGCTGTTTTGACAAAATTGATCACGATTTTATACTCAAGCAGCTAAACTCCTTTCCTGGTAAAGCAGCAATCAAAAGCTGGTTGAAAGCTGGGCACTTCCAAGGGAAAAAGTTTCACAGTTCAATCTCCGGAACACCGCAAGGCGGCGTGATTAGCCCCTTGTTGTCAAATATAGCTCTTCATGGAATGGAATCTGCGCTAGGCATCAAACGTAACAAAAAAGGATGGGTAAGTGGAAAGCGTACTTTGCTGCGATACGCCAATGATTTCATCATTGCGTGCAAAAGCAAGGCGGATGCCTTGCAGGTACTGGAGGAATTAAAAGATTGGTTAAAACTTCGAGGATTGTCAATCTGTAATGAAAAGACACGGATAGTACACGTCGAAGAAGGGTTCAACTTCCTTGGGTTCCATGTCAAGCTCTATAGCACAAGCAAACGTAAGATCATGCTTATCAAACCAAGCAAAGAGGCTACGAAGAAATTGCGATACAAATTGAAACAGGTTTGGAAGCAAGGTCTTGGCCGATCTGTTGACAAAGTAGTGTCAAAGCTGAATCCCATTGTTCGTGGATGGAGTCATTATTTCCGACATGTGTGTTCTTCTAAAACCTTTTCTTGTATTGACCATTACATGTTCATTAGGGAGTATCGTTTCGCGAAACGAACTCATCCTTGCAAAGCATGGAAATGGTTAAGACACACCTACTGGGGAAAATTAAACCCGGATAGAGATGACCGTTGGGTTTTTGGTGATACACGAATAAGATATGCGCTGCAGAAGTTTGCCTGGACACACATAAAGACACATACGATGGTCACAGGTTCTTACTCACCCTTCGATCCTAGCCTTGATAAGTACTGGAAGAAACGAGCATCTATAAAAACATCTCCGAAGACCACTTCTCACAATATAATTTCTAAGAGGCAAGGCTATAAATGCCCAATTTGCTTTAGTGGATTGTACAACGGTGAATCAACCCAAGTGCATCATCTCCAACCAAAAGCAAATGGTGGCAATGATTCTTATACCAACCTGGCACTCCTTCATACAGAATGCCACAAAAAGGCCTATTCCCAAAAATTAGATGAAATATATATGAAACATCGCCTAAGGCTTTTAAAGAGATCACAATGAAGCGAATCTGTTGAGACGCTAGTCGATTGATCTCGACCTTCCGAAAATCTGCTTGAGCCGTATGCGATGAAAGTTGCACGTACGGTTCTTAGGGGGGAAAGAGAGGTGACTCTCCGACCTACCCGACATTTACAATATCGTCGCGGAGACCGTATTACAAGCTCTTTTTAAATCAAGGTAGTTTTGTTGGTTTTGGAGTTTACGCAGATTTCATTGATCCCGGGTTAGGGGTTAAGTTAGGGGCTGTGTTTGAAGCTGTGCAACCTTATTGTATTCTAAAATAATCTTGACTTTCTTTACATGGTAAAGTAAAGTACATTTTGGGTCTATTAGGCGAGCCAAACTTCACTTCCTATTGCTTGCTAAGCTTTGCTGAGTTTATAAACTAGCTTTACACTTTTTAAAGTGACTTGCCCATCACCTTCGGTCAATAACCTGCCCTTATTCTTTTATTTTGTTGTAAGAAAAGCTCCTTATAAAGTGCAGCCTGCCCTTACCCCCTTTCGGCGGGGTATCCCAAAGGGACGGCTGCACAAAGTGCGCCCTACGGGGATGGGGATGGGGATGAAGATAGATGGGCTGCGCCCAGGTGATTCCCTTACCCCATCCCCTCCGGATTTTAAAAGGTGGTTTTTGATTTTAAAAGGTGGTTTTTCAGGGCAGGACGAGTACGGGACCTTATAACACAGCGTGACATCTATAGTGTCACGTGAGCTTGCAATTTTTTCAAAAGTAAATAGATTTTTTATAAATTTTCTAAAAAATGATAACAATTATTAGTTATATAGGATTTCTTATTTCGTTTGTAGTCGCTACTTTATCTCTTTATCTTGGGTTGCTAAAAATTAGGTTAATTTAAGGTGATACTTGTTTAATAAGAACAAGTATTTTATCTACAAAATCGAGCAATTCTATTTATGCCATTCATAGTGCTTGTAGACACCGCACCGCTTTAACACAGCTTTGCTGTGTTAAAGCGATGTCTTTTACTTGACTTGATCCACAAAATAGTATATAATTTAATTGTATAAGTCATAACTAAATATAACATTTGTGGGTTATACTAAGTCCCCATCGTCTAGAGGCCTAGGACATCTCCTTTTCACGGAGAAAACGGGGATTCGAATTCCCCTGGGGATAATATAAGAATAAAACAATTTTAAGGAATTGCCCAAACTCAATTTATTAGTGCAACAACATACAATTTCAATTTTGTCAAATATTTTTTTGTCCTGTCCATCTTTAGGCAAGAAGGGAATTGAACCCTCGACACCGCGCTTCGGAAACGCGTGCTCTAGTCCACTGAGCTACAAGCCCATATTCTTACCACTCAATTGTTCTAGTCTTTTGAGGTTTATCCGTGAAAAAAGAACTCAAAAAAAGTAAATAAAAACACTTAAAGTGTGTTTATTGTTTTTAGTTTTGATATATGTTTCCTAAATACAGCAATAATGAAAACAATAAAATTGATAGACGTGCTTTGCAGCATATACACATCAAAAAGGTGTAAGCGTAGCAGCATGAACTGTGCCCAAAGCAGCCTGTTATTTCTCCGCCCTTGTAGGTAATATCTATTTATAATTCAAGTTCAGGATTAGATGTCCCGCTTTTCCGCCTCCCCATACTCATTCCCCTCCTCTTCCCCTATGGGCGCAGCTCGAGTAAAGAGTGACCTCAAAGAGAGTAAGGGGAAGGTGAAGGAGGCCGCCAGGTCGTGAGGTAGTGCTTTTTTTCGAGTGCATGCACATAGGATGTTTTTTTTGAGTTATCCGAATGGTTTTGGATAACAAAGTGTTCAGCTTCATCTTCTAGCTTTGATAATCCTCAATAGGTTTAGCCTGTATACCTTGCTGATAGAATTAAGAAGGCACCGTAGGTGAGTTAGGCAAAGCCTAGTGCACAAAGTGTGCAAGCTGTTTTATAGTGTAAAACACATTTACATAAATTTTTAATTTGCTGTGACGTAGGGGGTTCAATTTAAAAGTAAATTAACAAGGTAAAAAAAAGTCCTACACTTCTGAAAGTAATTCATATCGTTGACTCATTTTTAACCAATTAACAGCTTCAATATAATTTGTTGGAGCAAGACGAATTGCCTCTTTCCAATAATCAGCAGCTTTATCAAAAAGTAAAGTGGCAATTTCTGGCTGCCCACTCTCAATAGCTTGTTCACCCCGATAGTGGTAAATAACAGCTATGTTGTTCAAAGCTTGTGGCAATGAAGGATTTCTTTCTAGCGCTTGATAATAATACTCTAGAGCTCGTCCATGCTCTCCATTGCTGGTATGTATTAGACCAATATTATATAAAATGTAACTACGATCATAAGCATCAGTTTCAAATCGCATAGCTTGATAATAATTTTGTAACGCTTCAGCGTAATCTCCTGATGATTGAGCTGACATGCCGTCCCGGTAATACATAAAAGCTTGTTTTTCTCGATTCGAGGTAGGCAATACTTTTAGTAAAATATCTGCAACAACTGTAAATGTTTTATCAATAAAATTATCATTTCTTTGTGACCTAGGCATAAGAGATGTCTATCTGTTTTGTTATTAAAAAAAGCAAGATGTCGTATTTGTACTTGTCGTGCTTCTTTATTTGTCTTTTTTATGAAACCAAGTGTCATACCTGGTTTTTATTTTTTTATGAGCACATATTTCGACTCTCTAGATCCTAAAAGTAAACACTTTTAGGAAGACAGCAAGTCATGCTTTGAAATTTAACACGGACTTGGTGATAAAATTAAAACTTTTTTGGCTAATCTCCGCACCCTACTCTCCCTCCTCTTTATAATTTATTGTATAATTTATAAAGTGCTTAATACTTTCTAAAAGTAAAGAGCCATATCAAAGGAGGAAAGGTAAAAGTCAAGCTTTGTTTTGTTGCAAAGCAAGTTTTTATTTTGCTATTTTCACAAACTGCATGATAACTTTATAAGCTGCACAGCCGTATCATTTTTTCTTTAGAATATAAAATCTGTTAGGGTAGATCAAATAAAATAACTAAGTACTATCAATTAATATCTAATACTGATTTGATAGCAATGAACAGTATTTTTAAGATAATAGGTTTTTTTCTATATACGAAAGATACAGTGTATGCTATATTATTACAATATATATTTCTTTATGATTTCATAATTTATAACCATTTATATTATATATATTTTTTATAACACTTGTCTAAAAAAATCTAAAAAAACACAAAATTTGTATGCACAGCTTTGCTTTTTTCCTCATACACTTTATAAAGATAAAATAAAAATAAAATAAAGTGGTCCACCTGCCCTTGCCCTTACCCCCTTCTGACCCATACCCCCGAAGGGGGTCAGAAGGGGGTATGGGTATGGGTATGGGTCAGAAGGAGGTCAGAAGGGGGTATGGGTACGGGTAAGTGGTACGGGTAAGGGGTAACCCCACGGTCTCTTTATAAAGTGCAAAGGTGAGGAAGGCTGGTAAAGCGTTACAATGTGAGTAGATGGGTCATGTTGAAACCGGACAAGACAAAAACTTATAATGGATAAAAATTGTATAAAACGGCAAAATAGCGCACTTGATGGCCTACTAAATATATTGATAATCAACTTCCTACTTTAAAGGCATCTATAAAAAAGCCAACCATTAATCCAAGTTTAAAGTAATTTAAAAAATTCCAAATATGTTTTTGTATGGTTTTAGGATGAATAAGGAAAACTAAAAACTGGCGATTTTTTGAATGATACGTTGCGTAATTGCACACTTCTATACTAAACACCAACATTATGACAATCCATCCGTCCCAAGGTAAATAAGTTCGAAGACTACTTAAGAAGGTGCCAAACATATTACCGGTCAAAAAGCCAATAAAAAGCAAGCACAATAATAAGGTAAGATTGTTTTGTAAAAATTGAATTCTTTTAACAATATAAGAAATAGATTTTTGTAATGAACGAGAAAGCCTTGTCTCTAGCATAAAAAGTCAATTCTTCAGAATACAAGCAATTTGTCATTTTTTCATATAAAGCAGTCTTGTTTGACTTAACTGGTCAATTTTAGCATAGAAAAAAGTTACATTGAAAATTCCATATCAGTCAATGATGACAACAAAGTATTTACAAAGTTTCGAGAAGAGCACTTCAGTTTTTTTGTCTATTATTTTATGCCAAAAATAAATTTTGTCTGCTGATGAGAGGGGGGAAAGACAGTTGTATATAAAATCAATTAAATTTATTAAAAAACCCTTAAAAACAGTTTTTGCGCGCACTAAAACTATGTTGTCGTAAAGACAATGTTAAAAGATGATGAATTTACTACAAAACGTAAATATAAAAATTTGAATCTACAGTCAAAAAATGTTAACATAGTATTAAGCCCATATTCTTGTAATTCAAACCTTTGAACCATGTCAGGTTTTGCTACGAGCAAGACTTTGTTGATAATGTCAAAATAAACATAAATCGCAAAGTAGCAACATTAAAAAGAGTATTGAATAGCCGAGATTTATGGGCCCATTTTTGGTAACAAATAAATGTTAACAAATGAAAATACAATTTTCTAATATATACAAAGTATGTATATGTTGTATAGAAAGGTGTGTATATGTTGTATATAAAGTTATAATACATAAAAAAGAAGATAAAAAATAATCTAAATAATTTAAAACATCAAATATTGGAAATAAGTTTAGAACATGCGTAGCTTGTGCATCAGCTTGAATGAATTACTTTCCATTAAATAAAGGGGTACGGGCGGGTAGTGTACGGGTAAGGGCAAGGAATCACCTGTGCTGAGCTCCCCATCCCCATCCCCATCCCCATCCCCTACGGGGCAGGGGCAGGGGCAGGGGCAGGGGCAGGGGCAGGGCGCAGTTCTTACTCTTACTCTTACTCGAGTATGCGAAGCTCGAGTACGCAGCCGTGCTTTTGGGATATCCATACCCATACCCCCTTCTGACCCATACCCCCTTCTTACCCCCTTCGGGGGTATGGGTCAGAAGGGGGTTAGAAGGGGGCAAGGTAAAAGGTTTCACTATACACTTTATCTACACTTTATAAAATAAATAAAATAAAATATATGGTCAAGGCCAATATAGAGGGGGACCTCAAAATCCTGTTAGGGTAATCCTTTTTTTTAATGTTTTTACTTTCTCTTTCATTTTGAATTATAATAGTGTATAAATATTAAAGAATTTTTTATTTCATCTTTATAACAAAGTTGTGTATTAAAATAAAAATGTTTGCCATATTAAAACCTGATCTCAACAAAAAAGGCGGCACCCAGATTTGAACTGGGGAATAAAGGATTTGCAATCCTCTGCCTTACCACTTGGCTATGCCGCCATTATGTTTAAAGCCAAATTTTAAAATATGAAATTATTTAGCAAATAAATATCATAACCATAGTATATCATATCAAGTATGTACTAATCAAAAAGTTTGAAAAAAAAAATACATAAAAATACGATGTGTTTTTTTAAAGGATTTGTATTAAGTCTGCATACACGAAAAACAAAAACGTCAAGTTTGAGGTTGGTACTCACCGAGTGCTCTTTATAGAAGAAATAATAAAAACTGAAAAAAATGATTCAATCGTTACGAACAAGTCATCCGTCTAGAGTATCGGTTGATGCTCCTGAGCTTTTAGAAATTCAACGTCAAGGTTTTTATAAATTTATCAAACAAGGAATAATAGAAGAATTTTATAAGATTTCTCCAATAACGCTGCAAACTAAAAAAAATCGTTTAGAATTTATTTTGGACACGGAAAGATATAAATTCATTTATCCAGAGGATACACCTGGCCAGTGTGTTTTAAAAATGAAAACCTACGCATGCAAGCTTTATATAGAAGCAAAATTAGTTTGTAAAGACACAGCTGACAACAAAATTATACATAATAGTACAGAGTGGATCCTGATTGGTAATTTACCAATGATGACAAAACGAGGTCATTTTATAATAAATGGCTCCCCTCGTGTTGTTGTTCATCAAGTGGTTCGCGCCCCAGGGATTTATTTTCAAAAGATTACAGAGAAAAGCGAAGGCAAGCAAACAAGGTTTTACGCTGATATTATTCCACGACGAGGCGTTTGGTTAAGATTACAAATGAATCAATCCGGAAAAGTTGATGCTCGCTTAAAAAACAGTAAAAAGGTGGAAGTAGAGCTGTTACAACGCTGTCTTGAGGTTATAGAGAAAGAAGAAAAAGAAAGCAAGGTGCATAGGTCCCTTTGGAATACCCCTAACCCCCTTCTTACCACTTTATTTAGTGGCACGGGGTTAGGTCAGAGCGGGCAGGCTGCACTTTCTAAAGAGCCCGAAAAAGGTAAGGGAAGGACAGGGAAACAGAGTTTTAAGGAAGGTACATCAATTGGAGAAATAAAGAAATCAATTTATTTGGGTCAGGAAACTCCGGAGATTCTAAATTATCATGGTCATAGGATAGAAAGTCAAGAATTGATTTCAGAAACCAATGCTTTTTGCAGCACTTATGATAAACTTTATCGTCCCGTAGAGGATAAAGAACGAGAAGAGGTAGAGGCAAGTCGTGGGCAATTTTTCCCTTCAGATGCTTGGAAGAAACGTGAAAAATGTTACAAAAATCTGTTTGAAACTTTTAAAGTACCAGGCAGATATGATTTAGGCAAAATAGGACGTGAAAAACTTAATCAGAAATTTGACATAGATATAAAAGAACAGCAACTTACTTCTTTTGATATCAAAGCAGCATTCTCTTGGATTAAAGATTTACAAAAAGGTTATAAAGTTATCGATGATATTGACCATTCTCAAAATCGACGTATCAGAAGTTCAGGGGAACTTTTACAAAATCAATTTGAAAATGGGGTTGATCGTTTAAAAAAACTGATTTGGGTTAAATTAAAAGAACTTGGAACAGTGTTAGATGGAATAGATTATGAGCGCTCCCAAACTGCTGTGGTTTTGGGGGAGACAAAAACGGATTTGCAAAACATTCATTTTCAGGAAGTCAAAACTAAAGATTTGGGCTTGAAAAACGTGGAATCACAGCTCATTGATCAAAAAAGTTATAAAGGTTTGATAAAAGAATCGAATACTTTAAAACAACTTTCTACATCTTCTCACCCATTAGCTGATCAAACTGGACAAGGCTTGACAAATCTGAAAAATCTTCAGGCTACGACTAACCCTGCCCTTACCTCAGAAAAGGGTGGTGCGCTTTCTAAAATGCAGTCGTCTACTCCCCGAAAATCGGGGTTAGAAGTGTCAGACACGCCGGAAACTAGTTTTTATGATAAACGCGATTTGTCTTCCCCAAAACAGGGAAAAAATCTAGCTGTTATACGTAAACGCCAAAGTCACGTAAAAAGCAATGTACAAACTGAGATAAGTTTAAAAGATGTTATAACTACAAAACCTATAAATGGCGCTTTACGTGAATTTTTTGGATCTAATCCATTGTCTCAATACATGGATCAGACCAATCCATTAGCAGAGTTAACGCATAAACGACGCATTAGCTCATTAGGTTTAGGTGGTGTTAGTCGAGAATCGGCAGGTATGGCTATACGTGGAATTCACCCAACTCACTATGGTAGGATTTGTCCGATCGAAACGCCTGAGGGAAAAAATGCAGGTCTTGTAAATTCTTTATCTTTTTACGCAAAAGTAAATGATAAAGGTTTTGTCGAAACACCTTATTATACGGTAGCGATTGGCCAAGTGCAGCAAGAGTTAGGATTCTCTTATTTTTCAGCAAAGGAGGAACACGAGAAAGGATTGTATATAGCTCCTAGTGATTTATATCAATCTATAAACAATGTATTAGGTCAATCTTGCCTTTCTTCCCGCATTCCATCGTCTCCTCCTTCCATCGCTTTTCCACTTCCAGTAAACGACCATTCCCATCCTCAGCCCTTCTTACCTCCGAAGGGCGCACTTCTTACTCTTACTCGAGGGAAGCTCGAGTATGCTTCCCTCGAGTATGCGAAGCTCCAGTACGCTGCCGTCCCATCCCCATCCCCATCCCCATCCCCATCCCCATCCCCATCCCCTACGGGGCAGGGGCAGGGGCAGGGGAAGGTCGGGGTATGGGGTAAAGGCAATGGCAAGGCGAGCCTGGGGATGAAAGATGGAAAGGGGGTGGAGGACGGGCTTGCAGCATATAGCAGTCGGTATTCTCTTCCGGAGTTTGCTAAGCAAAGCCATAGCAGTAGCAATGGAGAAAAAAGACCTGTTGTACCTGTAAGGGTTGCTGATGATTTTGTGGACCTTTTCCACAAAGTGGATCCTCGTAAAGTAGATTGTATTGGTATTTCGCCAATTCAAATGATTTCAGTAGCAACTTCACTTATTCCGTTTTTAGAACACAATGATGCCAATCGGGCATTAATGGGTTCTAATATGCAACGTCAAGCAGTTCCATTAATGATAGCGGAGCGGCCTTTAGTAGGTACTGGTTTAGAAGCGCTTGTTGTGGCAGAATCTGGTCATGTCACACAAAGTGAAATAACTGGTTATGTTTCTTCTGTGAGTGCTGATAAAATTATTGTTGAAAATCTTTCTAAATCCTCTGGTGTATCAACAGAGGATCAACGAAGTCATTCTGTTTGCTCTCCATCGACTGGTGTTTCTTGCAAGCAAGGCTTACAACAAGCTACGCTTGGAATTTTTGACCAGTTCGCACTCGTTCAGCGAATTTTTGGTTCAAACTCCTTGGTAAAAACCTGTAAAAAAGCAAAGCTAAACAGTAAAAGGGTGAACTCGAGCCGTTCCTCTGCGGGTTTGAGCTTACCGTATATGTCCTTTTATAAAGTGCAGCCCTCCTCTCCTTTACCTGTAAAATTTGAAAAAGCGGGTATGCGTCGAGAAAGTAAAATGTCGTTTGCTTTATCTACTTGTACCACAAGGATGCAAGGAATAAGAGAAACTTTTGCTTTAAACCCATTTCAGCATTCTATATCAAATTTTCAACGTTCTAATCAAGACACCTGCTTAACACAACGCTGTGTAGTGAAAGAAGGAGATTGGGTTCAACGAGGTGATATTTTAACAGATTGTACTGCTAGCCATTATGGGGAGTTGTCAGTAGGTAAAAACATATTAGTTGCTTACATACCTTGGGAGGGTTATAACTTTGAAGACGCAATAGTGATTAGTGACCGTTTAGTCCAAGAACATGTATATACTTCTCTTCATGTCGAAAGATATGACTTTGAGGCCCAGGATTTCAAAGGTGAAAATGAGTGGTTTACAAACACTTTGCCAGGCGTGCCTTTAAAACACGTAAAGCATTTAGATCAATTTGGTTTACCTCGAATTGGAAGTTTTGTAGAAGAGGGTGATATACTTGTTGGCAAAATTAGTTGTTCCGATAAAAAACCAACAACTCCTTACGAAAGACTGCTTTCTGACATACTCCAAGAAAGAAGTTTTGCTGCTCGAGATGCATCATTGTACGTTCCACGCGGTGTTCAAGGTAGGGTCATAAATCAGAGAATTCTAGAATCTTTTGAATACAATCTTGAAAATAGAAAATTTAAAGGGGGGTTACCTAAAGTTGTTCATGTGTTCCTAGCCGAAAAACGTCGAATCCAGGTAGGCGATAAAATGTCAGGTCGACATGGAAATAAAGGAATAATATCAAACATATTACCAAAACAAGATATGCCTTATTTGCCTGACGGAACGCCTATTGATATGATTTTAAACCCACTTGGGGTTCCTTCCCGTATGAATGTAGGTCAGGTTTTTGAGTGTTTATTAGGTTTAGCTTCTACGTATTTGGCACAACAATTTAAGATAACGGCTTTTGATGAAATATATGGCCCAGAAGCATCACAAAGTCTTGTGTATTTAAAACTTTACCAAGCCCGTTTACAAAGTGGCCAAAGTTGGTTGTTTCAAGTAGAATTTCCAGGCAAAACTCGTCTTATTGATGGAAGGAGCGGAGAATGTTTTGACCAATGGATAACAGTTGGTAAAGCTTATATGCTTAAACTTATTCATATGGTAAATGATAAAATTCATGCTCGTTCAACTGGACCTTACGCTTTCGTCACTCAACAGCCTTTACGTGGGCGTTCAAACCGAGGAGGACAAAGATTAGGTGAAATGGAGGTTTGGGCTTTAGAAGGGTTTGGAGCTGCTTACACTCTTCAAGAGTTATTAACGAAAAAATCAGATGACGTTGTAGGAAGAAAAGAGGTCGCTGCATCCATATTACCACGTTCAACTTCAATCTTAGACATGCTTAGACCGACAGAAAATGTTTCCAAAAACAATTTTGTACTTGGTAATCCTGAGATATTTAAAGTGTTAGTGTGTGAACTTCAATCTTTGTGCTTAGATGTAGGAGTATATTCTTTGACAGATAAATCTTTTCAAAGAGAGTTTATTGGTCAGGTTTATTAATAAAGTCAAACAAAGGCATTTAAAGTCATTTTGGGACCTAAAAAACTTGAAACTATTCGCCTTAGCAAGCAAAGTATTTTTCTTATCCTTTTATCGAGTCAATAGTGAGTCGAACCCCTTCCGACGTCACGCCCTGCTGTTTCACCTTGCCTTTTCTTTATAATTTATAAAGTGCTGAGCTCCCCTTCCCCACCACCTGGCCCCTAAGGGGAGCTCAGCACGGGTGTCCCCGTAGGGGTAGGCAGGATCAGGTTATGACAATCCCTTTCTTTATAAAGTAATACTTTATAAAATAAAGATAAAAATTCGCGAAGAGGCTAAAAAAAAGTATAAAAAAGGCAAGTCAAGTTTAACTTATCAAAAAACACTCAACTTTCATTATATATAAATCTATGCAAGCTCAAGTCAGCTTTTTTAATATTATCTAAAAAAAAATAAGAATGCGTATGCTTAACAGTCGGGAGAAACGAGAATTAAAACTAAATCAACGACGTATATTAATGGATTCTATCGAACTTGCTATACCCTCTCCTGAGCAAATACTGAGTTGGGGGCAACGTTGTTTACCTAATGGTAAAGTTGTGGGTGAAGTTAAAAACTCAAAAACAGTGAATTACAAAAAATTTACATCTCTTCGAGATGGTCTATTTTGTGAACGCATTTTTGGGCCAGTTAATAATTTTGTGTGTGCATGCGGCAAAAGACAACCAAGGATAGATATAAAATTTTGCAAAAAATGTGAAGTTGAATACACAACGAACCACACGCGAAGATACAGATTAGGGTATATACAGTTAGTTTCAGCAGCTACACATATTTGGTTTTTAAAAGGGCGACCCAGTTATTTATCACTCTTTTTAGGTAAAAGAAAAAAACGAGTTATAGCAGTGGCGTATTGTAATGCCTATTTAGTAGAACAAGGATTTTCTAAAGTGAAAATACCTTCTAGTTCTCTTACAAGAAGAGATCATGGAAAAGCTGTTTACGAAGAAGAAAATGTCAATGCTATTAAAAGCACTGTCACAATGAAAAAAATAAAACAACTTGCTCCTTCTACTGAAAAGTTCACATCGACAGAAGAGGAGTTAGTAAATAATCTTTCCGAGAAACGTGAAAGCAATTTACGCTCTCAACATTTCCAGACCCTGCGGGGCAGGGTAGGGTATCTTGAAGGGCCCCCATCCCCTACGGGCGCACTTCTTACTCTTACTCGAGGGAAGCTCGAGTATGCTTCCCTCGAGTATGCGAAGCTCCAGTACGCTGCCGTCCCATCCCCATCCCCATCCCCTACGGGGCAGGGGCAGGGGATGGGGCAGGGGCAGGGGATGGGGATGGGGATGGGGATGGGCGGGCAGGGCGGGGCGGCTGCACTTTATAAAGAGATGGTAGGGAATAAGGGCAAGCAAAGCTTGCTTTTCCTTCCACCAATTCCCTCAAAAGAGATTCTAAAAGAAGCAAGCCAAAGTCGCCCTGCCTCTCTTAAACCATTTCCAAGGGCAGAAGGGGAAATGCTTGCAAACGTCGATGTAACACAAAATGCAATTGGAGCTATACCTTCGGTAAAAAAAACGCCCGTTTCACAGCTTATCAAGCAAAGCTTGTTAGATAAAAAAAGAGGGTTGTATACAAAAAGAGTTAAATCTTCTGTTCAATCTGAAGATTCAATTCTTTCATCATTCAGATTAGCCTACCCGGCTAACAAAGACGGAAAAAACAAAAGCAATGTTGTGCTTGAACACATGAAACTTGATCAAATTGATGATTTTGCAAATCCTACTCCCAGATTCACCTCCGTTTTGGGTGGCGAAGCGCCCGAAATGTTAGCAGGCAAGGTAAAATCTGACGGTGTAAGCTTCTATGTTCAAGCGCAAACATTACCTTTCTTACCAACACTTGTGTGTCGGCATAATTTAAGAGATGATCTAATAGACTATTTCAATTCTTATTCACTAAAAGAAGATATTCCATTACCGTTTTATTGTGTCGAAAACAGATGGCGTCCTTTAAGAGATGTTCACAAATTTATGGCGGAACAGCCTCTCCGGGTGTTAGAACAATCTTCAGAAAATGAGTCATTACAAGCTGATACGCTTAGTAGCCTGAACGGAGTTCAGGTTCATTTAGAAGAAAATTTCCACGCTCCTCCTTATAGCCAAGGCACTTATTTAAAAAATGTCAGTGGTGCAAGCCGAGTGCCGGGAATGGATATCAACGAAATTGACGTTGAACTCTCTGAAACAAGTCAAAAAGTGACACCACAATTGAATGAAACAGAGGTAGATCACAGGGATCGCTTTCCCGAAACAGGAGTTATACAGGCGGCTAAACGGTTCTTGTACAAAGGTTATTCCCATCTCCCAAAAATGTACGCTCTTCATTTGACTCCGTCAAAAAAATTGCCGACTCCATCTATTAAGCTTACACCTACAAATAAAGGGAAAGAAAAGACACAGGGTTTTGAAAGTGTAAACAATCTTGATATGAAAAAAGAGAAGCTTGGCTTCCATTCCCCAGGCTTTTTTTTGAATATGAATGAAAACCCTGTCAAGGAACACACCCAAAAAACTACTACCTTTTCTCCATTTATACATTCGCGACAAGCGAAAAAGAAAAAAGGAAGAAGCAAAGAAGCAGAAAGTTTATTGTCAATTGAATTGACAGCTATTCGTGAGATACTTTCCTATACGGGAGGAGGTGGATTACAACAGCTTTTAAAACGATATGACCTGCATTCTTTCGCTACTTTTCTCGTGTCTGATCTTCGAGATGCTCGTGAGGCGTATAAAGATATGGTACAGATTACAGGTCAGTACCCCAAACGAGGAGAAAAAAAGATTCTTAACCGTTTTTGTCGAAGAATTTATCGGACTAGTCGTCGACTTAAAATAGTACAGCTTTTTTTACGAAATCAAAGACGGCCGGAATGGATGATTCTATCAACTCTTCCTGTGTTACCACCAGATTTGCGTCCTATATTACAAATGAACGAGAGTCTTGTTGTGGCTTCAGATCTCAACAATCTGTATCAAAGAGTGATATATCGAAACAATCGATACCACAAGCTGCGATTTATTGATTTCAATTTTGTCACAGCAATACAAAGATTAGTTCAAGATGCAGTAGATCGTTTAATTGAAAATGGAAAAGGAGGATCTAAACCTTTTTACACACCGGGGGGCCGTCCGCTCAAATCGCTATCAGATACATTAAAAGGCAAAAAGGGCAGATTTAGATTAAACCTGTTAGGTAAACGTGTTGATTTTTCCGGTCGATCTGTTATTGTCGTAGCGCCAAACCTTAAAATAAATGAATGTGGTTTGCCTCGAGAAATCGCTCTTGAGTTGTTTCATTACTTTTTGGTGCGCCAGTTCATGTTAAAGAAACGAGGTTCAACGATCGTTATGGCAAAAATGGCGATAAAACAACGTTCTCAAGGAATATGGGACATGCTTCGTGATTTAATATACCATCATCCAGTGTTGTTAAACAGAGCACCTACTCTTCATAGACTTGGTATTCAAGCTTTCCAGCCAAGATTAGTTTTAGGAAGCGCAATTCTTTTACACCCCTTGGTATGTTCTGGCTTTAATGCAGATTTTGATGGTGACCAAATGGGTGTTCATCTTCCCTTGTCTTTCGAAGCTAGAGCTGAGGCATGGAATCTGCTTTGGTCTCGAAATAATCTTCTCTCACCGGCTACAGGTCAACCAATGCTTGTACCAAGCCAAGATATGGTTTTAGGTTTTTATTACATGACAGCTTTGCCAGCTTACAAAAGACCTGACTTAAAAAGATTTCACAATCTAGAACCTGCAAATCCAGTTTTACAACTCCCAGAAAGTAGTCAAAATAATGGCCCGCCCTTACCCCCATCCCCATCCCCATCCTCTACGGGGCAGGGGATGGGGATGGGCGGGGAAGGCTCTTTAGAAAGTGCAGCCGTCCCTTCGGGAGACCACCTTCTTACCCCCTTCGGGGGTACGGGGTCAGGGCAGGGCGAGGTTTCTGGTAGAGGATGGGGAGAATCGGTTGATTTGCCAAATGCGAGAACGGAGTCAAATGAGATCAAGACAAAGGTTACTTTTGGGGAAGGAGACAGTAGAAATATAAAGAAAGAAGCACGGGTTGACAAGGTCAAGAGACGACTGGTTTTTCAACATTATCATGATGTTATAGCTTCTTTTCAGCAGGGACGAATACGACTTCACACTCCTATTTGGCTCATATGTGGGGGAACCCTTGAAAACAATGGGGATTTAGAAACACCTCTCGAACTGCAATTAAACAGTTTTGGTGGAGTGACTCATATTTATCCTCAACATAGCTGTGAAATAGATCTTGCTACCTTGTGCACAACTGTGTTTGTCCGTACCACAGTAGGGAGAGTTATGGTTAATAATGTGATTTATGCTGACGACTTTTCTCCGTAAGATTTTCACTTGCTTTCACTTCTTTCGAAAGTGACACATAGTAAAGATCATCCTTTTCTATTTACTCTCTTCAGTCATGACTCTCTTTTTTTAGAAAGCACTTCGTACAGTCGTCTCTTACCAGTCCCCCACCACTAAATAAAGTGGAAGGTTTCTTTATTTTTTATAAAGTATAGCCGTCCCATCCCCATCCCCTATGGGAGACCGCCGAAGGGGGTATGGGTAAGAAGGAGGTATGTATGGGCAAGAAGGGGGTATGGGTAAGAGGGAGGTACGGAGTAAGAAGGGGCAAGCAAAGCTGTGGATCAAGCGAAAGGGAGGATTAGGGGGAAGTGAAAAACGTGTATATGAGGCACGGAGATAAAAAAACAAGAAAATAAGTATTTTTTTCAATTTAAATATGAATTCAGATTTAGTTTTTTTTAATCAATGTTTCGATAAAAAAAGACTTAAGACAGTGATATCTTGGTCTTTGAAAAATTTTGGAGAAAAGGAAGCTTTGAAGATAGTCGAAGAATTTAAAAAAATGGGCTTCAATAACGCCACTCAAGCTGGTATCTCAATAGGACTTAACGATCTTAAAACACCTACGATTAAGCCTTTTTTAGTTTCAGAATCTGAAGTCGTTATGAGCTCCACACAACAAGAATTTTACGGGGCACGAATAATATGTACAGAAAGATCTCAACGAATTGTTGATACTTGGCATCGCGCGAGCGAAACTTTAAGAAAACAAATCGTTGACTATTTTGCAGCTACCGATGAATTCAACCCTGTATATATTATGGCGCTGTCAGGAGCACGTGGTAATTTTTCACAAGTTCGGCAATTAGTTGGTATGCGTGGATTAATGGCAGATCCTCAAGGCCAGATTATAAGTTTTCCTATTCGAAGCAATTTTCGTGAAGGTTTAACATTGACTGAATATTTTATATCCTGTTCAGGTGCGCGCAAAGGCATCGTAGACACAGCTCTCCGCACAGCCGATACCGGTTATTTAACTAGGCGACTTGTCGATGTCTCTCATCATGTTGTTGTAAAACGAGTTGCTTGTGAAACAAATAGAGGCATATTTCTTAAGCCAATTTACAGCGGGAAAAAAATACTTCTTTCGCTAAAACAGAGGCTTATAGGAAGAGTTATTGCAAAGGATATACCATCATTAGCTAAGCAAGATCAAGAAATTACACCGGAATTGGCTTCTCAAATAGCATCTCTTCATAAGCCAATTCTAGTTCGATCCCCCCTAACCTGTAGTTTTCATCATGATGTTTGTCAATTGTGTTATGGGTGGAGTCCATCACAAGGCAACTTAGTATCATTAGGGGAAGCTGTTGGAGTTATTGCTGCCCAATCTATTGGTGAGCCAGGTACTCAATTAACAATGAGAACATTTCATACAGGAGGGGTTTTCTCTGGTGATCTTTTAGACGAGATAAAATCACCTTATGATGGAAAAATGACCTTTTCACAGGCATTTCAAGGATTACTTATTCGAACGGCTCATGGAAAAATTGCTTTCCTTACAAAAGTCGCAGGTGAAATGTTTCTTCGCTCATCGAATGATGAAGCACAGTCTGTTGAAACATGTATCCCATTTCAAGCTTTAACAATCTTATTTGTACGTCATGGCGAGTATGTCAAAAAAAATCAACTCTTAGCTGAGTTTTCATCTTTAGGGAAGGAGGGGAATCAACCAATTAAAAGTAAACAAACACTTTTTGCCGAGTTTTCAGGAAAAGTTATATCTTTTGTAGCAGGAAATAAAAAACCCGGAGCGGAGTTAAAGCAAATTCCATTACAAAACTCTGGAAGATTAGGTTTTTTCTTTGTTTTATCATCAAGTATAGGAGCGACTTTTGAAAAACTAAATCAAAATGGACAGGAGAGTCAGTTAAAAAAAATGCAGCTTTTAAACACCATAGCGCAGCGTGGTGATCTTGTTGATAGCAACTATAGTAAGCTTCCGCAATATCATTCCCTTAGGATTTTGTCAGCAGTTCAGTCTATCGGATCTGGTACTGATCAATTATTTTCATCCCTACCCCCCTCTCCATCCCCATCCCCATCCCCGTAGGGGCAGGGGCAGGGGCAGGGCGGGCAGGGCGCACTTCTTACTTGAGCTTCGCATACTCGAATACGCAGCCGTCCCTTTGAGCGGGCGGAGCGGGCAGGGCGGTGGGGGGGCACGGTTGTAGCAAATTGAGCTGACAGCAAGCTCGATTTACAATTTTTACAAACCAATCCGATTTTAATGAGCCGAGTTTTTATACCCTTGAAACATTTCAAAAAAATGCCAGGCAAAACACGCATGGCTTGTGTACTTTGCCCTTCTTTTCCATTCAAGAAAGAGTAAATTCAAGAAAGAGTAAAGGCAAATAGAAAAAAAACCTCTAGCAAATCAAATTGGCGTTCTACGAAAAATCATAAGGAGATTACGCTAACAACCCCTACCAGATACGGAAGGTTGGTTACAGAAAAAAAAGTGAAGGTGACTGGGCACACTTTCAAAAACGAAACAGGATTTCTTTTTAGGTGGAATCAAGACTTAACGACTTTTGTCAACCCTCAAATGAACTTATTAGGGAAACAGTCTCAAAGAAAAGAAAAAGCAAATGAATTTATTGGGGAAACAGTCTCAAAGAAAAGAAAAAGCAGATGTAAAAGTTATTACAGAAAAAAGCCAAAGTTTGTCTTTTTCAAGCCTTTACCAAGAAGCTATGAATAAAGCTTTTTCTTTCACATTTGTGATGAGCTTACAAGGTAAATACATTCCTTTCTTCTTCAACTCTGATGGATGGATTACTATTACTGATACTTTTAGAATTTCTCCTTTGTACCATCAAGCAAGTGAACAACTTGCCTGCAACACAGTTGGACTTTTCTCGCTTTTAACGGGGAAGCCAACCCTTATTGTCCTACGCCACTACCCTCACCACCTGCGGTGGAAAGGATCTTTCTCAAGTGCTGCCAACGCTGTAAGTAAGGCTGGGCCAACAGGGCAGTACAGGTTAGGTGAAGAGATAGATGTTGACACTTTACACACTCAATTTAAGAGGAACCCTAATTCAAATACTCTTAATTAGACTCTTTTTGATTATAAAAAAGTCTGACCCCATTTTTTTTATAAAATCTGCAAGTAGAGCTTGATCACAAGATTTGCTTGCACGAATTTGTTTTGGCGCCCACAGTTTGGAATTGGAACTAGATTATATTTATTTAAAAATGTCAGTTTTTGTATCTTAATCTTTTTATACATAGTACAACACTTTCCTTTACGCATTTATGACCATCCCCGTCCATATCTTTTTGGTGTATGGCTAACTTGTTATGAATTTTTCTGTACACTTTATACAGTGTCAGAGGGCTTGACTTTGTGGGCAAACACTATTTCGTCCGCTATGAAGCAAAAAACAAGCTTTGCTTGTTTATACTTATGAAGTAGAATACAAATACCAAGAAACAAAGTTAAATATAACTATTCGATTTTGTAATTATCGTGTACTCTCAACAAGTTATTTTTTTATCTACTAAGACATCAAATGCTTTTTCAACGCTTACAAAAAAAAACTGATAAAAATATTGTTTTTTCGATACCCTTTTTAGGTACTCCTTTGAAACCATTTGTTGTGTATAAGCTGGGCTTTTTTGCCAACACCTCCGGCGTATGGCAACGCCCTAAATGTAAAAGGGGGTTATTAGCAAAGTACGGAGTAAGGCTTTGCGTTTATAGTAATGCTGTACAGAGCAAAGTTGTCTGTACAGCCCACTTCCCAGCTCTTCATGCTTACCCCAACCTGACCTGTTCCGAGGGCACTTTATTAAGTGCTGTCTGCCTTGCAAAGCATTCTTATAAGCTATTGGATGTAGGACACAGTATGCAAACTCTGCTTACTGGTAAACGTGTTGCTTATAGGCCGCTTCCATTACCACCCCGCTCTGCCGAAAGGAGTAGCGGAAACAACAAACAAGGTGAAATTATCAAAGAGCCTTCTGCTGATCTACTTTTAACAGATTTTGATCAAATAAGTTTTTCCACTGCGAATACTGTTCTTCACGTCAAAATAGGAGATCAGGTCAATGCAGGCGATAAAATAGGTAAAAAAGATAATATCTCTATTGTTGCGAGAGTATCTGGTCAGGTTATTAGAATTGATAAACAACAAATAACTCTTCAAAAAACCCAGCCTGTTCTTTTTTACTCTAAAGCTGATGTCCATGTCAAAGGAGGACAATGGTTGGAAAAAGGTTGTCCAATACTCACATTAACTCATCAAACCCTTGTCACTGGTGACATTGTTCAAGGTATACCAAAAATTGAACAACTTTTTGAGGCGCCTGGTGCAAAAGAAAATGAACCTTTTTCTGAAACCTTACATTTACAATTAAGGCAAATTTTTCGGTACTATTGGGCAGAATTGCCTCTACCCCAAGCAGTGCGCAGAAGCTTAGAAGAAATTCAACAAATACTTGTAGAAGGCATTCAAAGGGTATATCTTTCTCAAGGGGTTCTTATTGCGGATAAACATATCGAAATTGTAGTTCGGCAAATGACATCTAAAGGTCAAATTTTAGAGAGTGGCAGCACCGGTCTTTTCCTTGAAGAGGTTTTGCCTATTCAACAAATAGAAGCTGCTAACTTAACTACACCAGGGAAGAAAGCTCTTTATATGCCAGCAGTTATAGGCTTGACACGTGCAGCTTTAAATTCAGAAAGTTTTATATCTGCTGCGAGTTTTCAAGAAACAACTCGTGTATTAAGTCGAGATGCGGTAATAGGGAAGAGCGATTTTCTTAAAGGGTTAAAAGAAAAAGTAGTGATCGGAGATTTAATCTCAGCAGGTACCGGTTTAGACTATTATTTTGTATACAATAGTTTGTGTGATCAAAATCATATTCATGAAAACAAAGCAACAAATTTTCGGGGATTTCTTAAACAGAATTCACAAAAAAAAAAACTAGCCAATCCTGAATCGAGCTCGAAAAAAAAACATACGCGAAAAAAAACAAAAATGTAAGATCTTTAACGAAAAATACGCGGCTTGATGCACTTTACTTGCGCAACTACCCTATGCATAACAAAGTCTTTCCCATAGTCCCACCTTGAGAGTTCTGTAGGAAAAGGCTGAGAAGTGGTAAAAAAGTTTCCTGGCTTTGTAAAGGTCTGCAAGCTACGCTTTCTGGGGAGCTTGTTGACGAGTTTGTTGGCAAAACAACAGAGGGTCAAAATCAGAGCTTTCTATATTTGCTTTGCTATGCCACATTGCAATATTTGGGTTCACAAGAAAAGCTTACAGCAATAAGCAACACTAACACAGGTTTGGTATGAGCGCAAGCAATTGATTTGATAAAGTTAAAAACTCAGTTGATTGATTTGCAAAATATGAGTACAAAAGCAAACAATTTGTTAATCACAAACTTTTATAACTTAGGTGATCCGTCTTCAGCCTGTTTTTTAAAAATTTTTAGTAATGATGTAAAAGCAGTAAAATTAAATTATAAATTGTCTCGTTTTGATTTGGTCTGTAATCACTTTTTTGATGTAAAAGCTAAAAACTACAGATTATATGATCGTTTAACAAATCTACAACAAAGTTTTATTGGAACTCCACTATCAATGAAAAACCTTGGGGCTCTTTACGAAGTGCCCTTGAAACCGCTTGCAAAGCAAGTAGGAAAGAAAGAGGTTGCAAAGCACATCCCTGAACCCATTCGCGAAGTAAGTACTAAAACTTTGCTGCGCAAGTCGTTTAAAAAAAGAAAAACAAGTTTTTATTTGCTCGCAAAGGTATCAAAAGATAAAAAACAAAAGCAACTAACAAAATTGGCAAAACCTCGTTCAACTTCTCTTTTGTGGCAAATAAAAAATAAAAAAAAAGCATACAAGATTGTTCGTCCAATGCTTAGCTGCTCACGAGCAGAACTCACAAGCCTATGCCACGCATGGAGATTACCTGTTTATCCGGATCAAAGTAACGACTTCACAGAATATTCACGAAATCGAATTCGAAAACAACTTTTACCTGCAATAAGATTGTTTTTTAATCCGAAAGTAGAAAACGTCATTTTTCAATTTACTGAGATTATTGCTGATGAACAATTTTTTATAACTAAGACAGTTGATCATCTTTTGACTGTTCTTTTCTTCTCTGATTTGTCCAAATTGAAGTATCCCCCACATCCACCCTCCTCCCCACCCTTCTAGCGCTATATCTCTTGAACACTGTATAAAGTGTATCACCTCTTCTGCTGTGCCCCACCTTTAGAATTTCCCTGATCTTCCCTTTCACTTGATCCACAGCAAAGCTTGCCCTTACCCGTACCCCGACCTTCCACCTGCCCCTGCCCCCGCCCCATGCCCATCCCCTGCCTCGTAGGGGATGGAATGGGGATGGGGATGGTGGTGGGGACGGGGTGGGGTGGGTAATTAGCAAGAAGCGTAGCACAGGTGAAAAGACGCTTGTACTTGATCAAGAGTGCCATAGAAATTTTTATGGAACTGATAACATACTTTTTTTATTTTTTTATGATGTATTCTCAAATTCAATCTTTTTTAATGCCTTTTTCTTTCGGGCTTCTTCTTATATTAATGCTAATGTACTGGATCCAAGCTACTTTATTTTCCCAATTGAAATACAAAAAAACAACAACTTTGTTTTTAGGAATAGCTATTTCATCGTTAACAACTTTGTTAGTATTGAGATGGGTAGATTCAGGGCATTTTCCACTCAGTAACTTGTATGAATCCTTAGTATTTTTGTCATGGAGCTTTTTGTTAAGTCATGTGCTTTTGCAATCATTTAGTGCAAATGAGTTATTAGGTGTTGTAACATCTCCTATGGCTTTATTTACATATGGGTTTGCTTCTTTCAGTTTGCCAAAAGAGATGCAGCAAGCAACAGCTTTAGTACCAGCTTTGCAATCTAATTGGCTAATGATGCATGTGTCTATTATGGTTTTAAGCTATGCGGCTCTTCTTTGTGGGTCACTCTTATCAATGACTTTTTTAGTACTCACTTCTGATCTGTTTGGTAAATTAAAAGAGGAAACAACTACTATTCTTTTTACTCCACTACCACTTGCTACTGTTTTTGCTCCTATCAAAAGTACATCTCACCCTTCTGGGAACGGTCAACAAATGCAGGACTTACCCTATACTAATAAAATCGATTTAATGAGTAAGAATGAATCCCCATCCCCATACCCATCCCCTGCCCCTACGAGGCAGGGGCAGGGGCAGGGGATGGGGCAGGGCGCGCTTTACAAAGAGCCCGTAAGGATAGGAAATATAGCTTCTACTTTAGACAATTTAAGCTATCGACTGCTAGGTCTTGGTTTTCCTTTGTTGACTGTTGGTATATTATCAGGGGCTGTTTGGGCAAACGAAGCCTGGGGATCCTATTGGAGCTGGGATCCAAAAGAAACGTGGGCGTTAATTACTTGGTTAGTATTTGCTATTTATTTACATGCTCGAATTACAAAAGGGTGGGTCGGAAAAAAACCTGCTTTGATAGCTACCATCGGCTTTTTTGTTGTTTGGTTCTGTTATTTAGGAGTTAATTTATTAGGGACAGGTTTGCATAGTTATGGTTGGTTTTCCAACAAATTATGACTTTTTTATGTGTCATTTTTATGTTTCACTTGCAAAGCAAGTGAAAGCTTAATAGCAAAGAACACTCTTTCCAGATCTTGTGTGGCCGTCTGCTCTTTTTTATCTTATACTCTCATCACCTTGGGTGAACCGCGTTATTTAGTGATCTTTATAAAATCTTGGGAGTATAAGGTAAAAAAGAGCAGACGATTTAAAATTTTCAAAACAGATAAAAAGATAAAAACTCTTTTTAATTGCTTTAGAGAAACTCAACTATACTATTAAACTCTGGCTAACAACTTGGGGTAAGAAAGTGAAACGTATCAGACGACAAGTCAAGCTACGGTGAAAGCATTCGAATTGTGCCAGAGAAGTTTGAAGAAAATTCAAGTCATTTTTAACAAGCATTTCGTTGAAGTCAATTTCAATTTTTAGTCAAATGCGTTTTGAAAAAGTTGATTTGTATTGAGTAGCGATCTATGATCTCACATAGCATGTATGTTGTGTAAGATGATCTAAGCAGAGTAGGGGGTAAACAAAAATAGAACTCATTTACAAAAGCTTGTAAAAAAAGAAAAAAAAGAGGATAATATAATTAGGGTTGGTAAGAGATTGTAGTTCAATGGTTAGAGCACTGCCCTGTCACGGCAGAAGTTGCGGGTTCGAGTCCCGTCAATCTCGTTTTTTGCTTTTTAAAATTTATTTAACTATCAATTAAACATCAATGGGTATCATATTTTGAGCGAGCAACTTGTGGTTTATCCGTTTTTTTATAAAGGTGGCTTTGAAAGCAGTTGCTTTGCGTATGCGCTCCTTCCAAAAAGCAAAAAGTAACACAGAAGAGTATTGTAGAGAATAAAATGTGTTTTTTAGCGCTACAAAAATAAAACAAGTTGACAGCAGGCCAAAAAATTGATATAATATATAATAGCAAATACCTATAAAAAAAAATTTTTATTTGCGGACCTAGAAACGTCTTTTCTTCGTAAAGTTTACAAACTTTGTTTGTTAAGGTTTGTAAAATCTTAACAAATTTACAATATGAGTTTAAAACTCATATTGTTCAAAAGAAAGACTATGCCAGGATTGACTAATAAAATGAAATT